AAAAAAATACTTATAAAATATGTATTTTTTTATTTGTTTATAAATAGTAATTAAAGTTAATTATTTAATTATATTTATTGTAGTGTTACTTTTAAAGTAAATATCTTTAATCAAGTTTTCTTAATATTATTATATATATATTTATTGCTACTCACCATAGTAAAAAGATAGTACTTTATATAAAGTTTGTTTTAATTTTGTTCTGGGAATAATTAGGTCTATAAAACCATGTTTAAAAAGATATTCAGAAGTTTGAAAGTTTTTAGGTAAATCTTCTCTTATAGTTTGTTCAATGACTCTTCTACCAGCAAATGCTATTAAAGCATTTGGTTCTGCTATGATAATATCTCCTAGCATTGCAAAACTAGCAGTTACCCCTCCTGTTGTTGGAGAAGTTAAAATGGGAATATAAAGTAGTCCTGCTTGTTGATGTTTTTGTAGTGCAGAAGATATTTTGGCCATCTGCATTAAACTTAGCATTCCTTCCTGCATTCTGGCGCCTCCAGAAGCACACAGGATAATAACAGGTTTTTTCATTTTTGTTGCTTTTTCGATTAATCTCGTTAGTTTTTCTCCAACTACAGATCCCATGCTGCCACCCATAAAACGAAAATCCATAATACCAAATGCTACACTAATATTACATATATTTCCTATGCCAGTTTGTACTGCATCTAATAATCCTGTTTTAGTTTGCATATCATGCAATCTGTTTTCGTAAAGTTTTTTATCACAAAATCCAAGTGGATCTGTGGATGCAAGCTTATTGTTGATAGGCAACCAAGTATCTTTATCAATTATTTGTTCAATTCGATCATGGCTAGAGGTAGGAAAATGATTGTGACATTCTGGGCAAACTTTTTGATTTTTATACAATGTTTTATAGTACATGAGTAATCCACAATTATTACATTTTATCCATAAGCCATCGGGAATTTTGGAAGATATTTTTTTTATATTATTTTTGATATATGTATTTCTTTTTATAGCTAGCCATTCAGATAGGGACATGATTTTCTTTCTATTAATTATATAGAATAATGTTATGATTATTTCATTAATTTTTTAAGTTAAGCAGAGAACATTTCAATCAAAAATTTAGATGTCTATGTTCTCTTTAGTGATATTTTAATTTCTCAATGTTTTATCTTTTTGGCTTACAAATAGTAATGCTAGTGTAATAGGTACAACTACAATTAATGCACCTAAAATTAAGCTATTTAAAAAACTAGATAAAGATGATGTCATATTAAATCCTTGTTTATATAATATAAAGATTAGTTTATTAATCAATAAACTTTTATAATTTAATAGTTTTTATTTATATTTACTATTAAATATATATATCTTTATTGACTATATACCAATATTTTAAATCTAATTTGTATATTCAGTTTAATCTTTTTATTTATTTATTAACATTTCCATTGTATTACTACCGTTCCCCATGTAAGTCCTGCACCAAAACCTGAAATAACTATGATATCGTCTTTTTTAATTTTTTTATCTTTTAGTGCTTCATCTAAAGCAATGGGTATAGATGCAGCAGATGTATTACCATATTTTTTTAAGTTGGATATAATTTTATTGGACTTGATCGATAATCTATTAGCTACAGCGTGTAAAATACGCTCATTTGCTTGATGTAATAGAAGCCATTGTATATTTTCAGGTAATATATTAAGTGATTTTAAACATTTTAATATGCTAATGGGTACCTGAGATACAGCAAATTTATAAACTTCTTTTCCATTCATATACAAGTGTTGAAACTGACCTTGATTAATATGTAATACATCATTGTTTTTACTATCTATATCATTTTCTTTATATGGTATAGATAGTTGTTGTGCTTCCTTACCGTTTGTATTTAGCTGAAAACCGAGTATACCATTATCTTCTTTTGGACATGATTGGATAACTACTGCACCTGCACCATCGCCAAATAAAATACATGTACTTCTGTCAGACCAGTCTATCCATTTAGATAAAACATCTGCACCAACAACAAGAATATTATTATAGCTACCGTTTTGTATAAATTGTGCTGCGGTGATAATACTTAATACAAAGCCAGAGCATGCTGCAGTTAAGTCAAAAGCAACAGCTTTATTTGCTCCAATTTTTGCTTGAACTTGTGCTGCACTTCCAAAAAGGTCGTTAGGGCTAGATGTTGCTAGTATTATTAGGTCAATATCTAATGGGTTCATCGAAGCATTTTTTAATGCTTTCATTGATGCCGAGGAAGCTAAAGTTATAATAGATTCTTCTTTGTTTTTTAATATTCTTCTTTCTTGTATTCCGGTACGATTAACTATCCATTCATTTGATGTGTTCACTATTTGGCTTAGTTCTTCATTTTTTATAGATAAATCTGGAACAGCAGAGCCTGTTGCAAGAATTTTCGCTCCTCGCAGAATTGATAATACCATATTACTTTTAAAATTCGATTGAATTATAAAAAATTAATATTTTCCATGGAATATTTAAAATAAATATTCATTTTTTATTTTATTTTTCAGTTGTATATTTATCTTAAACTGAATTATTAAACCTGTATTTGATATTTTTGTGCTAATTGAGACATCAAATAGTAAAACCCGGAAAATTTACCTTTGTAATTTAGCTTGATTGCTGCTACTTTCCAGTTCTGACAAATTTCAGCTATTACATATGTAATTTTCCGAGTGTACTATAATTATAACATTACAGATGTGGCTTAATCAACTATTCGTTCTTTGATATTTATTGTGACATTCCTTGTATAATAAAGTCAAAATAAGGACAAACTAAGTCAACTTCCTCATGATTCAATATTTCTACAGTTGCTTGTTTTAAGCATTCGATAGCATCTATCATACCTAAAATTGGTACACCTAAAGAATTATACATTTCTCTAACACCTATAATGCCTATTTTTTCTATAGATGTTTTGTCGCTAGCTAAAATACCGTAGGTAATTAGTCGTAGATACCATCCGTAATCTCTTAAACATAAAGATCTTTTACGTGCTCCTTCAGCATTACCACCTGGTGCAATATATTCTGGGTGAATTTGAAAAATACTTTTACTAGCCTTTTGTATAATGTCTTTTTCTTTATCGCGTAATTTACTGCTTATTTGTATTCTTTGTTCACCTGTTGTTAAATAATCTTGTATAGATTGTAATTCGCCTATACTAGGATATCTTAGTTCATTATCTGCTTCTAGAATTATCTGGCTAATTAAACTCATATTATTTTCTCAACACATTATATTATTAATATTTTTAATAGTAATAAAAATTTTTTATTTAAATAAAAAAAACAAGCTTATGATATATAGCTTGTTTTTTATATTAACTTTTTATAATGAAAAGAATAAAATATCTGGAAAAAAGCGATTAATTTCAATTACAAAGCCAGCAGTAAATGTAATCCATATAGCTCCTACTACAGGTATTGTCGATAGATATGTTAATAAGTTTTTATTCATAAATTTATTTGATTTGTATTTATAGTTTTATTAATGTATTTATAAAATTAGTGTGTAATTAACGTGGTGATACAGTAATATCAGTATCATTAGCTAATAATTCTCCACTTGTAAATTCTTTTATTGCTGCTAATGGCCATGTAAATCCAGAAACAGAAAATTTAATTGCAAGAGGTACATCAATAATAATTTCTTTTTCAGTTGGTTTGTTAGTTGTAGAAATTTCTTGAATATATTTTCTTCCTACCCATCCTATCCAACCTGTAATATATATAAATAAAAGACCTGGAGCCATAAATTCTCCTGCATGATTCCATCTTCCGTCAGCTATCAAATGTGGTAATCCGTCCGTTCCACATAATACACCTGATTTACTGTATTTATCAAATCTTAATTGTGTTTTTTTAATTTGTTCTTGAATTGCTAAAGCAGGTGGTGTAGCAGGATCATATTTTTGCATTCTAGTTTCAAGTTTTTTAATGCTATTATTGAGTCTTTTCGTGAATGCTGTAGAGTTTTTACATGGTTGTAAATGAGAAATTTCTGCAAATGTATTAATGGGTTGAATTAATGTTAGCATTATAATCATCCATACTGTAGCAAATGTTTGTTTCATAATTTAAGTTTTTATTCCTCGTGCAATAATTATTAATATATCAAAGGGTTATATATGAAGTAATATATGATAATTGTTTATATGATAAACAATAATCGATAAAAACATTTTTTTATATACATAGTAACATTTATTGAAAATTTGAAGTCCAAAATTTGCTTGAACTATTTTGTAGGTAATTATTTCAAGTATTTATTTTAAATTTTGTACAAATATTAATATCATTATGACTTTTTGGAAAAAATTTTTTAAAATTAATCCTGTTTTTGATAAATATAATAATATAGATACAGATTCTTCATTCAAAGAAATTGTATTAGTAAAACATTTAGAAACTAAAGGTAAATATTTAGATATTTATTTAACTACAGAAAAAAATATTAATTTATATGAATTAGAGCAGTTATGTGATGCAGTTGGTTGGGTACGTAGACCTTTGAAAAAAGTAAAAGCTGCCATTGATCATAGTTTTCTTACAATTTGTCTTTTTTATAAAAAAGATCATTATAAAAAATTGATAGGTTTTGCTCGAGCTACATCTGATACAGTATTTCATGCTACCATATGGGATGTTGTTATTCATCCTGATTTTCAAGGAAAAGGTTTGGGGAAAATATTGATGAATCAACTGATAGTTGAATTAAGATGTGCTGATATAAGTACAATTACATTATTTGCAGATCCCCATGTTGTAAGTTTTTATAATAATTTAGGTTTTATTGCAGATCCTGATGGTGTCAAAGGTATGTTTTGGTATCCAAGGTAATAGTTAATATTATAATAGTAGACATAATATCTATTATATTATATAATTTGTATTATATTGGGTAAACGGGATATAGCGCAGTTTGGTAGCGCGCCTGCTTTGGGAGCAGGATGTCGCAGGTTCAAATCCTGCTATCCCGATTATAAATATTGATTTAATAGTTCAACTTCTTTTTTTGCTATTTTATTATTTGAATCTAACATAATAATTTGATTATAAATTTTATAGGCTTTTTTGTATTCTTTTGTGAGTTTATGTATTTTGCCAAGGCTGAATAATGTAATAATATTTTCAGGTTCTTGCTCAAGAGCTTTTTGGTAATAATAGGTAGCAAGATAATATATTTCTAGTGAATAGTAACAATATCCTATTATATTATAATATTCTGTTCCTAAATTTTTTTCTTTTTTAATTTTTTGTTCTATTTTTAGAATACAAGCAAGCCAATTTTTTTGTTTTATATTAACTTGTAATAATTCAAGAATGCATTTGTAGTTGATGCTTGAATTGATTAATTTATAGTTTTGATAAATTTTATAAATCTCATTAGTTACTATTAAGCAAGCAGTAAATAAAATAAGTATTAAGGAGGTTAAATATATCTTTATCATTATGGTATCATGAAGAAGGTCAAAAATATAATTGATGATTAATTGTTGGCTTATATAATATTATACATTTTTAATTTTATTTATATATGAGTAAAGGTACTTTGCATGGTAGTAATCGTAAAAGAATCAAAAAATCCGGGTTTAGAGCAAGAACAAAAACATCAAGTGGTAGATGTATTTTAAATAGAAAACGCAAAAAAGGAAGAAAAAAAATTAATATATAAATATTTTAATATAGAATAGTGAATTTATTTATTAAACTATATACTAAATTAATATGCGTTTTGAGCAAAAATTAAAGTTATTAATATCATCAAGGTATTTATTTATATATATTGTAACAAATGAAGAAGAAAGATTAGAGTATGCAATTAGTAAGATAATGAAATTCAATAGTAATATCTATTCATGGGATTTTATTGATGGATATACAAGTAATCCTAATTATTTAGGGTATGCTCAAAGAAATCCTTTAGCAGCTTTAGAGTTTATTGAAACTTTAGATTTCAGTGTGGCTAAGATCTTTATTTTAAAAGATTTTCATTTATTTATTAATGATATTAGTATAATTCGTAAGATAAAAAATTTGTCAAAAACATTAAAAAATATTAATTTTAACATTATTATTGTTGCCTCTGAAGTTAGTATACCTGTTCTTCTGAAGGATAGTATTTCTTTATTAGAATTTCCTAAGCCTAGTATAGAAGAAATTAGTTCGGAATTAAAACGTCTATTTAAGGTACTTAATATAAGTTATGATGTAAATCTTGATAATTTGGCGTTTGCTTGTAGAGGAATGTCAATGGATTTTATTAGAAAATTGGTAGCAAAACTAGTTTTTACACAGCAATCTCCGTCTTATATTTTTCATTTAATTAATGAAGAAAAAAAACAGTTTGTTCAACAGACGGATGTTTTAAATTTTTGTTCTGCTAGTAATACAATAGAAGATATTGGTGGTTTATTGTCTTTAAAACAATGGTTGCAAAAAAGATCTAATGCTTTTTCAAAACAGGCACAAAGTTATGGATTGCCGATTCCTAAAGGTTTATTGCTAGTAGGTATTCAAGGTACAGGTAAGTCTTTAAGTGCTAAAGTAATAGCTCAACATTGGAAGTTACCTTTGTTTAGATTAGATGTTGGTAAAATTTTTGGTGGTGTTGTGGGTGAATCTGAAAAAAACATTAGAAAAGTAATTAAAATATCTGAAGACTTATCTCCTTGTGTTTTATGGATAGATGAAATAGATAAAGCATTTAATCGTTTAGCTAATAATAGTGATAGTGGAACTAGTAATAGAGTTTTAAGTACTTTATTAACTTGGTTATCTGAAAAAAAAAAGCAAGTATTTGTTGTAGCTACAGCTAATGATGTATTATCATTACCATCTGAGATGTTAAGAAAAGGTCGATTTGATGAAATATTTTTTTTAAATTTGCCTAATTTTCAAGAAAGAAAAATGATTTTTCAAATTCATTTAATGAAAGTAAGACCATTAACATGGATGCAGTATGATATTGAACACTTGAGTAAATTAACTATAAGTTTTTCTGGTTCAGAAATAAAACAGTCTATTATTGAAGCTATGAATAATGCTTTTTATGAAAAGCGAGATTTTAATAATACTGATATCATTAATTCTATTACTGATATTGTACCTTTAGCATTTACAGATCATATTAAAATAGAGTCTATGCAAGAATGGGCAAAATTAGGCAAAATTAGATTGGCATCAAAATAATATGTGTTATGATCAAGACTTTTTTGTATGTTTAGCCTAAAGAATATATGTTATTTTAAAATTGTTAATATTTTATTTTATCTCGTTTTTATAGATATGGTTTATTGTATAATACTCAATAAATAGAAAATATTTTATAATTAAAGATTACATTAATGATTTAGGAGTATTATGATTAGTGATAGCCAAATTTTCGTAGCTTTACTTTTTGCTTTGATTTCAGCTGTATTAGCAATACAACTAGGTACAAATTTGTATCAATAGTTAATTTTAATTTGAGCTAGTTTCAATATTTTAAGATGTAGCTTTTACAAAAAATATGTTACATCTTTTTTGTTAGCGATTATTTTTTTGACTTTTTATTCTAAAGTTTGATGATATATTATTTTTATTATTAAGATGAGTAAAAAATAGTATAAGAAAAATTTTTTAAAAGTTTTCTGATTATTTGTTAGTTATGTATATTAGTTAATTTTATTAAATTATTGAAATAATATAATTATTATCGTGAGTATTGCAAAAGATATAACAAGACCAATTTTTCCTTTTACTGCTATAGTTGGCCAAGAAGAAATGAAATTAGCATTAATTCTTAATGTAATTGATCCTAAAATAGGTGGTGTCATGATTATGGGAGATCGTGGTACAGGTAAGTCAACAACTATTAGAGCAATAGCAGACTTGTTACCTGAAATAGAAGTAGTTGAAGATGATATTTGTAATTCACATATTTCTGATTTTGAGCTAATGACAGATACAGTAAAGCAAAAACTTTATGAAGGAACAAGTATTAATACGACTTTTACTAAAGTTCCTATGATTGATTTGCCTTTAGGAGCTACAGAAGATAGGGTTTGTGGTACAATCGATATTGAAAAAGCATTAACTGAAGGTATTAAAACTTTTGAGCCAGGGTTATTAGCAAAAGCAAACAGAGGTATTTTATATGTAGATGAAGTTAATCTCTTGGATGATCATTTAGTTGATATTTTGCTTGATTCTGCAGCATCAGGTTGGAATACTGTTGAACGTGAAGGTATATCTGTTCGTCATCCTTCTAGATTTGTGCTTGTTGGTTCTGGTAATCCTGAAGAAGGTGAATTAAGACCTCAGTTATTAGATAGATTTGGTATGCATGCTGAGATTCGTACAGTTAGAGAACCTTCTTTAAGAGTTAAAATTGTTGAACAACGTAATAAGTTTGATAGTAATCCCCATTCATGTTTGACTGAATTTCAAGAACAGCAGAATCAATTAAAAAGGAGTATTGTTAATGCACAACAAATATTGCCTAAAACTAATATTGATTATGATTTAAGAGTTAAAATTTCAGAGGTTTGTGGCGAATTAGATGTAGATGGTTTACGTGGTGATATTGTCACTAATAGAGCTGCTAAAGCATATGCAGCTTATAGTTCGAGAGAAAATGTAGAAGTTGGAGATATTAAAAAAGTAATTACTTTATGTTTACGACATAGACTGCGTAAAGATCCTTTAGAAACAGTTGATTCTGGTTCAAAGGTTAAACAAGTTGTGGATTCAATTTTTCATTAGTATTTTTTCTATATAGGCTCAGTAGGATTCGAACCTACATTAGAGACTTAGAAGGTCCCTGTCCTAATCCCTTAGACGATGAGCCCTATTATAACTTATTTAATGTTATTTGATTGGGCGGTACTGGATTTGAACCAGTGACCACCTGCTTGTAAGGCAGGCGCTCTACCACTGAGCTAACCGCCCTCATAATTTTATTGTAATCTAAATTTTTTATTTATGCAATAAAACTATATTTGTTCTTTTGTATAGTTTAAGTAAGTTGATTATATATGATTTTTCATTTAAGTGCCAATTTATATAAATATTTTATAAATATTAGTAAATTAATTTATTATCGGATAGTAAATTATAAAGTTTCAGATTTAGAATCCAAAATTCTTGTAGAAACTATGTTTGTAGTGGGTCCAAAATCTTTGAGTATAAGTTTAATAACAGCATTTTTTGTAAGTATTGTATTTACTTTACAAATAGCTAAAGAATTTCTTTATTTAAATGCTACGTCTTTAATAGGTGCCGTTGTAAGTATGGCTTTTCTCCGTGAATTATCTCCTGTCTTAACTTCTGTTATTATTATTGGGCGTATTGGTTCATGTTTTACTGCTGAATTAGCAACTATGAAAGTGACTCAACAGATTGATGCTTTATATGTACTAAATATAGATCCTTTATTTTATTTAATTATTCCTAGAATTATTTCTTGCATTTTATTGTTGCCTATCTTAAATTTTTTTTCATTTATAACAAGTATAGCTAGTAGTGTTTTTGTTTGTTTTACTCTATACTCTATTACTCCTAATATTTTTTTAAATTCAGTATTTTCTTCTTTACTATTTTTTGATTTATTGAAATCTTCTTTTAAGTCAATGTGTTTTGGATTAATTATATCTGTTGTAAGTTGTTCATGCGGTTTATTGGCAAAAGGTGGTGCAAAAGGTGTAGGACAGTATACTACTTTGTCTGTTGTTATATCTTTATTATTTATATTTATTTTCAATTTTTTGCTTTCTTACTATATGTTTAGTGATCTAGGTAGTTCTTTAAAAGTTTTATAATCATGATATATCTAAAAGTTATTTCACGTATTTCTGATTGGTGGTCTAATATTAATTTGAAAACACGTGTGATGGTATTTATGACGTTAGTTGTGTCACTGATAATGAGTAGTTTAACATTTTGGTCCTTAACAATTATTCAAGGAGATTCAATCATTACAGATACTCGTTTTTGTCAAGATTTGGGCACATTATTTACTTCAAATATAATAGATTTTGTAGAAATTAATAATAGGCAAGAACTGGCTAGTTTTGTAGAAAAAATTTACTTAAATACATCCAGTATTCGATATATTTTATTATTTAATACAGATGGTAGTTTATTTTTTAGTTTACCTGTTTATAGTCACAAAATTCAAAGTTTATTACAATTACATAGAAATCTGTTCCAACTGGAAACTCAGAATTTTTTGTTTGGTATTCCTTTAGTTAAGTATAATAATATATTTAATGATTATATTATAGACATTACTATACCTTTAACAAAAAATGGAAAAAATTTTGGAAGTCTTGACTTGGGTATTAATTCAAATCCAATTCTTATTTCATCGTCAAAATTGATTCGAGGTGTCAGTATGGCTATTTTTGTATCTATATGGTTGATGGTTATAATTGGTATAGCATTTAATATACTGACTTTAACTGAACCTATTAAACAGTTATTATTAGGTATTAAAAATATTTCTTCTGGAAATTTTAATCAAAGAATAGATTTGAATTTTGATGGTGAATTAGGCGATTTGATTTTGGGTTTTAATGATATGGCTGAACGTTTAGAATCTTATGAGAAAAAGAATGTTAATAAATTAATGCTAGAAAAAATGAAGTTAGAAACAATTGTTTCTACAATAGCTGATGGTGCTATTTTAGTTGATACAGAATTACGTTTATTATTTGCAAATCAGATAGCAATAAAAGCATTTAATTGGTTTAATATAGATATTCTAGGACAACGTATATTTTTGCATTTACCTTCTCATGTTAATGAAGCTTTATTACCTATTTTAAATAGCCTTATTAAATCACATTACTTGCAAGATATGAAATATCAAACAAAAGAAGTCTGTATTAATTTAGATTATGGTTCAAAGAAAACTTTTCGTTTTTTATTAACAACAGTCTTAGAGCACAGAAGTAATGTATTAACAGGTGTTGCTATAATTGTGCAAGATATTAGTCGCGAGGTTCAGTTAAATGATGTACAAAATCAATTTATTGCGAATGTATCTCATGAGTTAAGAACACCTCTATCTAGTATTAGTTCATTTTTAGAAACGTTATTAGATTATAATAATATCTTAACTACTAAACAAAAAGTACATTTTTTAAAAATAGCTAATAATGAAACTAAAAGACTATCTACTTTAGTAAATGATATATTAAATTTATCTCGGTTAGAGTCCATGTCTAGCTATATTTTAACACCTGTTGATATTATCAGTATTATTAATGATTCAATTAATGTATCTTATTTAATTGCTAATTATAATAATATAGAAATAATAGTTGAGTATGATTCTAGTATTAAGTATGTTTGGGCTCATGAAAATTCTTTATTACAAGTATTTGCAAATCTTATTAGTAATTCAATAAAGTTTACAACTTTTAAAGGAAATATTGTTTTAAGATTATACATACCTACTAATTCTCATTTTAATCAGGTGTATATAGGTAATTCGTATAAAAATACAGTCAGAGTAGAAATTATTGATGAAGGTATAGGTATTGATAAGATAGATCAGAAAAGTATTTTCAATAGATTTGTAAGAATTGAAAATCATGTACATATATTAGAAGGTACTGGTTTAGGTTTGTCAATTGTTACTAATATTTTAAATAAACATAAAACGAAAATCATGTTGCAGAGTTATTTATTTGTAGGCACTAGTTTATGGTTTGATCTAATAAAAGCTGATTAATATTTATCTAATTGTTGATTTAGTTGAATTTGATATATTATATATATTAAAGGTTTAAATAAGTTATATATTTTTATATAATTACTAATATTTTTATTAAAAGTTTTATTTAAGTAGTATAATTATATTATTTATAATAAGTATATACTAAAAAGAGTTAATTATTATGTTTAAGTATATAATTTATTAGTATAATCCATAAAGATAAATAGTTTTATATTATATACTATTTTATATTATTTAGGAGGTATTTATTATGTCAGGAGGATCAACTGGTGAACGCCCTTTTTCTGATATTATCACTAGTATACGCTATTGGGTTATTCATAGTATAACTATCCCAGCGTTGTTTGTTGCTGGTTGGTTATTTGTTAGTACAGGTTTAGCGTATGATATATTTGGAACTCCTAGGCCCAATGAGTATTTTACACAAGATCGACAGCAAGTACCATTGGTTAATGATCGTTTTAGTGCAAAACAAGAATTAGAAGATTTAACTAAAGGAATCTAAAAGGAGGTTTTATAAAATTATTATGAGTAGAGGCAATTTAAACCAACCTATATCATATCCCATTTTTACATTTAGATGGTTGGCAATCCATGGTATTGCCATTCCAACTATATTTTTTTTAGGTGCAATTACATCTATGCAATTTATTCAACGATAGGAGATTTTTATGAGTGGTCCTAATCCTAATAAAGAGCCTGTAGAATTAAATCGTACATCTTTGTTCTGGGGCTTGTTATTGATTTTTGTTCTTGCAGTTTTGTTTTCTAGTTATTTCTTTAATTAATTGAATTGAGTATAATTTTATTTTTGAGATAAAATATATATTACATATATAATTTAAATTTTAATATTTATCATTTATAATTGGAGACTTATAACAATGACAGGTACGGGTAGAGTTCCTTTATGGCTAGTTGCTACAGTAGGTGGTATAGCTGCTATTACTGTATTAGGAATTTTTATTTATGGTTCTTATTCTGGTATTGGCTCTTCTTTATAATTTTTAAAACTTTTGGTTTTATTTCAAATTTTAAAGAATTGTATAATAAATTACTTAAATCAGTCGCTTTTTTCTATAGGCGACTGATTCATTTTATAGATTAAAATTTGATTTGAGCTACAAAAATAAATTAGGTAATGTTTTCAGTTTCAATATACAAAAATAATAGTGCCATTGTTAAACCAGGAAATACAATTCCTACTAAAGGTACTAATATAGATGGTAAATATGATGCAGTCATGTCTATGGATATTTATAAAATTTATAATGATAAAATTATAGTATGACTTTTTTGTTTGTTAATTAAAATATTGTAAAATTTAATACTTTTATAATTTAATTGATTATGTTGGTTATGTAAATAAATAATTTCGATCGAGAGTATAATTTATATACGTAGTAAATATGTAGGAATTTTTTATTATGAATAATGATTTATCCAAATTGAAACAGTCTAATTTAGAAGCAATGCGCAAATTTTCTGAGGTATATGCACAAAGAACAGGAACGTATTTTTGTTCTGATATCAGTGTAACTGCAGTAGTAATTGAAGGTTTAGCAAAACATAAAGATAAATATGGTTCTCCTTTATGCCCATGTCGTCATTATGAAGATAAAGAGAAAGAAGTCATAAATGCATATTGGAATTGTCCTTGTGTTCCTATGAGAGAAAGAAAAGAATGCCATTGTATGTTATTTTTAAATCCAGATAGTGAGTTTGCTGGTAATAATCAAAAAATTGATAAAAATTTATTGTTACAACATATTTAAGTAGAGGTATGCAGGCATAAATATTTGTATAATACCTGCATATTCTTTATTTTTTTAGAAAAAAGTATGTATATTATAAGTTACCTTTTTTAAAAGATAGTAAAATAATAACTGCTGGACCAACTAAAACAATGATACCTAGTGATATAAGTTGACCAATTACTTGCCAATTAATCATATATTTGATTTTCCTTTTTGAATTTAATACATGTTATATATGTACTAATTATACTCTTTTTTTTATTTTATATTATATCTAATTTTTTATATAGTTTGTTTTACACTTTTTAAATAAGAAGAGTATATTTTTTATTCAAGAGTTTATATGTACTTCTAATATTTCATGTAATTCAAATGTTTTATATAAATGAAGTATAATGTCTATGCCACCAATAAATTCTTGATTAATATACAGTTGTGGTATGGTAGGCCATTGAGAATATATTTTAATGGCATTTCTTATATGGTTGTCATTTAATACATCAATTGTATGGTAATCAATATTAAATGTATTTAAGACATCTACAGCTTGTTTAGAAAAATTACATTTTGGAGAATATTTATCACCCTTTATAAATAAGATGATAGGATAATGTTTTATCAGTTTTTCTATTGTTAAACTTAAATTTTTGTCCATGATTTTTTATAAATTTACCTAATATATATCCATTGATAAAATAAAGTAATATATAAATTATGCCATGGTATTATTTTATAAGATATATTTCTATTGTTCATACAAAAGATTATATATTCAATTAATTTGGTGTTAATATTTTGTTTTGAATGATGAAAAAAAAAACTTGTAATGTTCTAGCTTGTAAAGCTATATGTTGTTTATAAATTAAATTATAGTTTAATGCTATATTGATTTTATGTCGACTATATAAATATAGTTTAATTGCATTTTGTGTTATGTATTCATTTTCCATTTTTGAACTAATAAGAAAATCATTAACTTTTTTGTCTATATTGCTATTAAAGTATTTACGAATATATGGTATTAGTTCATAGCGTAAACGATTTCTATTAATAGCATAATTATAGTTTGTAATATCAGACCAAATGGGTAGGTATAATTTACGGCATAACCATTTAATTTCTGTTCGTTTGAATTCTAATAGAGGTCTATAAAGGTGTATTTGATTATTAAATTTTCTGTACTCATTAAAGCTTGTAATCCCATTGAGACTAGTTCCTCTGATTATATGTTGTAAAAAAGTTTCTGTTTTATCTGTTTGTGTATGTGCGGTTATTATATATTTATAGTTATATTTTATTGAGTGTTTAATCAGTATATTATATCTCATTTCTCTTGCTTTCAATTCAGAATTGACTGATTTATGTATTTGGTAAATAAACAATCTTTGTTTTGTTTTTTGAATTATGTTAATTAAATGCTTGATTTGTTGTTGATTGTTATGTGTCCATTGATGATCGATATATATATATATGATTTTTAGTTTTTTGTTATAAGTTTGTTGAAAATCTTCTATTAATTGAATAAGGCATATTGAATCTTGACCTCCAGAAATAGCTATTAATAAAGCTTGTAATTTATGTTTTGATACAAAGATATGAAATTTTTGATTAAATTTTTTTTGTATATATTTATTCATAAGTATTGTATTAGTAATTAAGAGATAAAATTTTGTAAGAATTTTTACTATATTGTTGTGCCTATTAGATTTATCATTTATACTTCTGTTTGTAGGGTTGCTAACTCAATGGTAGAGTACTCGGCTTTTAACCGATTAGTTCCGGGTTCGAGTCCCGGGCAGCCTATTTATACTTTTTAGTATAATTTAGTTAAATTTTCTATATATATAATTATTATTGTTTTATTTTTTTTAATACTTGTGGTTAATATATGAGTTTAATTTCTAATACATTACGTAAAAATAATTCAAAATGCGCTTTAGTTCCATTTATTACAGCTGGTTTTCCAAATCTTAATACAACAATCAAAGCTTTACATGTTTTGGATAATAATGGCGCAGATGTTATTGAATTAGGTATACCTTATTCTGATGCACTAGCTGATGGGCCCATTATCCAAGAATCTTCTAAAATAGCTTTGAATCAAGGAATTAATATTGATGATATTATTAATATGTTAAAGTTAGTAACACCAAGTTTAAATGCTCCTATTATTATCTTTACATATTATAATCCAGTTTTAGCTAAGGGTATTTCAAATTTTATTGCAGATATATCATTAGCTGGAGTATCAGGTTTGATTATTCCAGATTTACCTTTAGAAGAAGCTGATTATTTAATGACATTTTGTGATAAGTATAATATAGAATTAATTTTATTTATAGCGCCAACAAGTTCTGTTAATAGAATAAAGCGTATTATATCTAAATCAAGAGGATGTATTTATTTAGTCAGTAGTTGTGGAGTAACTGGAATTAGAGATCAAATAGATGATAAAATTAATATTTTAGCTAAGGAGATTAAAAGTCAAACAGATAAGGCGATAATATTAGGTTTTGGAATTTCTAGTATTGAACAAGCAGAATATATATCTGAATGGTATATAGATGGAATGGTAATTGGAAGTGCATTTATGAAAATTATGCTTAAGGAGTCTTCAATCAATTCTATTCAATTATTAGGAGAGTTTTGTAATTTGATTAAAGGTTCAATGGAGTAAAAAATAATCATATGCTATGATACCCCCAGGGGAATTCGAATCCCCGTTACCTCCGTGAAAGGGAGATGTCCTAGGCCTCTAGACGATGGGGGCTTAAAAAATAAGATTACATTAATAAAAGAAAATGTATAAAATATACATTAACTAATTTTATTTTGAATGTCAACCTTTTTGTTTATTTATTCGGGTCTCACAATTAAACGTGATCTCATTGTTAAATATACAACTGTTTGTCTGATATAGGTAACCATATTGATAAACATCTGGAAACCTTCATTCTTGTATTCAATAAGTGGATCCTGTTGTCCATAACTTCTCCACCCTATGGATTCTCTTAGTATAATCATTTTTTCTAAATGTTCTTGCCATCCTTTGTCTATTTGTTGTAGCAAATAATACTTTTCAAGTTGTCTGATTAAACCGGGCCTTAATTGTTCCATATAACTTTCACGTAAATCATATGTGATTATCAATTGTTCATATAAAAAATATTTAATTTCTTCGATTTTCATATTTACTATATCATTATTTGAAAACTTATCATTTATACTAAGTAACTGTTTTATTTTCTGAATAAGTATTATTTTTTCTTCAGTAGTATTCTCGTTTCTATATAAATTGATTATTTCATCTATTGTACTTGCTCCATATTCTAATATACAATCTCGAGTGAATTTTGATTTAAGAATTCTTCTTCGTTCTGAATAAATTGCTTGTCTTTGATTATTAATGACTTCATCATATTCGAATAATTGTTTACGTACATCATAAAAGTAAGCTTCTACTTTTTTTTGTGCTGAATTTAAACTTCTAGTTAAAATAGTTGATTCTATAGGAGTATCATCATCTATGTTAAGTGTTTGCATAAGGTTTACTATTTTTTCGCCACCAAAAATTCTAAGTAGATTATCTTCAAGACTTAAAAAAAAACGTGATGATCCTATATCTCCTTGTCTTCCTGCACGTCCTTTTAATTGATTATCTATTCTTCTTGATTCGTGTCTTTCTGTTCCAATAACATGTAAACCTCCTAATTTTAGTACCTCTTGCCTTTCTTCATAAAATAAAATTTTATATTCTTTTAAAATTTCTAAGTAAATATTTTGTATTTTATTATTTTTTTCTTTATGATTGCTAATGGAACTAATTTCTTCTTCTATATACTGTTCAATACTGATGCTTGTTTTTATGTCTTTGTTTGTAATTTTTTGTAAGTGAATTTTAATATTTGATTCAATATTTTTGAGACTATATGTTTTTTCTAAATTAAAAGTATTATATATATAATGACATAAAACAATTTTAGCCATTATATGAGGATTGCCTCCTAGTATAATATCTGTACCTCTTCCAGCCATATTTGTTGAAATTGTAATAGCGGATTTTCTACCTGCTTGTGTAATAATTTCTGCTTCTCTAGCAAGATTTTCTGGTTTTGCATTAAGTAAATTATATGGTATATTAAACTCATTTAAAATCTTAGCTAAGAATTCTGATTTTTCTACATTAGTAGTTCCAATTAAAGTCGGTCTTCCTAGTTTATACATGTCATAACATTCATTTGCTATGGCTTTCCATTTACTATATTCTGTTTTGTAAACTAAATCAGCTAAATCTTTTCTTTTACATTTTTTATTAGTAGGTATTGCTTGAACTTCTAAGGAATATATTTTATCTAGTTCTGTTTCTTCAGTTTTTGCTGTTCCTGTCATACCAGAGAGTTTTTTATAAAGTAAAAATAAATTTTGGTAAGTAATAGAAGCTAAAGTCTGATTTTCTGGTTTGATTTCAACTTTTTCTTTTGCTTCTATAGCTTGATGCAAACCATCGCTCCATCTTCTACCTTCCATGATACGACCAGTAAATTCATCTACTATTATTACTTCTTGTTTTTTTACAATATAATGTACGTTTATAAAAAAAAGCTCCTTAGCTTTTAATGCATTGAGAATGTATTGAATCCATGGATTATCTAAGCTATATAAGTTATTAGTATCTAATGTATTTTCGCATTTTAAAATGCCTTGGTCTGTTAAAATTATATTTCTTGCTTTTTCATCGATCTCATAGTCAATATTTTTATCTAATGTTTTAGATATCTCATGAGATATAATATATTTATTGATTGGAGCTTCAGATGGTCCAGAAATAATTAACGGTGTTCTGGCTTCATCTATTAGAATAGAATCAACTTCATCAATAATGGCGAAATCAAGATTTGATTGTACAATATCATATATATTAATAGCCATATTATCTCTAAGATAATCAAAGCCTAATTCATTATTTGTAATATACGTGATATCTTTATTATATTCTTGTTTTCTTTGTTCACTAGTCATTGATTGTTGAATTAAACCAACACTGATATCTAGATATTGATAAACTTTTTTAACTAACTCTGAATCTCTTTTGGCAAGATAGTCATTTACTGTAATTATATGTACATTTTTGTTTTGAAGTATATGTAAATAAGAAGGTAAAATAGCAACTATAGTTTTACCTTCACCAGTTTTCATTTCTGCAATTTTTCCTTCATTTAGTATTAATCCTCCTAAAATTTGTACATCGAAAAGATATAATCCAAGAGCTCTTCTAATAGCTTCTTTAGCTGTTCCAAATGTTTCAATTAAGATTTCATCTTCATTTTCGTTTTTTGCTATTTTTCGTTTTAGTTTTTTTGTTTGTTCCTTGAGCTCATTATCCGAATATTTATGTAAAAAATTACTAAAATTATTAACTTGATCAATAATTTTATAAAATTTACGATTATTTTGATTTTTTAATAAATTAAACATATGCACTTCAATTTTATTTAGTAAAACTATTTTTGTTATAGAAAAAATCAATTACTTGAGGGGCAAAAGTTTCTTGTAAAGTTACTAAACGTTGTTCTTTATAATACATGGTATATTTTCTTCCCCATATAGGACCTTGGCAGTGGAATTGATCTTCTAAATATTTGCAATATCCATAATATATTTCATGAATATCTTTATATATATCAATTTTATATTTTATGATGGATTCACCAATAGGTTGGTATATTGGTAATTTAATAAAATTGGTGTTTGACCATAAAGATTTAGCAAAAGCTAATTTTTTGTATTTATAATCTTTTAACCATATTTCTCTTTTTTTTTACTATTAATTAATTTATATGTATATTGACTTAATATATCTATTTGTGTTTTTTGACCTGTTAATGACGTTAAAGTTTTAGTAAAAGAGCCATCACTAATTAAGATTAGTTGCCATGCTTTTGGTATTAATTTATGATAATTAGACTTACTATTAATTGTATAATTATTTAAAATAATATATTTATAGAATGAAGTTTTGTGTATGGGCATTTTTTTATATTATTATATTTTTTAATGGTTTTTTTTATCTTTTATTGAATAAAGATTTACCATTCATTGCTAAAGGAATTTGTAAATTAAGTATGTCTAATATTGTTGGTGCAATATCAGCTAAACAACCATTGTTACGTAATTTTTGGTTTTGTTGTTTTTCATTGTTATTTATTAGTATAAATGGAACAAGGTTAGTGCTATGAGAAGTACATGGTTCATTATTTTCATTTAACATATATTCTGCATTTCCATGGTCTGCTGTAATAATAAGATGATAATTTGTTAATTTAACTGTTTCAAATAGTTTCCCAATACATTTGTCAACTGTATTAATAGCTTCTATAGTAGCAGATAAATTACCTGTATGCCCTACCATATCTGGATTGGCATAATTTATTACTATAAAATGATAATAATTTTTGTTTATTGCTTTAATAATACTCTTGGTTAATGTATAAGCTGACATTTCTGGTGCTAAATCGTATGTTTCAACTTTAGGGCTTGATATTAATTCTCTATCTTCTCCAGGAAATGGTTCTTCAATACCACCATTAAAAAAATATGTAACATGTGCATATTTTTCTGTTTCTGCTAGCCTAAATTGTTTTAAACCTTGTTGGGAAATAACTTCTCCTAAGAAATGGTTTTTATGCTGTGGTGGAAATACTATAGGTATACATAAGTTGGAGTCGTATTGTGTAAAACTAATGATGCTTAGATTTTTCTGACGGGAAGTTTTAAAACCTTTAAAATTTTTTTTTGTAAAACAATGAATTAATTGTCGAATTCTATCTGGTCGAAAATTAAAAAAGATTACTCCATCATTATCACTAATTTCTCCTGAATATATTCTAGTTGGTATAATAAACTCATCGGAGATACCTTGATCATAATTATTTTGAATAAAAGTTATAGGGTCATTATTAGTGCAAATTTCGTTATTGGTTAAAATGTCATATGCTTTTTTTGTTCTTGACCATCTACAATCTCTATCCATACTATAATATCTACCACTAACCGTACATATATTAATATTCTTTATATTTTTAATTTCGTTAATGATTTGTGTAATAAATAGTTTAGAGGCATTTGGTTTTGTGTCTCTTCCGTCAGTAATAACGTGAATACAAGTTGTAATGTTATAAGTTTTTACTATATTAATTAATGCTATTAAGTGTGATATATGTGAATGTACTCCTCCGTCTGAACAAAGACCAATAAGATGTAGTTTTGATTTATTTAATTTGATTTTTTTGCAAATATTGTTTAAAGTTGAATTTTTAAAGAAGCTTTTATTTTCGATAGAAGTATTAATTCTTACTAAATCTTGGTTAATAATTCTGCCTGCTCCGATAGTTGTATGTCCTACTTCTGAGTTACCCATTTGATTAATTGGTAAACCAACATCTTTCCCAGATGCGTTTAAAAGTGTATGGTTATAGTTATTCCATAAATAATCTATATTTGGAGTATTAGCTAGTTGTATCGCATTACCATTTGAATTATTGCTATATCCCCAACCATCGAGAATTGTGAGAATAATAGGATTAAGAGTTTCGTTTTTCATAATGCTAAATAGAAAAATCAAATTTTTAGTTGGTTATATAGTAAAGTAGGATTAAAAAAATATTGTTTAATTATATGATATTTAAATTTTAATTTATAGGTAGATAAACTATAATTGTTAATTATGCATGATTTTAAAGTATATATAAAAAATAGAAAACTAGAAAAAAAATCGATCATACGATTTAATAGAATTTGATTCTTATATTTCTAGTTATCTAATTGTAAATAGTATTTAACTTAATACATTTATAGCATAGTCTAAATAAGTATTTGCTTCAATTGCTGATTGACCAGATAAACCATGACTCGATTTAATATATTGTAATGCTTCTATGTACCAACTTGGTGATAATTCAAAACTGCGATTAATTTCTTCTAAACCAGCAACTAAGTATTCATCCATTGGTCCAGTAGCTCCTACAACTAAGCAATAAGTTGTCATTCTTAAGTAATAACCTATATCTCTTGCACATTTAGCTTTGCCAATGGCACTAGATGCATAAGTAGGGCCAGGCATTTGAGTTACAAATGGAAATTTAGTATATACAGCTTGAGCTGCACCAGTAATTAATCTTTGTGCATTACTTGTTAGTATTTTTGCAGCTTCTAAACTGGCTGTAGCTCTTTGGTATCTTCCATTGATAGATTGTAGTTCACCATTGCTTAAAAATCTTCCTTGACTATCAGCTGATGCAATGGCTTCCGTAATAGGTGTTTTCATAGTAATTAATTATATCCTTAATTGATTGAATATGATTTATATAAATTTTAATAAATAGTTAATAAATTATGTAACTGCAACTGCTGCACGATCGAAATAAACACCTAATTCTGCAGTTAAAGAGCTACAATCTCCTAATGTTACACCATTTCGATCATTTGCTAATGCAATACAAGCTTCTTTCATTTTCTGTATAGCTACTGCTACAGATGTACCAGGTGTTCCCAAGGCTTGATATGTTTCTCTTAAGCCATTTAGACATCTATCGTCTAATACACTTGAGTCTCCAGCTACCATTGCATAACTAACATATCTTAAAATAATTTCCATGTCTCTTAGACAAGCTGCCATTCTTCTAGAAGTGTAAGCATTACCACCTGGTTGAATTAGTTGTGGTTGTTCTGCAAATAGAGCACGAGCAGAATTTGTTACAATGGCAGAGGCGTTAGAATTTATTTTATTAATAATATCTAATCGTTTATTACCTTCTGAAACCATAGATTCTAAAGCACTGATTTGTTGATTACTTAAAAATTCTCCTCTGGCATCAGCTTGTGCTACAACTTTAGCAAATGCATCTAGCATGTGATATTTCTCCTTGAACTTTATTAGAAATAAGATGACTGTTCAAGAACTAATAGTTTTTATAGTCATTAGTTCTTATCGATTCATTATACAGTGTTGTTTATTGTTTTTTAAAAAAAAATATTAAAAAGATATACTTCTATACTTGTTTTAATCAATAATAATTTCAGGTTGTGTAATTTCATCTAACATTTCTACTATTGCTCTTATAATAGGTTTAATTAGTGGATCTTCAATAATATCCATGTCTTCATACTTTTTTCTTTTCGCTCTGTTTGCAATTTGAATTGTGATTCTATATCTATTGTGTGACAATTCCAATAATTCTTCTGTTTTATATATGATTTGACTATAGTCAATATTTTTACTTTTATTCATTGAAAAAATTTTCATAATTTAATCATTATTAGAAATATTTGATGTATTTTTTAAAAAAAAATATGTAATATTAGATTCATGATATTTTTTTGATTGATTTATATTATAAGTATTTACTAAATATTTATAATATTTTTTTTAATTTAATAAGTAATAAGATATGAGTTAAATTAGTGTCAATTATTATATATTATGACATTTTTTTATTTTTACATCTTTCAATTTAGTATTTAAGTAAATGATAGTTGTGAAATATATTAGCTTAATATGTAAGTAAAAAAAATCTTGATATATTTTAGTTTAATACAAATAATAGTACTATATGCAAATATCTAAAAATTTTACTAATAAACTAGGTCATTATCCAGGTTATCCTTCTTTTATTACTGAACGAGATGCTTGTGGTGTAGGTTTTATTGCTCAAATTAATCATTCTCCTTCACATGCTTTAGTATTACAAGCTCTAAATGCCTTAACTTGTATGGAGCATAGGGGTGGTTGTAGTGCTGATGGTGTTTCGGGTGATGGTTCAGGTATTATGACGCAGATACCGTGGAAAATAATTTTAGAAAACATTTCTCAAGATTATAGTTATGATCTTAAACATATGGCAGTTGCAAAAATTTTTTTTCCTTCTAGAAATTTTGAGCCCTTACGTAAAATATGTGAATGGGTATTAGAGGAAGAAGAATTAATTATAATCAGCTGGAGAAATGTTCCAATTGATTCCTCTGTAATTGGCAAATATGCTAATATGACTCAACCTTTTATTCAGCAGTTAGTAGTATCTTCTAAACTACAAGGTGATTCTTTAGAAAGAAAATTATATATTACTAGAAAAAAGATAGAGAAATTAATTGCCCAAACATTATCAGATTTGAATAAACAATTTTATATCTGTTCTTTTTCTTCTCGAACTATTGTATATAAAGGGATGGTTCGTTCTGAAGTTTTATCAAAGTATTATTTAGATTTGTCAAATGTAAAGTATGAAAGTAGTTTTGCTTTATATCATAGAAGATTTAGTACGAATACAATGCCTAAATGGCCTCTTGCGCAGCCAATGAGACTAATGGCACATAATGGTGAAATTAATACATTATTAGGTAATTTAAATTGGATGAAATCTAAAGAAGTGCTACTAAGTCATCAATATTGGGATGCCTGTCAGCAAGTTCTTTTACCAGTTACTAATTATGAAAATAGTGATTCTGCTAATTTGGACTCTGTACTGGAGCTTTTTGTAAAATCAGGTAAAAGTCCTCAAGAATCATTGATGATTTTAATTCCTGAGTCTTATAAAAATCAACCTGCATTAGAGAATTTTCCGGAAATCATAGATTTTTATGAGTATTATGATAATTTACAAGAGCCCTGGGATGGTCCTGCTTTAGTTGTTTTCAGTGATGGTAAGATAGTAGGTGCAACATTAGATAGAAATGGTTTAAGACCAGCTCGTTATTTTATTACTAATAATGGTTTTATTAGTTTATCTTCTGAAGTTGGTGTATCTAATTTTGATGAAAATAAAATAATACAAAAAGGAAGATTAGGTCCTGGTCAAATTTTTTGTGTTGATATAGTCAATAATAAATTTCTAGATAATTGGACTGTCAAGCAAGTTATTGCAAGTAAGTTTCCTTATAAAAAATGGTTACAAGAATATCAAAAGCCTTTTAAATCTAAAGAGTATCTTGATACTTTAATTTTAGATTCTATTGATATTAGTCGTCTACACACAGCTTTTGGTTATACAAATGAAGATGTTGAATTGGTAATTGAGCATATGGCTAGTTCTGCTAAGGAGCCAACATTTTGTATGGGAGATGATATACCATTAGCTGTTTTATCAGAAAAGCCTCATTTATTGTATGATTACTTTAAACAACGTTTTGCTCAAGTGACAAATCCAGCAATAGATCCATTAAGAGAAAGTTTGGTTATGTCTTTAAATGTCTATTTGGGTCCAAAAGGTAATTTATTAGTGCCTCAAGATTATATGGCTAGTTCTATTAAGTTAGAATCTCCTATTCTTAATGAGCAAGAGTTATCAAGTTTATATGACTATGGTTTTAAAGTTTCTTCTATTAGTATTTATGTGAATCAGTCTGAGAAAAGTAGTATTCATAAGTCTATTAATAAAATTTGCGAACAATGTGCAAATGATGTACGTTCTGGTGTTCAAATTATTATTCTTACAGATCGTATAAATAAATTAGTACAACAGAAAGTATTTATACCTCCATTATTAATTGTTGGTTCAGTACATCATTATTTAATTAATAATCAATTAAGACATAAAGTATCATTAGTGGTAGAAACAGCTCAATGTTGGAATACTCATCATTTTGCTTGTTTAATTGGATATGGTGCAAGTGCAGTATGTCCTTATACTGCTTTTTTAACTGTAAGAAGTTGGTGGTATAATTCCAGAACTCAGAAGTTAATGGCCAAAGGAAAATTGCCAACACTGACAATTGCACAATCACAAAATAATTATCGTATTGCTATTGAAAAAGGATTATTGAAAATTTTATCTAAAATGGGTATCTCTTTACTTTCAAGTTATCATGGAGCTCAAATTTTTGAAATTTTAGGTTTAAGTAGTCAGTTAGTTGATATGGCGTTTGTTGGTACAACATCTCGTTTAAATGGTATTACATTAGCTGAACTCTTTGATCATACTATTAATGTATACAATACAGCTTTTATTTCTGTATTACCTAAAAAATTATTGAATTTAGGTTATGTTCAATATAGGCCAAGTGCTGAATACCATGTTAATAATCCCGAAATGTCTAAAACTTTACATAAAGCTGTACGTAATAAAGATAACAAGCTTTATTCTAGATATAAACTTTTATTGAATGATCGTCCACCAACTAACCTAAGAGATTTACTAGAATTTAAAAGTGATAAGTCTTCTATTAATTTAGAAAAAGTTGAGTCTATAGAATCAATTCTAGAACGTTTTTGTACAGGTGGTATGTCTTTGGGGGCGCTTTCTCGAGAAACACATGAAACTTTAGCTATAGCTATGAATAGAATAGGTGGTAAGTCAAATTCTGGTGAAGGAGGTGAAGATTCTAGTCGTTTTCAGATTATTAATGATATTGATAATTCTGGTGTATCTAAGTCTTTCGCGCATCTTAAAGGGTTAAAGTTAAATGATACCGCTAATTCTGCTATTAAGCAAATCGCTTCAGGTCGTTTTGGTGTTACACCTGAGTATTTGATAAATGCAAAACAATTGGAAATTAAAATTGCACAAGGAGCTAAGCCTGGTGAAGGAGGCCAATTACCTGGTAAAAAGGTTAGTACTTATATTGCATCATTAAGAAATTGTAAACCAGGTGTAACATTAATTTCTCCACCACCTCATCATGATATTTATTCTATTGAAGATTTGGCTCAATTGATTTTTGATTTGCATCAAATTAATCCTTTTGCGTATGTTTCGGTTAAATTAGTTGCAGAAATTGGCATAGGAACTATTGCAGCAGGAGTAGCTAAAGGAAATGCTGATATAATTCAAATTTCTGGACATGATGGGGGAACTGGCGCATCACCTTTAAGTTCTATTAAGCATGCTGGCAGTCCATGGGAATTAGGTTTAACAGAAGTGAATCAAACTTTAGTGGAAAATGGTTTACGTGAAAGGGTAATATTAAGAGTAGATGGTGGTTTAAGAACTGGTAGGGATATTATTTTAGCATCTTTAATGGGAGCTGAGGAATTTGGTTTCGGTACAGTAGCAATGATCGCAACTGGCTGCGTTATGGCAAGGATTTGTCATACAAATAATTGTCCTGTTGGTGTTGCTACTCAAAGACAAGATTTAAGAAATCGTTATCCAGGAATTCCATCAGATTTGGTTAACTTTTTTGTTTTCATTGCTGAAGAAGTAAGACAAATTCTAGCATCCTTAGGTTATTCTAGTTTAAAGCAAATTATTGGTTTAGGGCGATTATTAAGTTACAAACCTCAAAAATTAAATAAAACAAATTATTTAAATTTGCAAACATTATTATGGCAAAATGATCAGAAAGCTGTTCCATCTTTTCATACATCAGTTCATACGAATGGTGTTGTGTTAGATGATGATTTATTAAGCGATATTGATATTTTAAATGCTATTGATAACCAATTAGATATCATAAAAAAAGTTAAGATAGTAAATATAGATAGAGCAGTTGGAGCAAGAATTTCTGGATTAATTGCTAAAAAATATGGAAATTATGGTTTTAATGGTAATTTGCAATTAAATTTTGATGGTGTGGCTGGTCAAAGTTTTGGTGCTTTTATATTAAAAGGAATGCATTTAAATTTAGTTGGTGAAGCAAACGATTATGTTGGTAAAGGAATGAATGGAGGTGAAATAATAATATCGCCTATAAATACTGAATATGATAATGCCAGTAATCAAGTAATTATTGGTAATACATGTTTATATGGAGCTACAGGAGGTTATTTGTTTGCTAATGGTCAAGCTGGTGAAAGATTTGCTGTTAGAAATTCAGCTGCTCAAGCAGTAGTAGAAGGTGTTGGAGATCATCCTTGTGAATACATGACAGGAGGTTTAGTGGTAGTTTTAGGCCCTTCAGGTCGTAATATTGGGGCTGGCATGACAGGAGGTTTATCTTATTTTTTAGATGAAGATGGAGATATTCTTTCAAAAGTGAATCATGAAATAATTATTCCTCAAAGAATTATAACTCGTGAAGGAGAAGAGCAATTAAAAAATATTATTGAGCTTTATGAAATAAAAACTAAAAGTAACAAGGCAAAAAATATTTTAAATAATTGGGATTATTATTTAAACATTTTTTGGCAAATGGTTCCTCCTTCAGAAAAATTTAGTCCTCTAACTAATATTGAGCATTCATCTTTTCATGCTATTTCAAAATAAATGCCAAATCGTGACTTTTTATGAAGTTTTTTATCAATAAAATAACTATATATATTAAAATAAGTTTAAGTAATATCTTGTTAGTTTTTGTATGATAGTATTAAATTTATATAAATATTTAAAGTTATTCCCTTATGGCTCATAATGTGAAAGTATACGATACATGTATTGGATGCACACAATGTGTTCGTGCATGCCCGTGTGATGTTTTAGAAATGGTTCCTTGGGATGGATGTAAAGCAAACCAAATAGCTTCTGCTCCAAGAACAGAAGATTGCATTGGTTGTAAAAGATGTGAAACAGCTTGTCCAACAGATTTTTTAAGTATTAGAGTTTATTTGGGATCAGAAACTACTAGAAGTATGGGTCTTGCTTATTAGATACAATGAATTATATAAGTTTTAATGATAAAAGCTATTCAATTATTAATTGAATAGCTTTTTCTTTTTTTATTATTTATAATTAGTATGAGTGATTGTTATATTAATTAGTTTATTGTATCTATAGATTTTTATGATTAAAATAGTTGTGTAAACATTATTTGAAAAAATTTAATTAACAGATAGTTTGAAAAATGACATAATATGTCTTATGTATTTATTGTTTATAAACTTCTTTAAATATAATGATAAAATATACTAATTTATGGAAGCATATACAGAGCATCATTATACTGTTTATTTTTATGATTTTAACAGTATTTTTATGTTTTCTAATTAATCTGAATGTAAATAAAGCTGGTTATTCAGTTTTTATTGAGTTTAAAAGTGCTTATGGTATTCGTGAAGGTACTAGTATTAGAATGAGAGGAGTTAATATAGGGTATGTAAAAAAAATAAAAATAGATTTAAATTCTATTTTGTTATTAGTTTTTGTTAAATCTACAAGTATTTTGATTCCTAAAAATTCTGTTGTAGAAACAAATCAAACAGGTCTTTTAAATGAAACTGTTATAGACATAGTTCCTCTAGATTTATTAAAATCTCATAGTGTTCATGGAATCAATGTATTATCTGAACAATGTTATAAATCTAATGTTGTTTGTCATTTAAATTGTATACAAGGAGAAAGGGGTTTAAATTATGATGATTTAGTTCGAGCTGCTACACGTATTTCTCAACGGTTTGATGATCCTGGTTTTTTTAATATATTTTATTTATTTTTGCAAAATAGTATTGATTTATCTGATGATATTTTAAATATAGCATTTGATACATCAAATTTCATTTTTATATTGTACAACTTTTTAAAAAATATATTATTTAATTATAGATAGTATCAATATTAATTGTATATTTATAGAATTTTTACAATTTTAAATTATTCTTTTTAGTATTATTAATTATTCAAATTATGATAAGTAGAAAAGCTTTGTCTTTAGATTTCTTGAAACCAATTATTGAATTAGAGTATCAAATACAGCAATTAAATAAGATAGTTAGTACAAATAAATTACCTATACGTACAGAAATTAATGTACTAAAGAAACGTTTAAATTGTTTAAAAAAAGACGTATTTGAATCTTTAACTCCTTTACAGCGTTTACATTTAGTGCGTCAATCTGATAGACCAACAACACTTGATTACATACCATTAATTTTAGATGATTGGCTTGAGTTACATGGGGATAGAGGTGGTACAGATGATTTAGCACTTATTGGTGGAATTGGCAAATTGAATGGTTTGACGGTTATTTGTATTGGACATCAAAGAGGTAGGGATACAAAAGAGAATATAGCAAGAAATTTTGGCATGGCATCTCCTGGTGGATACAGAAAAGCACTAAGATTAATGCAGTTAGCTAATAGATTAAAGTGTCCTATATTAACTTTTATTGATACACCTGGTGCTTGGGCTGGTATAGAAGCAGAACGTTTAGGTCAAGGTGAAGCAATAGCAGTAAATTTACGAGAAATGTTTTCTTTTGATGTTCCTATTATATGCACTATTATTGGTGAAGGAGGTTCAGGTGGCGCATTAGGTATTGGTATAGGAGATAAAATTTTAATGTTAGAGTATGCAGTTTATACCGTTGCAACTCCGGAAGCATGTGCTGCTATTTTGTGGAAAGATAGTAAGCAATCATTAGAAGCAGCAGAAGCTTTAAAAATTACTTCTTCTGATTTAATAGTTTTAGGTATTATCGATACTGTAATACCAGAGCCTGTTGGAGGTTCACAAGCAAATCCATTATTCGCAGCAGAAACATTAAAAAAACATTTGTTAGTAGAGTTAAAGAAATTAAATCAATTAACTAGCCAACAAAGAAAGGAAAGAAGATATGAAAAATTTCGCCATATGGGTATGTTTTATGAAAAAAATTTGTAGTAAAAGTATTTTAAATGGCTTTATATATTAATAAAGCCATTTAATATATTTAAGTTAATATACCTATGCTACTTAGCCCAATAATAGCTCCAGCTCCTACAGCATGACCAAGACTAGTAGTTGCTAATAATTCTGGCAAGCCAAATTCTTTTAATCCAACAATAGGTATTTCAGGTCCTAAACCTCTAACTTTAATTGCATATCTTCCAATACCTATGCATATTAAATTAGATATAATCATTATTAAAGCATGTTTTAAAGACCATGCACTAGTACTTGGTATTATTGTTAATAAAATAATTGTATTCATGTTTATAATTAGTTTTATTTTAGTGTTTTTATATATTTATATACTAAATTAAATTTAAATAATATTAAAAAAAATAGACAACAATTAATATATTTATTATCTAAATCCATCCATAGCTATGTAAACCTTTGCCTAAAAAATTAACTCCTAGATAGCAAACCCATACAACTACAAAACCTAAAGATGCTAAAATAGCTGGCTTTTCACCTTTCCATGATTTGCTTATTCTTGCATGAAGATATGTTGCAAATATTATCCATGTAATTAATGCCCATGTTTCTTTAGGATCCCAACTCCAGTAAGATCCCCATGCTTCATTGGCCCATACAGCACCTGCAATAATACCTATTGTTAGCATAGGAAATCCTAAACTTATAATTCTATAACTTAAATTATCAACACTTTGTAATAGATTTAATCTATTAAATAGCAAATATGTTTTAGGTTTATTGATGTTATTCTTGTTATATAATAAATTTCTTTCATTAAATTTATATTTATTAGTTTTAGAAAGAATTAAAAATAGTATAGATAATAATGATCCAAGTATAAGTGTGCCATAGCTGAACATCATAATACTTACATGCATCATAAGCCAATTAGATCTTAACGCTGGAACTAATGGAGATGCTTCTTTAATTTCAGGTGGTAAAACAAAACTAGAAAAAGCAATGATAAATAAAGATATTGGTATATTAATGGCTCCAATAAGTTTACTATTATTCTGTTTTTCAATAACTAAATGAATAAAAGTTAATACCCATGTTAAAAAAATTAATGATTCATATAAATTACTTAAAGGAAAGTAGCCATTATTAATCCATCTAATAAGTAGTGAGCTTCCTAAGCATAGGTTAATTAAAATAGTAAATAAGGTACCTATTTTGGACAGTACTTGTGTATTCTTAATACTAATATTTAACCAATATATTAATAATGTAATTAGTAAAAAGCCGAAAGACATATTAATTAAATTATTTTCTATTGAGTTCCAACTCATCTGTTTTCTCCGAAATGTTTGTGAAAATTTAATATATTCTATATATATATTACATTGTATTAAGGAGAATTAAATTTATGGTAAAAAATAAAAAAAAGAAGCTTAAAAATCTATTTTTATTATCATGGATTTTTAAGCTTCTTTTTTTTATTATACTAATATTTGAAAGTTTAATTAATATAAAGAATTAATTACATAATCTAAAGCTGTAGTATACTCTACACCAGCTTGAGAAGACATATCACGAGGTACGCATAATCTGTCACGAGTATATACAAATGCAGCAATGTATGCAGATGTAGGAAGATTTAAAAGTCTATAAACTTCACGAGCACCTGCAATTGCCCACTCGTCAAGGGGACCTGTACCGCCAACTACTAATGAATAATTTATAAGACGCATATAGTGATCAATGTCTCTATAACATTTATTGATTTTTTCTTGACTATCACCAGCTTCTCCAGCACTTTTTAAATATGGATATTTGCCAAAGCAAGCATCTCCAGCTTCTTTTACTACAGCTTCATAGTTATCAGCCAGTGCTTTTGCTGCTTCTAATCTTGCAGCTGCACGTTGTATATTACCTTGTACTGATTCAAGATCAGAACTAGTTGGAAAACGACCAGCGGCATCAGCCGCGCTGATAGTAGTAGTAATAACTGATTTCATTTTTATCTCCTTAATGAATATCTAAGTATTTGTATCTGTTTGAAATATATAAAATACTTTTTACATTTTCATTTAATTAAGTTAGCTAATTGAAGAAGAAACTTTTTCAAAATAACTAGAAACTTCTGCAGCTAATGCAGAACAATCTCCACTTGCAATTTCAATTTTCCGTTCAGAAGCTGTATTATTGATGAATGCTACAGAAGCAGCTTTCATAATAGCTACAGATCTAACAGAAGAATTAGCTGGAACACCTAAAGCGATATATGTTTCTTTTAGCCCATTTAAGCAACGATCTTCTAGAACAGAAGAATCACCAGCAAGTAAAGCATAAGAAACGTAGCGCAGAATGATTTCTCCATCACGTAAGCAAGCAGCCATTCGACGGTTAGTGTAACAATTTCCACCTGGCGCAATTAAACCTGGATTTTCACAAATCATTCCAGACACAGCATCAGAAACGATACAGCTAGCATTAGAAACAATAGAATTAACAGCATCTAAGCGTTTATTACCATCTGCTATAAATTTTTTAAGATCTTCTAGATCACTTCCACCTACATAAGCAGCTTTAGCGTCTGAATTTACTACAACTCTAGAAAATGCGTCAAGCATAGAAATTTCCTTATATTTTTAAAGGATTTAACTGTTTCAGCTGCTGTTTTTTATTTCAGCTGATGTATTAGTATCAAAATATAATATATTATATTTATAGTCTTAAATAAAAAACAAATTAACATTTTTTAATATTTTTATGGTGTAGAGTTTTTGATAAAGTATTTAATTATATTATCTTTTATCATCATTTGTTGTAAGATAACCATCAAATGTTTTTTGATATTTTTATCATTTAGTTTATATATTTTTTGTTTATAAGTAGCTAATTTAAATTCTTGTTCAAGAGTTAAATTATTAATATTGTTCATAAAATATTTATAAATTTATACTATAATTTATATTGTATTTGTTTTAAATTATCTAATGTTTATAACTTTTCTATAAAGTATCGTATTGATAGTTTTTTTACATATAATATTACTTTACATCTATATATACATATAAAATTTATAATGATATGTATAGTATGTTTATAAGTTTTTTATTATGATCTTTATAAATAAATAAATATTATATAGTGAAATTATAAAATTTAAAAATTATTGAAAGTATAAATAAATTTGGAGATGGAGTATGTCTATACCTGTATTGAATTATTCATTTTCTACTCAAAATCAAAGGGTTGATGGTTTTGAATATTATCCTGGAGAAGAACAACCTAAAATTTATACCACTGAAAATTTGCCTACAGCTTATGAAATGGATGAAATTATATGGGCAGCCTATCGACAAATATTTAGTGAACATCAAATTTTAAGTAGTAATGCTGAACCTTTCTTAGAATCTCAATTGAGATTTAATCAAATAAAAGTTAAAGATTTCATTAAAGGTTTACTATTATCTAATTCATTTCGTGATTTAAATTATAATTTTAATAATAATTATCGCTTTGTAGAAATGGTTATTCAAAGAGTACTTGGTCGTGATATATATAATAATCGAGAAAAATTAGCTTTTTCTATTATTATTGCTTCACAAGGCTTAGATGTTTTTTTTGATACATTGCTAAATAGTGATGAATATATTGAGAATTTTGGTGATAATACTGTTCCTTACCAAAGAAGACGAATTATTGCTCAAAGAAGTAAAGGTGAAGTGCCATTTAATTTGAAAACCCCACGTATGGGTAAAGAATTTTTAGATAAACAAGGTATGCCTCAATTATTATGGTCTGGACCAATAAGAACATTTAGACCACAAGAGCAAAAACCAAAAGCTGGAGATCCAGCATTATTTTTAAATATGGTACTAGATGTATCTCCTATTGGCATAAAATAATTTGTACTCAATTACAATCTTAAGAGTCAATATTGAAAAGTATAAAAATATATACTCTATTGACTCTTTGAGTTTATTAATATTAAATATTAGCTACCTAATTTAAATGCATCGACAAGTAAACCATAAATTATACCTATTTTTAGATTATTAATAGCTGTAAAGATGATAGTTTTATTATATTTATACTTATATACTATTTTACTAATAATTTCATTGTAAGCTATAATAATAGCAGCAGCTATTATACTCCAATCTCCTGTTTGTGCAGATATAGTTGATAGTATATTAGAAATAAAAAAGCCAAATAGTAAACAAGTTATTTTACATTTTATATATTTAAATTTAAGATTTAAATACTTTAATGATACTATTTTGATAAACATATAATATTAGTCGATATTATAGTATTTTTATATATTTTCTTCACTTAAAGAGCTAATCATATGTTCAAATGGTTCATTAATAATGGATTTTAAGTTAGTTGAAGTAAGTGCTAATTCACTTTGTATGATTTCTTCTAATATTTTGATACTTCTTATAGTTGGACCAATAGGTACGTTTAATGAGTTGTAAGTTTCTCTTAGTCCATCTAAAACTCTTTCATTTAAAATATTTATGTCTCCGGCCATGATTGCATAACTAGCATATCTTAAATAATATTCTATATCTCTTAAACATGCGGCATATCTTCTAGTCGTATATGAATTACCACCAGGTCTAAGTAGTTCGGGTTGTTCATTATATAACCTAGCACCTGCTTCTCGAACTATTTTTGACGATTTACTATTAATAAATTCTATTACCTTGATTCTTGTAATAGCGTTAGATAAGTAATTTTCTATTGTACTTAATGCAACATTATCTAAGTATTTACCTGTTAAATCATATTTATTTAATACGTTGGTTATAGCATCTTGCATGATTTTATTCTCCGAATAAATATTTTTTTATTTTTCAATTATATAGTTTAAAATATTACTATTTTATTGTATTATATTTATTTAGTCTTTGATCTACTTATATCATTATTTTTTCATAATTATTGATATTGTATAATAATTTTAGACTTATTTATGATACAAATATATTTTATTTTACTATGGATCATAGCTATTGTTTAATTAGAATTACTAAAAATTTTAATATCTCATTATATTTATTTTTTGCAAAAAATAAGATGCCTAATTATCCTATTTGTATTACAAGTAGAAAGTCTAATATAATTTATTATTTAATGTCTTTACATCATTATTTTAGTTTTTTTTCTTGTGAACATTATCTATATTTAGGTAAAGAATTATATAAAGCCGAGTTAGCTTTGATTTTTAATCAAGAATATATTCAAAATTAATATTTATCAATCTAAGATTAGATTGACTATTGTTAGAAACTAAAGTATATTATCAAAAGATATTTACGGGCATGTAACTCAGTGGATAGAGTATCAGATTCCGATTCTGATGGTCGAAGGTTCAAATCCTTCCTTGCTCATGTAAAATTTATAGGCAAAAAAGTGCTATTTTCTAGATTAGAATAGTAATTTATAGCTTTAATTTCAAATTTTAATAAAGGGACTGTTAGGTTTCTACATATATTACAGAATGTTTAAGGTTGAGACAAAAAATGAAACTAGAATTTATATATTATATAATTTAAAATAAGTGCAAAGCATCAAATAGTTTCTCTATCTAAAAATTCAATACCAGCATAATTTTCTATTTTTGTTTATTTGTTTTTAGAATATTAAAAAATATTATCGTAATGTTTTTTAATCCGTAGATTATGATTGCTCTTAATCTCTTATGATTTTAAGTTAAGTAGAAATAACTTTAATTGTTTACGTGTCTTTTACTTTTATATTAAGTAATTTTATTTTGTTAAAGTAAACTTAGCATACTGTATTAATATGGACGTGGGTTCAATTCCCACCAGTTCCATAAATTCTTTTGATTTTTTGTTTGTATTTGCTATATGAATAAAAATTATAATTTTAAATTTACTAGTTCTAAGTTAAAAAAGAATTTAAGTTTTATATTCTATTGATTTTATTAAATAAATATTTGATTTCTTCAATCAATATGTAATATATTTTGCTTATATTTATACTATTATAGTATCAATAAATACTAACTTCTTTTACAATGATTATTTACCAAGTATTAAAACATCACTCCATTAATGTAAGTAATATTAATTTCATATATAATATCGTAAATAAAAAATATAATTACTACAATTATATTGCTATGGTAGAAATTCATGATAACATGGAAAATTTATTCAAAATTAAAAAAAATCATGATAATTTTTACAAAAATATAAAAGATGTAGCTAATCAAAAGTTAGTTTCTCGTAATTTTATGATTAAGTTATTAAATGCATATTGGCAAGAAACTATTTTTGTTTCAAGATCTAATTTTTTATCTAATAACTATAGCAATCAACTAAAAGCAGATGGTTTAGCAATATACAAAAATCAATATAAAAAATTTTTATCAGATTTTAGTAAAGCTTTATCAGTTGGCAGAATAGAAGTAGCATTTAGTCATAGTGATAAAAAAGACCAAATTAATAATGTTTTAAATCATGAGATAAAATATATATGGAAAAAAGGATTTAATGGTTTCGTTCCGCGAAATTTATTGAGCTTATTATTTGAATATAATCAAATACGAGTTTTTAATAATAAAAGATTAAAATTATTAAATAACTTACAGCTCAATTATTTTCCTCTTTTTACTGTTGTTAATAATTCATCTCAAATGATTATTTCTGAACCATCTGATGAATTGATTTATAAAAAAAGTTTATTAGATAAATTATATCAATGGTGTGTTTACAATTTTTCTATTAATAACAAGAATCAGCCTGTATATCAGAGCTTATTTTTTATGAACCCTTATGATGCTTCAGAATATAAACAGTATGTTGAATATAAAAATAAGTTTATCAATAAGCAGCTAAATTTCAACATATTACCATGTAATTTAAGTTTTTATTATCAATTATTTTATAAATTATCATCAAGAATACAATTTTATTTAGTACCGGATTTAAAAGAATTAGGGAAATTAATTTATACTTATCAGTATAAGAATAATATTTCTTTTCATAGAAATCAAAAGTATAATCAGTATTCATTTCAAGGACAACCAGTATATTTAATTAAACCATTGATGGTAAAAAATAAAAAAACTAAACAGATAGAACTTGTTGAATACAGTTACTATTTTAATAAAAAATTAAATAATCAAATAAATGAGTATATTTTTTTAAATTATGATGTTGCCTTATTTGCTTGGCAAAAATTTCTAAAAGATAACATGCATTATAATTTACCTAATAAACCTTCTCTTATAGTATATAATTTAGAAGATTTTATAAATGATAATAGTAATAAGCATGATCAAAATTTATACTTAAAACATTGTATATTTATTCCTTCAAAAGAATCTTTTGATTTTTTAAAATCAAATTTATTTTTGAAATCACAAAAAACTACTTATGAAAACTTTATGTATAATATAACAGCCATAAAAGCAATAATTAACAGGGTTATTTGGTCTTTGACTAGTAAACAACCTGTAAATTTATAGTTTTTATTGATTAGTTTAAAATATACAACGTATGTTAGGAAATCAAGTTGTCGATGAGTATTATTTTCTTGAATAATACTCAACAATTAATAATTCGTTTAACTCAATAGCGACCCATTCTCTCTCAATTATACCATTAACTTTACCAACTAATTTCTCTTTATTCATTTCTAAATGACTTGGTATACTTAATAAGCCTGGAAAATCTAGATATTTTTTTACTAAAATTTCTGAAGAGCTTTTTTTCTTAATTTGAATAATATCTCCTGGTTTGCATTGGTAACTGCAAATAGATACATTACTATCATTAACTTGGACATGATTATGGTTTACTAATTGTCTTGCAGCTGGTATAGTAGGTGCCATACCAAGTCTAAAAATTGTGTTATCTAATCTCATTTCTAAAATTTGGAGTAATATAAGGCCGGTTGAACCTTGTACTTTTTTAGCTTTTTTAATATATCTTAGAAGTTGTCTTTCATTTAAACCATAGTTAAATCTTAACTTCTGTTTTTCTTCTAATCTTAATGAATATTCTGATGGTTTACGTGATTGTTCTCCATGTTCTCCAGGTAAACCCTGTTTTTTGGATTTTTTTCTTGTTAAACCGGGTAAATTTCCTAATCGGCGACAAACTTTTAAACGTGGTCCTCGATAACGAGACATAATTTTTCCTTATATTTATTTATTTATAGTCTGTATTTTAAGTTAAATTTTTAATTAGTATACTAGTTTATTTAGTTATAGTTTTTTTAGGTGACAATACCATTATAATTTGTTTACCATCTTTAGACGGTGGCTGTTGTATATCTGCTAAATCTTTTAAATCTTGAGCCATTTTTTTCAATAATTCTATTGCTAAATTTAAATGCTGTATTTCTCTTCCTCTAAATGTAATAATAGCTTTTACTTTATCACCAGATTGTAAAAAACGTAATGCTTGATTAATACGTACTTTATAATCATGTTCTTCTATTTTATAACGCATTTTTACTTCTTTTAAAGTCACATTATGTTGTTTTTTACGTGCTTCTTTAGCTTTTTTTTCCTGAATAAATTTATATTTTCCATAGTCTAATATGCGACAAACTGGAGGAACTGACTTATCATTCAGCATAACTAAATCTAAATTTTGCTCTGTGGCAATATTTAATGCATCTGTAGATGTATAGATACCTAACTGTTTTCCTTCTACATTAATTAAACGAATTTTTCCAAATTTAATTTCTTCATTTATAAGAGGATAATCATTGTTTCTTTTTTTTATTTTGTTTGATTTTTCTAACACTGATTAATAATAAAATATTTAAGTTTATATAAAAGGTTGGCAAATACCTGCAAATTATTATACCATTACATAAATAATAACATTAAGCTAACTATAAGCAAAAGTAATTTTTTATGAAACATACATTATCTGTTCTCGTAGAAGATGAAGCGGGTGTACTTTCTAGAATTTCTGGTTTATTTGCTAGACGCGGATTTAATATAGAAAGTCTTGCAGTCGGACCTGCTGAAAAATCTGGTATATCTAGATTAACTATGATAGTTCCAGGTGATAATAGAACTATAGAACAGTTAACTAAACAGTTATATAAACTTATTAATGTTCTTAAAGTTCAGGATATTACCAATATTCCTTGTGTTGAAAGAGAATTAATTCTAATAAAAATTAAAGCTTCTCAAATCACAAGATCATCTATTTTAGAAATAGCAAATATATTCAGAGCTAAAGTAGTTGATATGGCTCATGAATACTTAATTCTAGAAGTTACTGGAGATCCAGGAAAGATGGTAGCGATTGAACAGCTATTAAGTCAATATGGTATTGTAGAAATTGCGCGTACAGGAAAAATTTCTTTAACTCGAGCTTCTAATGTAGATACAGAATTGTTAAGGAATACTTTGCCTAAAAAAACTATAGTATATAAATAGTAAATAATTAATATTCATTAAGTTAACCAAAATCCAGGTTTTTCTACAAAAGATGAACACTCTACTAAATCCCATTCTAATTTTATATTATATAAACTCTGATTAATATTTATTTGCACTAATGTATTACTAGGAGTAAATACTGTGTTATTTTTGGGAGATACTGGTTGATTATGTTGTATTAAAATGATTTTATATGTTGTACAATTTTTCACATGTTGACAATTAATACATATACACATATAGGTTAATTTTTATTTATTGGGGGTGGAGGGATTTGAACCCTCACGATCATTATAGATCAACAGATTTTAAGTCTGTTGTGTCTACCATTCCACCACACCCCCTATTGTAAATTTTTTGAATGACATTGTATACTAGGCGGTACCCAGATTCGAACTGGGGATAAAGGATTTGCAATCCTCGGCCTTACCACTTGGCTATACCGCCCTAGTAAAGATAATAATATTTAAAAATACTTGATTTTGTCAAGAAAGATTTTGATTAACTTGTAAATAATCTGCTTTTTAAAATATCTTCTGATTGTATAGTCACTAAATCATGTTTAGTAAGAACTTTATCACCACTAATAAAAATTCTATTTGCTTGTCTCATTCTTGCTCTATCTATAGCATTCCGAATACTTCTCGCATTAGCAAAATGAGGTTGTTTCATTCTCCTTTCTGCATATTCTAGCAATACTTTATCTGCATCTGGTGCGAATCTGTATTGTTGTTCTTCTAACATTAGTTTAGCTATTTCAAGTAATTCTTCTGCAGTATAATCAGGAAAATCGACGTGATTCGTTACTCTAGAAGATAAACCAGGATTTGATTCATAAAACTTTTCCATTCTATCTTTATATCCTGCAAATATCACAACAAGATCATCTCTTTGATTTTCCATGATTTGTAATAAAATTTCAATCGCTTCTGCTCCATAATCTCTTTCATTATCTGGTTTATATAGATAATATGCTTCATCAATAAATAAAACACCACCCATAGCTTGTTTTAAAACTTCTTTTGTTTTTGGTGCAGTATGTCCAATATATTGACCTACAAGATCATCACGTGTTACTGTTAATAAATGTCCTCTACGAATATAGCCTAGTCTATTCAAAATATCTGCCATTTTCATGGCAACTGTAGTTTTTCCTGTACCAGGACTACCTGTAAACGACATATGTAAACCAGGACTACCTGAAACAAGGCCCAAATTATTTCTTAATCTATCAACTAACAAAAGAGCTGCTATTTCTCTTATTCGTGTTTTTACTGGTTTTAAACCGATTAATTCTTGCTCTAGTTCATCAATTACTTCTTGTATTTGAGTCTTATCATATTCTTCTTGTAAATTTACAAGAGTGTCATCAGAAAAGTGTTTTGTCATAAAAAAAAACTATATTTTTAATACATGGGTTTAAAAATCTATATAGAAAAAATCAATATAATATTTTTTCTATATAGATGAATGGAATTTATTTTAAGAAGATTAAGATATTAATAGCGAGAACCTTCTGGTTTGAACGTAGCATAACTACGGAAACAATATTTTTGGTTACGAGAAATATCTTCTGATCTAATTAATTCAAAACCTGGCTCATAAGCTGGTCTATTGATAATAAAAGATAGAACACAACTTTCAACACCTCTAGTGTTATCAAATGCGTTTACTTTAATATAGATATTTGAATGTTGTTTACGACAGCTATTAATTTCATACATTACTGTAGAAGCATCTTTAATAGCAAATAAAGGTAAACCCCATAGTTCCCAATAACTATTTCTTGGATGAGGGTCTTCAGTATATTCTATATTAATTGCCCAATTTTGAGATATTGCGTAATTAATTTGTTTAGTAATTTGTTCGTCAGTTAAATCTGGTAGGAATGAAAAAGTTCCTTGTGTTAATCTCACTACTTGTACTCCTTGGATAGTTAAGCAATTATATAAGATTTTTAATCTTGTTTGTGTTATATAAATTTTAGTAAATAATATAATGAAATACTAAAATTATCTAAACGTTAGCTGTTGGAGTTTCTACGAAATCAGCTGTATCTGTAGAAGTATAGTTGAAAGTAATATCTTTCCATAAATCTAATGCTGTTTGTAGAGGACCACATGTTTTTGCTGCGTCTTGTAAGATTTGTGGTCCTTCAGCAACATAATCACGACCTTCATTACGAGCCATAACCATTGACTCTAGAGCTACTCTATTAGCTGTTGCACCAGCTTGAATACCATCAGGATGTCCAATAGTACCACCACCAAATTGAAGTACAACGTCATTACCCAAATAATCAAGAAGTTGATGCATTTGACCACAGTGAATACCACCAGATGCAACTGGAGTAACTTTACGTAAAGATGCCCAATCTTGTTCAAAGAAGATACCTTGAGGTAAATTAACTTCTAAATATGGTAGTAATAAAGTATTATAAAATCCTCTAATCATTAAAGGATCACCTTCCAATTTACCTACTACAGTACCTGCATGAATATGGTCTACACCAGCCATACGCATCCACTTACAGATAACACGGAAGTTCATGCCATGAATTTTTTGACGAGAATATGTAGAATTACCTGCACGGTGTAAATGTAAAATCATATCATTTTTACGTGCCCAAATTCCCATAGTTTGAATAGCAGTATAACCAATTACAAGGTCAATCATGATAATAATACTTCCAAGCTGTTTTGCAAATTCAGCTCTTTCATACATATCTTCCATTGTAGCTGCTGTCACATTCAAATAATGTCCTTTAACTTCACCTGTTGCTGCAACAGATCTATTTACGCCTTCCATTGCGTATAAAAATCTTTCTTTCCAACGCATAAAAGGTTGAGAGTTAATATTTTCATCATCTTTTAGGAAATCTAGACCACCTTTAAGACCTTCATAAACTACACGACCATAGTTTTTACCAGATAGACCTAGTTTAGGTTTTACAGTTGCTCCAAGGAATGGTCGTCCAAATTTATCCATACGTTCACGTTCAGAGACAATACCTGTTGCTGGCCCTTGGAAAGTTTTCAAGTAAGCAACTGGTATACGCATATCTTCTAAACGTAAAGCTTTTACAGCTTTAAAACCAAAAACATTACCAATAATTGAAGCTGTTAAATTCGCAATAGATCCTTCTTCAAAAAGATCAATATCATATGCAATAAAAGCAAAATATTGGTCTGATGTATTAGGAACAGCATCTACTTTATATGCTTTAGCTCTATATAAGTCACAAGCAGTTAAAAGATCTGTCCAAACAACTGTCCAAGTTGCAGTAGATGATTCACCAGCAACGGCAGCAGAAGCTTCAACGGGATCAACTCCTGGTTGTGGAGTTACACGAAATAAAGCTAGTACATCTGTATCTTTAATTACATAATCAGGATCCCAATATCCCATTTTAGCATATGGGATTACGCCAGACTCGTAACGCTCATTTTTAATCCTTGTCCGTTCTTCTACAGATTGAGACATGTATTCCTCCTTGAATTTAAGGCAGTATCATTAGGTTATGGTTAGTACAGTAGTGATATTAGGTAGAAAATAATAATTAAATTATTTATTTTAACTATGTTTAATTACAACTGTGAATATAAATATGAAATAGATTATATTAATTCATATTGATTTAACCTTAATAATAAATTTATCATTATATTTGTGTGAAACAATTGCAATCTTACTTATAACAGTGATAAGATTTACTAATGTCAAAAAGTTTTCTACGACAATTATATATAAGAAAAAGCAAGCATAGAAAATATTGGACTGTATGTGATAAAATTTGTACAGAAAGGAGAAAAATATGGAGATTATATATTGTCCGTACTTGAAATAAATGATGCTTCTTTTAATAAAGAAGTTATAAATGCTAAATTATTAGTTTTGGTTGATTTTTGGGCTCCATGGTGTGGTCCGTGTCGAATGGTAGCACCTGTAGTTGATATTATTGCTGAAGAATATAAAAATAAAGTAAAAGTTGTTAAAATAAATACAGATCAAAATCCAACAACAGCAACAGAATATGGTATAAGAAGTATTCCTACGCTGATGATTTTTATCAATGGTAAAAAAATAGATACTGTTATTGGTGCAGTACCTAAAAGCACTTTATCGAATACATTAAAAAAACATTTATGTAAACCAAATAATAAAAAAATAAAAAATTACTCAATATAAAAATAATTATATATGTCTAAGATATGTCAAATGACAGGAAAAAAATCGAATAATGGATATACTATATCACATTCTCATACTAAAACCAAAAAAATACAACAAGTAAACTTACAGAATAAAAAAATTTGGTCATATAAAAAAAAGAAATGGATTAAAGTAAAAATTTCAACAAAAGCTCTCAAATCTTTTTATAGATTAGATTAATAGTAAAATAAAATATATAATAAATTGATATAAGTAGTGACAATTATTAAAAACTATGATATTATAGTTCTTAGTATACTTTGAAATTATTTTGGGAGAAAAAAATGGAATATATAGATAACTTATTTTTAACTAATAATGATGATTATAATGGTGATGAACTTTCATTTGATCAACCTATCGGATGGTCATCAGTTTGTTTTAAACAGACATTAAATTACTATATAGAACATAATTCAATTTATAATAATGATGAATTAGAAGACAAAGAAATTAATATATGACATAAAAATTCATAATTAGCAAAAATGATGCTAAATTCAATAGCATCTTAATATAATTGCTAGTATAGCTCAATTGGTAGAGCAGCTGATTTGTAATCAGCAGGTTATGGGTTCAAGTCCCTTTACTAGCTTTATAAAATTTATTTAAAATAAGTTTAAACCTACACTTTGTAATACAGGTATATTAGCTAATAATAAATATGCAAATCCTGCACCGCCTACAGCACCAACTAAAAAACCAGCTGTAAATTGATTCCAACCTTCTTTTGTTTGTAATAAATCTTTAGAATTTTCTATACTAAATGAAGTATTACCGTACATAGATAAACAAGTTGTTAAAATAATAATTAGACCAACAGCAGATAAAAAACCAGATAGTAAAGCAACATCTGTATTACGCAGAGGGCCTAATTTATCAAAAGGACCTACTAAAAAATAACCATGGGCCATGCCAATTTCTAAACCTCTTAATAGTGGAGATAAACCACGTCTATAAGCAGGTAGATTACTTAATAAGCTTTTAGTAAAGCTTGAAGTACTTATTGGTGTTGATAAATTTCCTACAAAAGGATCATTATTATAAGGCTGAATAAAATCTGACATAAGTTTATACTCCACAAAATATATAATAATATATAGAATAGCAAGATGTATTTATTTTGACTATACTTATTACATATATCTTAAATATATATGTAATAATTATTAAGTGAATATTTATTTTTGTACAAAAGGAAGATCTTTTATTATGTCTATCACTCTTAGTTATCTATTATTTATAACTATTTTTATTGCATTAGCTTTAGGTCTATTTTATGGTTTACAAGCTATAAAATTAATTTAAAATTATTAAATTTTAAAGATTCATATTCCAGATAAGAGTATCTTTTCTGGATATTGTTTATATACATTGTATACTTATTTTAAAATTCAAGCATATACTATGATTAATATAAAAACTGATAAAATTGTAGGTTCTCGTAGGTTTAGTAATTATTGGTGGGCTGTTTGTATACTTTTAGGTGGTTCAGGTTTTTTTTTAGTAGGTTTATCTAGCTATTTGAATATAGAATTACTACCTTTTACAAAATCTTCGGAAATTTTGTTTATACCACAAGGTTTAATAATGATCTTCTATGGCACTATAGCTATATTGATTAGTTTATTTTTATGGTTAAGTATATTTTGGAATATAGGAGCAGGATATAATGAATTTAACAATGAACAGGGAAAAATTACTATTTTTAGATTAGGATTTCCCGGAAAAAATCGTATTTTAAAATTAGAATATAATATCCAAGATATTAAAGCTATTAAAGTAAATATTAAAGAAGGTATTGCACCTAAGCGAGAAATTTATTTAAAAACAAAAGATAATCGTGAAATTCCTTTAACTTCAGTTGGACAACCTTTATTATTATCCGAGATTGAACAAAAAGCAACATTTTTGGCAAAATTTTTAAATGTTGTATTAGAGGGAATGAATTAATAACTTATATTATTAATGTTTTATTTTTATCAAATAAGTTATTGAATAAATTTATATATTTATGTTATATTAATATACAGCGGGTATAGTTTAGTGGTAAAACCTTAGCCTTCCAAGCTAATGATGCGGGTTCGATTCCCGCTACCCGCTTTATATATTATTATATTATGCATCTGGCTGGATTCGAACCAGCGACGTCCTTGTTCAGGATGGCGGATTATTAGAGTCGATATCTTGGATACCTCTCATTCAAAACCGTACATGAAATTTTCATTTCATACGGCTACTACCTACTGTACAATTTTTATTTTAGAAATTTAAATACGTAAGTTTTTATTCAAGCTATGATTATATAAAAAATTTAGATAATAATAGTTTGATATATCGTAAATTATTTTTATTAAATGCAACTTATATTGAATCAATAAAGAATAATGAAAATATATTTTGATACACATATTTTTATTAATTAAAATATAAATATTTGTGAAAATTTTATTATTTTTTTCAAAAATATTAGATATACACATTAAATACCATTCTAATCCATTGAATGCTATATAATTAACTAATATTTTTAAGCAATTAAATATAGATGGATAAAAATTATAATATATATTTTTTAAATTTACGGAATTTCCTATAATCTGATAATTTAGCCAATAATTTATATAATGTTTTATAGATTGTAAAGATTGAAGACGTTTAATAAAATACGGTATTAATAAATACTTTGTATTTCTATTAATTGATAAAGAATAAGAATGATATGGTTGTTTATTTTTGCCATAACTAGATATAAAATAGGAGTCATGTAATATATTCAACTTAAATTTATACATAGGCTCAAATCTAGCTTCCCATTCAGGTTTTATACATATATATACTAAGTATTGTTTAATATATTCTAAAATAATTTTTATACTTTTTTTGTTTTTTCGAATATTAGATAAGCTTTGGTATATATAAAATTTTTCTATATCTCTTACTTTATACTTTTTTTTATTATATTTATAGTAATAATTATTAAGATTATTAATAATTTTTTGTATAATAAAAAGCTGTATATCACTCGAATTTATTATGTCATCTTGACATTGATGAATCTTGTGTTGATTACACTGCTTCGAAAATTTATAAATTTTTTCTTCCAATATAAAAACTTTCTGAGATATTTTTATCCAAGGTAATAATTTCCAGGATACCGAAGGACTTAAAATAGTTTCAATCATTATAATAGATTTATTGGCAAATCTTATATAGTAAATAGGCGCAATACGTCTGCATTTTTTGCTTTTTATTGCTTCTTACTAGTAAGCTTTAGTTGCTGCCTTAACTTATTTTTTTTCTTTAAATAAGAAAAAAAGTTGCACTTACTAGTTACTCCGTTCCATATTTTCAAAACTTTAATTGACTTAGGTCCCTCTCTATATACTGACAACCTCAAAAAAAAATCATACACATATCAACTCACAATAAATGTGCTTAGGGGTTTAGAAATTTAAACTATTTTATTACTTAAAATTCTAATCAGTACTTTTCACAAGGGTTCGTTTTCCTAACCTTATCAATTATCCAAATAATCTGCTTAAATTCTTATATAATCAAGGCTAATATAGATAAAAATTGATCATTTGAGTATATTCATGATTTAGAATAGTTAGTTATTGTACTAACAATGAAAATATAGTTATTAAAAATTTTAAACACTTAAAGTGCTTAAAGTATTTTATTTACTTAGGCTTTATATTTTTTTATTAAACCATTAAAGTAAACGGATCACACATGAGTCCGCTGCCTTCGGCCTCTCGGCCACAGATGCTTTCTAGTTATTGTATAATGATTCATTAGAAAACGCAATACTTTTACAATATTTATATATTTATTCATTCATATTATGATATGTAGCAACTGCTGAAGGAGATATCCTATTTAAATATCTAAATATCCAATACTTAAAAATAGTATCTAAAATCACAGGAAATGTAGATATGAATACAAAAATAAAATCTCTACTTTCAGGTAAACCAAAATGCCTTAAAATAATTTCTATAATAATTTCCCATCCATGTGGAGAATGAAAACCCACAAACATATCTGTCAATAAAATAATTAAAAAAGCTTTAGCTGTATCGCTTAAACCATAAATAAGTTGGTTTACAAAAGATTTCAAAATTGACACTTGTCTTTTGTTAATAATTAATAATGACAAAAAAATTGTTCCAGACAAAAAATCAGCTAAAATATTTTTAATAGCACTAGAACTTTCATTGGTATATTCAGCTGCTATTTCTAGTGCTTTTTGAGTAATTTGGTTATCTATAAACATATGAGAAGGATTTTTTACTTCACCAATCAATATATCAAAATGCAATTTTTCTTCAAACCGTTGTAATTCAGCAAATGCTCTTTCTTCTTGTGAATCATTTAAGAAAATGCTATGCTCATGATGATTCCATAAATAGTTTACATAAGGACCAAAAATAAAACTTTTTGATATTTGGTTAACAAATATAGGTATAATAAATAAAATAAGTAAATATTTTACGGATGTTACAGTTTGATAGCGAGATACTTTAAATTCTTCTAATACTTCAATTTCAGCATTTGGATCTAATTCTTTTTTAAATTTCTCGAATAATTTACTGATGGATCTAGGTATAAGACCTGTTTTATCAAGTGCTGATCGGTTAATTTTCTTTAAATTCCAATACTTCATTATATTTTTATGATATTAACCATAATAAAATATTATAAAATGAATGATTATTTATAAGCTGATCTATTAATATAAAATAATGACAAAAAGAACAGCTAATAATATATACATAAAGTATAAATTTTTTACTACTAATCTATATCATACATTGAAAAAAACAAATCAAATATTAATTATCTTTTTTCACATATTTTTTGTTTTTATATACAAACATAATATAAGAAAATGTATAAATTATAATAAACCACTAGCATTTCAAACATATATAATTAATTTTAATAATAAAACTCCAACTGACAACTCACTAATAAATAATCAAAAATTTTTTTTAAAAATTTTACCCCATTACCATAATAAAATAGCGAAATATAAATCTAAAATCAATGTAAAAAAAATTTTAGAATATATAAAAAATACAGGTATAATAAATCAACTAAATTACTTTATTATTAATATAAATAATTTTAATTATTATATTATACAATTTTATCTAAATTGTACTATCAAAAAAATAGAAATTCAAAACTGTCAAAATTTGCAAATACCTCAAAAATTACTTATTAATATTTTAAACAATCAATTAGGAAAACCTATAAACTATTTTAAAATACATAATAGTATAAATAAAATTTATGCATGGTATATTAATAATGGTTTTTCGCACATATATATTAAATTGAAATATAATAATCAATTGCATAGTTTGCACATACAAATTTTTGAAGGTCAAATTATTGCAAGTTCTTTAATATGCAAATCAAAAAAAATTCTAAATTTAACTACAACTAATAAAATTGAGAAAATACTAGTCAAAGAATTAGGAATATCTAAAAAATCAATATTTAATAAAAAAAAAATAGATACAGGAATTATATACCTAAAAAAAATACAGTTATTGAAAACATGTAACTATAAAATCAAAAAATATAAACAAGGTTTATTACTCAAGATTGAATATTCTATATACAAAAATCACTACGGTTATATTTATAATTATGATTCGAATAATATCATCAATCGTTTATTATATAAAATTTTAAATCATAATTATTCTGTATTAGTACAAATTCATTTTCATATATTAGATAGAATTTTAAGAAAATTCACCACACAAATATTACAAATAAATAAACTATATAACATTTACTTAAAATACAAAAATAATTTCAAGAAAATCTTTAATTTTAAATATATAAAGTTGAACTACTATTTAAATTATATAAACTCTAATTATAAAATTAATTTACAAATTATTAACAATAGTCCAGAGTTTGAATTCTTAATATCAATTCCTTATGTAAAAGTAAATAAAATTATATTAAACTTTATAAAATTAAATCTTTATCAAAAAATATATAAAACTAAAAGAATATACCCGCAACAGAACAAAGCAATAAATGATATAATCATAAAGAATAAAATAATAAATCATACTAATATAAAATCAAAAGGCAAATTAATAATAATTAGTCAAAAAATATTTAAAAATTTTAATTACAAATTGCAATATAGAAACACATATAACTTACTAACAGAAAAATTTTCGCATTTTAAAATAGATTACTTACAAAAGTCATTAATTCAAACAAAAAAAATCTTGATACAAAAGATTGCATACATACGCATATATATCAAATATAATAACATAAAATATAAAAAATTTTTAGAACCAGGAAAAATTTTTATATTAGAATTTTTATTTTTGAAACCTAAAGAAATAATTCAAAACAATATTTTATATCACAATAAATTTAATAATAGTATAAAAATTAAATATTATCAGATAATTTCATTACCTAATTACTTAAAATTTATTAAAAAAAATACTATAAATATTTTTATAAATATAAATTCTTTTATTACAAATAACAATTATGAAAATATATTGGATAATATCAATAATACAAATTCCAAAATATACTTTCAAAAAAGATACGAGAGAATAATAAAAGATGAAATGAAAAACCTATATCAGATAGAATATCATATATCTTTGAGTGAATTTTGTTCTTACTATATATTTAGTAATTTTAATAATAAACTAAATGATAAAAATAAAATTTTTAAATACGATTATACTATAGGCTTAGGAATACAAATTCATATACCGATTAAAACACTACCAAAGATTCGGTTCGAGTATAAAATGAATCAGTATAATATAAATTATTACCAATTAAGATTATTTTCATCTTATACTAATAATAATTAACTAATTAATATTATGATATTGACATTTAAAAACTTAATACATTATTTAGAAGGTAAATGGATATGTAATCAAACTATTTATAGTTTAAAAAGTAAAAAAATATATAACCAGAAGTTTACTACCGAAATACCATCACTAGAGAATTTAAATTATAATCATTTACAAAATATTGCATGTATTACTAAAATTCAAAATCAATATACGATATATCAATATATGTATCACTATTCATTAAATAATAAAGAAGGTTTTATTAATAAAACTGAAAATAAAAAAATACGAAAGTATATATTTGCTTTTAGTTCCAGTAAAATTTTAAAAATAACAAATTCTATGAATAATATTAAGTATATGGAATATATTTATTTTATTGATAAAAACTTTAAATTATCATTTGGAGTGATGAAAGTAAATAATAAATATCAATCTATTTGTTTTACATCTGATATTAAAATCTATACATCTGACACTAATAGCATAGATTAAACTAGCTATTAGCAATAGTTTATTATTCTAAATCTTTACGATTTGGATTTCTTGATGGGTCGTTAGATAAAAAACCAAAAAAGAAAAGTGAACTAAAAAATATTACTGTGGTATAAACAAAAATCTTCAATGTAAACATAATATATTTCCTTACAATTATATTAAAATATAGCAAAATATGAACATTAAATAATATTGTACACTAAAAATGATAATTTGAAATTATTTAATGAACACATAATTGAATTACTTAAGGCACCATTTTTCTCAACTTATGTACTTTTTTAGCTTGAATAGTCGCTATAATTACATTTTTATGATTGTATATGTTTTTTTGAGATTTTATTTTAATATGACCTTCAATAACTACAACATCATTCTTCTTTAATAAATCAAATAGATAATTACCTAATTTACCTTTTATAAAACAAATAATTGAATATAAATGTACTTTTTTATTTTTTTTAAAAAATACAACGTTTATTTTCAAAAAGATTTTTTGCTTAATACGATATATTCTTGGGTTACTAATTATTTTACCTGTTCCAATAAATAAATTCATTTCATTAAAATCTTGTATTTTCTACTATTTCTTTAGCATTTAATTCTTTTAGTTTTTTCATGATTTTAGTAAAATATTCTTGCATATAGATATCTAATTCTACTATTTCTTTACTATTAATATTTAATAAGGTATATACATGATCCATAGAGGAATTAAAATTATCTCCTCTACTAATAACTTCTGTGAATGCTAACCTATCAGAAATATTCCAACTCCATTGGAATAATTTAGTAAATTTTTGAGTAAACTTTAATAAGTAAACTGGAATTCTTATAATTTTTGATCTTTGGCCAGATAATTTTTCACAAAGCTCTATAATTTCTAATGAATTCCATGCATAATTTCCAACCAACGGTAAAATAGATTTATCAGATTGCTTAATGGATAAGCTTTTAATAGTTAACTTAGCTATATCTTGAGTATCAAGATAAGCAATAGTTGTTTTACTTTTCGTGATCCAAACAGACTTTTGTTCTAAAATGGGTAAAGCATATTGAGTAATCAAACCTTGAAAAAAACCTGCCAAAGTAAAAATTGTATAATTTAACCCTGATTCTTGTAATGCTTTTTCTATTTTTAATTTCATATTCATTAAGGGAATTTCTGGATATTTATGAGCATTTAATATAGAAAAAAATATATACTTTTGTATATTAGCTTTTTTCGCAGCTTCAATAATAATATACTTACTATATAAATCTATTTGAGTTGCACTATATAAATCAGAAGGTCTAGAAGATGCAGCATCTATTATTGCTGTAATACCAATTAAAGTTAAAGGAATTGTTTCTGGAACTTTTAAATCTCCATAGATCAGTTCAGCACCCCATTCTTTCAAAAAAGAACTTCTACGAAAACTTCTCACTAAACATTTAACTTGAAATCCTTCATCTAAGGCACGTCTTACAATCTGTCTTCCTAATGTACCAGTACCACCTAAAATTAATAAACTCATTATTTTTATAATATTTAATATATAATACGTATTTAATTTATAGTAAATGGGTAGAGAGGGACTTGAACCCTCAAAACTATAGTTGTCACATTTTGAGTGTGATGCGTATACCAATTTCGCCATCTACCCTCTTAATATAGTTACAAACTTTATATATAGATATTATTATAACAATAAAATACTGAAAAATAAATCTAATTATGCTTACTCGTTTAATTCCTATTACATTTTTTCATGAATATATTATAACTCCTAAAACATGGTTACATTACTGTAAAAATCATAAAAAAAATTTTATTATCATATTATACTTATCTTGTTTTTATTACTTTAATACTAAATATATCATTTTAATTATGCTAGTATCTTGTATTACTTTAATTAATTTACCTATACCTAGCAAACAAATTATATTAACATTAAATAATTCATTAATAACTTTTTTTTTATTATTAATGCTTTTTTATATATCAATTATAAAAATGAACATAATATAAGTAAAATTTATAAAGAGAAAAACATAAAAATATTTATACCAGAATTTTTTATAAGATCTATATTAATTCCTATTACATATAGTTTATTTTTAAAAATACTATTTCTAACAACTAAATACGAATTCATAATAGCATTCATATTATCGTTTATACAAAAAAATAAGAATTTTTATTGTCAAAAAATTGTCTTTATAATAGCTTTGTCTTCTCAACTAATTTTATTAATTTCTCAAAGAATTTCATTTCTATATATAACTATTATTATGAAAGATATAAATTTCATCTTAAAACCTGATCAAAGCAATATATTATTCACTTTTTATATAAATATTTTGAATTTTAGTTATTTTCAAATTATAAGAATGTCATATATTATACAATTGAAAAAAATCAACCATCTCAATTTTTCTATTATTCATTTACGCAAGAGATAAAAACTTATAGTTAATGATATTTGATACAATTTATATTAAATAAATACTTAACAAGTATATGAAAATGGCAGATATTACACTGAATAATAGAAAAACAAATGATTTAAATAATTTAATAAATCAACCATACAAATATGGATTTAAAACTGATATAGAATCAGAAAGTTTTCCTAAAGGTTTGACACGAGAAATTGTTGAATTAATTAGCATAAACAAAAAAGAGCCCCCGTATTTATTAAATTTTAGAATCAAAGGATATCAAAAATGGAAAAAAATGCAAGAGCCAACATGGGGAAAGCTAAAATATACAAAGATCGACTATGATAATATTATTTATTACTCTGTGCCAAAATATAAGAAAAAAATTAATAGTTTAAATGATGTAGATCCAAGTATTTTAGAAACTTTTGAAAAACTAGGAATTTCATTAAATGAACAAAAACGACTAACTAATGTTGCTGTAGATGCTGTATTTGATAGTATCTCTGTAGCAACAACATTTAAAAAAGAATTAGCAAATGTTGGGGTAATTTTTTGTTCTATATCTGAAGCAATATATAAATACCCTAAATTAATACAAAAATATTTAGGTTCTGTAGTACCAATAGGAGACAATTATTTTTCTGCATTAAATTCAGCTGCATTTAGTGATGGATCCTTTTGTTACATACCACCTGATACACATTGTCCACTTGAATTATCAACATATTTTAGAATTAATAATAAAGAATCAGGTCAATTTGAGAGAACATTAATAATTGCTGATAAAAATAGTTATGTTAGCTATTTAGAAGGTTGTACAGCACCTAAATTTGATAATAACCAACTACATGCTGCAATTGTAGAATTAGTTGCTTTAGATAATGCTACTATTAAATACTCTACTGTTCAAAATTGGTACTCTGGCAATCATAAAGGGCAAGGAGGGATTTATAATTTTGTTACCAAAAGAGGCTTATGTATTGGTAATAATGCCAAAATTTTATGGACACAAGTTGAAACAGGATCTGCGATTACATGGAAATACCCAAGCTGTATATTAATTGGCCAAAAATCGATAGGAGAATTTGCTTCTGTAGCATTAACAAATAACTATCAACAAGCAGATACAGGAAGTAAAATGATTCACCTTGGTGAAGATACAAGAAGTAAAATAATCTCAAAAGGTATTTCTGCAGGGAAGTCCATTAATAGCTATCGTGGTTTAGTAAAAATTGGACCAAAAGCAAATTACTCTCATAATTATTCATCATGTGATTCTTTACTTATAGGTAGTAATTCTAAAGCAAATACTTACCCATACTTACAAGCTCAAAATTCACTTTCTAAAATTGAACACGAAGCATCAACCTCTAAAATTGGTGAAGAACAAATATTTTATTTTTTACAAAGAGGTATTCCAATAGAAGAAACTTTATCTATAATGATTAGTGGCTTTTGTCAAGAAGTATTTAATGAATTACCTATGGAATTTGCTATGGAAGCAGATAGATTACTTAATTTAAAATTAGAAGGAACAATAGGTTAAAAAATATGAACTATAACTTAATAAGTATTAATAACTTACATGTTAGTATTGATAATATTCCTATTTTACAAGGTGTTAATTTAACTATTAAACCAGGTGAAATACATGCTATTATGGGTAAAAATGGATCAGGAAAAAGTACATTGGCTAAAGTAATTGCAGGACATCCTAATTATAATATTACCCATGGAGATATTGAATTTAATGGACAAAGCATTATTAGCATGAACCCAGAAGAAAGAGCTATTAAAGGTATTTTTTTAGCTTTTCAATACCCTATAGAAGTTCCTGGAGTTAGCAATGCAGATTTTTTACGTATCGCGTATAATGCAAAACAAAAAGCATATAAAAAAACCGAATTAGATCCATTATCATTTTTTGAACTTATCAATCAATATATTGAAAAAATTGATATGAATCCACAATTTCTATCACGCAATGTTAATGAAGGATTTTCTGGAGGTGAAAAAAAGAAAAATGAAATTTTACAAATGATTTTATTAGATAGCACGCTTGGTATATTAGATGAAATTGATTCAGGTCTTGACATAGATGCATTAAAAAATATAAGTACAAGCATAAATTCAATATTGACAAGAAAAAAATCAATTATGATTATTACACATTATCAAAGAATACTCGATTATATAATTCCTGATTATATTCATATAATGGAAGAAGGAAAAATTGTATATACTGGAAATGCAGATACAGCAAAACAATTGGAACAATATGGATATGAAAGTATTATACAAAAACAGAAATAAAATACCTATAGATATTAAATAATTAACAAATAAATATATATATTAAACCATAATAAAAAATAAACAAAATAATAAATAATATCATTATCTTGTTTTATTTTTATTTTTTATAGAAAAAACAATATATACTTTAATAAATTATACTACAGAAAATGCTTGCTTAACATCTTCTATAGATTTCTTCAACAATTCTTCTGACTCAGGACTTAATTTTTTAGTCGTTCGAATACTTTCCCCAAACTCTGGTTTTGAGTTTCTTAAATCTTCTCTCAGGGCAGTGATAAAATCCTTTACTTGGTTTAATGAAATATCATCTAAATAACCATTAACACCTGTATAAATTACAGCTGTTTGCTCTTCCACTGGGATAGGTGAATTTTGTGCCTGTTTTAAAATTTCTCTCAATCTTTGCCCTCTTTCTAATTGGTTTTGTGTTGTTTTATCTAAATCTGAAGCAAATTGAGAAAAAGCTTCTAGTTCAGCAAATTGAGCTAATTCTAACTTTAATTTACCAGCTACTTGTTTCATAGCTTTAATTTGTGCAGCAGATCCTACCCTAGATACAGAAATTCCAACATTAATTGCTGGTCTAATACCAGAATTAAATAAATCACCAGATAAAAATATTTGACCATCTGTAATTGAAATTACATTTGTAGGAATATAAGCAGAAACATCTCCTGCTTGTGTTTCAATAATTGGTAAGGCAGTCATACTACCACCTCCAAGATCAGAATTTAATTTAGCTGCTCTTTCAAGTAATCTTGAATGCAAATAAAATACATCACCAGGATAAGCTTCCCGACCAGGAGGTCTTCTTAATAATAAAGACATTTGGCGATATGCTTGAGCTTGTTTAGTTAAATCATCATAAATAACTAATGTTGCTTTGCCCTTATACATAAAATATTCAGCTAATGCCGCTCCAGTATAAGGAGCAATATACTGTAATGTAGCAGGATCATCAGCATTAGCAGCAACTATAATAGTATAATCTAAAGCACCTTTTTCTTCTAAAGTCGAGACAACTTGAGCTACTGAAGATGCTTTTTGACCAATAGCAACATAAACACATACAACATCTTGTCCTTTTTGATTAATAATTGTATCTAAAGCAACAGCTGTTTTACCTGTTTGTCTATCTCCAATTATTAATTCTCTTTGCCCTCTACCAATAGGGATCATAGAATCAATGGCTGTAATACCAGTTTGCAAAGGTTCACATACAGACTGCCTACCAATAATTCCTGGAGCATAAGATTCAATTAAACGTGTATCTGATGTATTTGGAATACCTTTTGCATCAATAGGACGTGCTAAAGAATCAACTACCCTACCTAAAAAATCATCACCTACGGAAATTTGAGCAATTTTTCCTGTTGCTTTTACAGAACTTCCCTCTAAAATTTCTCTTCCATCTCCCATCAAAACAACACCTACATTATCACTCTCTAAATTTAAAGCGATACCAATTGTTTGGTCTGAAAACTCTAATAACTCACCAGCCATTACTTCATCTAAGCCATATACACGAGCTATACCATCACCTACTTGCAAAACAGTTCCTACATTAGCAACTTTTATTTGCTGATCATATTCATCAATTTGTTGACGTATAATATTACTAATTTCATCAGGTCTAATATTTACCATATCATCAATACTTTATATACAATATATTATTTATTCTTTGTCTAATTTCACTACGAAGATTATAAAAATTTCTATATTTTTTTCTTTTTTCACGTATTACTTAGATAAAAAGCCATATTTTTTAGCTTACCAGCCAAACTAGTATCAATAACTTTAGAACCAATTTGGATTATAAAACCACCTAATAAACTAGTATCTATATTCATTTCAAGTTTGACTGTTTGACTATTTGTCATAGTTTTTAATTTATTCATAAGAGCCTCTTGTTGCGCTTCAGTTAAAGCAACAGGCGTAGATATATTTGCCACAGTAATTGAATCTAGCTTATATGCTAACTCAAAATATTTATCAATAATTAAATTGATTAGACTAATTCTACGACGATCAACCAAAAGTAATAAAAATTTTAATAAAAAACCATTAACTTGATTAGATAATAGTTTAGTAATAACATCTTTTTTTATTTCTATCGCTGTTAATGGATTATTTAAAAGCAGTTGAAAATCTATAGATTCAGCTAATAAACTTTGAATAGCTGATAAATTACTATTTATATCATTTATGATTTTATTTTCATTTGCATATTCTAAAAGTGCTTCTGCATATGGCAAAGCTATTTTGTCATTTGCATTTTGAGAACTCATATTTTTTCTCCTAACTGCATAATACTATAATCTATAATTTTTGATTGAACTACAGGTGTTATTTGATTCTGTAATTGTGCAGTTACTCTACTAATTGCTAAAGTTATGATTTGCTGTTGTATTTCTTGTCTAACTTGATTTTCAGCTATAGACAGTGTCGCCTTACTAGCAGAAGTTAAACGTTCTATATCAAGTTTTCCTTGAGCTAATATTGATTCACGAACCTTTTGAGCTGTTAAACTGGCTTCTTCTTGTATCTGTTTAATAACTATTTTAGTTTGTGCCAGTTGTTTTTCTGACTCTTCCAACCGAAGATTAGCTTGTTGTAAACGTTCTTCCGCTTCTTGTATAGCCGATAAGACTTTATTTTGTCTTGCCAATAATGCTGAACCTAAAAACTGTTTTAATACATATATCAAACCAAAAAGAAGAAGCAATATATTAATAACATTAGCCTCTAAAAAATTCGAATTTAAACTTATTCCTGAATGATGACTATCATCAGCAATTATAGTAAATATTCGAATAATATTATTCATAATATTCTCCTATTACAACTTAAATTATGATTATTCATATATTTTTTATATTAAAGACTGATTTTCTAATAGTTTATATTGAATTTTATCACTGAGTGCATCAACCTGAGCCTCTAAAGTTTTCAGTGCTTGCTCTTTTTGAATATTTAACTGATCAGATGCTTCTGAAATAAGTTTTTCAGCATCCAGTTGAGCTTCTTTAATTTTAATAGAAACAATTTTTTGTGCTTCTTGTTGTGATGCTTTAATAATATTTTGAGCTTCTTTTCGAGCTTCAGCTAGTTCTTTTTCATATTTTTTTGTCAATTCATTAGCTTTAAGTAAAGATGCTGAAGCAGTAGTTAAACTATTACGAATATATTCATCTCTATCATCTAAAACTTGACTAACCGGCTTGTAAAAAATAAAATTCAATACAAAAGTTAGAATAATAAATTGCAATGCCATTAATGGCAAAGTTGCATTAAAATCAAAAAGACCTCCTTCAACTTCTGTACTCGATGCTTGTAAAGCAAATAAAAGAGGTAAATTTATCATCTTTGTTTTTAGTTAATTTATAAATATAAAGAAATAAGATCTAAGAGAAACGCTTAGATTAGTGATTAATATAATTTAACTAAGCGTTAGTAAAGATCAATTAACCTGTATAAGGATTAGCAAAAAGAAGAGATAATGCTACTACTAATCCGTAGATAGTCAAAGACTCCATAAAAGCTAAACTTAATAAAAGCGTTCCTCGAATTTTGCCTTCAACTTCTGGTTGTCTTGCAATACCTTCAACAGCATTTGCTGCTGCACTTCCTTGACCAATACCAGGACCAATTGCAGCCAAACCAACAGCAAGACCAGCAGCGACAACAGATGCAGCGGAAATAATAGAATCCATAATAAATATATACAAATTTAATACAATAAATAGACAATTAACAGATTTCTAAATTCTTAATAATATAATATATATCAAGAATATATTTAATGATCACCATGACCTTCTAAAGCTTCTCCTATATATGCAGCAGATAAAGTTGAAAAAATTAAAGCTTGAATTGAACTCGCAAATAGACCTAGTATCATAACTGGCAAAGGTATTAAAATAGGTACTAAAAGAGTAAATACAGACACAACTAGTTCATCAGCTAATATATTACCAAATAACCTAAAACTTAAAGATAAAGGTTTCGTAAAATCTTCTAAAATATTAATTGGCAAAAGAACTGGTGTAGGTTCTATATATCTAGAAAAATAACCTATACCATTTTTACTAATACCAGCATAAAAATATGATAGAGAAGTTAATAAAGATAATGCAACAGTAGTGTTAATATCATTAGTTGGCGCAGCTAATTCGCCTTCTGGCAACTCAATTAATTTCCATGGTATTAAAGCACCAGCCCAATTACTACCTAAAATAAATAAAAAAATTGTAGCAATATAGGGAACCCATTGCCTATATTCATGTTCACCTATTTGATTTTTAGCAATATCTTGTAAAAATTCTAGTACAAACTCCATAAAATTTTGCCATTTTTTAGGAATACGTTCTAAATTTCTAGTACCGATAAACGCTAATAATAATAAAATAAAAATAACTAACCATGATACAATAAAAACTTGACCATGAATTTTATAACCATTTATTTCCCAATACAAATGTTTACCGACTTCAACTCCAGATATTACTAGAGATAAATTTTGAATACTTTCTTGAGGTATAAAAACCATAATTTTTATGATTAGTAAAAAAATCTTTTAATTTTAATATAAAATAATACATTATTAATTTATTAAAGTATCTGATAACACTAACTTTGTCACAACGCTATAAAAAAATACTGTTATAAATAATTATATATGTATATTGACAATTATTGAACATTATTAAGTTAATTTAAATGAATTTTTCCTTATTTATTAATAATATTTTCAACATCAACAAGAAAATCATTTTCTTTTTTGTCTAAACCTTCACCTAACAAAAACTTTTGAAACCTTCTTACTTTAATATTTTCTCCTAATAAAGCAATATGTTGCTTAATCAATTCTTCAATAGAAATATCTGTATTTTTTATAAAAGGTTGATTAATTAATGACATTTCTTTTAATCTTTTTTCTATTCTTCCAGAGACAATTTTTTCTTTAATGCTTGCAGGCTTATTTAATAAATCTTCTTTCCCAGATTCTATTCTAGTTTCGAGTTCAATAATACTATTATCAATATGATCTATTGATACATACTTAACAGAAGGAGAAGCAGCTATTTGCATGGCTAAATCTTTTGCTAGATTCTGAAACTCTGATCTTCTAGCAACAAAATCAGTTTCACAATTAATTTCTACTAAAACGCCTATTCTAGATCCAGCATGTATATAACTTTCTATTATACCTTCAACAGCTACTCTATTAGCTTTTTTATCAGCTAATGCTAAACCTTTTTTTCTTAAAGTTTCTATAGCTAATTGCATATCACCATCAGAAGATTGCAAAGCTTTTTTACAGTCCATCATACCAGCACCTGTTTTATTACGTAATTCTTGAACAAATTTAGCAGAAATTTTTATTACCATAATTAACCCTCATATTATACTAACTTAATATATATTAATATTAAATGACTAAAAAATAGAAATTTTAAAAGATTATATAAAACAATCATATTTACACAACATAATTATTGATCAAGATTTATTAACCAGCCTGACTTCCTTCTAAAATAGCATCTGCTATTTTACTAATGACTAATTGAATCGATCTAATAGCATCGTCATTTGCTGGTATCGGTATATCTATAAGTTCAGGATTGCAATTAGTATCTAATATACATATTGTAGGAATACCTAATTTAATACATTCTTGAATAGCAGTTGTTTCTCGTTTTTGGTCAATAATCACAATTAAATCTGGTATTTTTTTCATTTCTTTAATACCATCTAAATGTTTTTTTAACTTATATAATTCTCTACGTGTTTTTGCAGCTTCCTTTTTAGGTAAAGTATCAATCAAACCAGAATTTTCCTTTTCTTCTAACTCCTTTAATCTTTCAACGCGTGATTTAATAGTTACCCAATTAGTTAACATACCACCTAACCATCTTTGATTGACATAATATGAATTGGAACGTATAGCTTCTTGAGCAACAATACCAGCGGCTTGTCTCTTAGTACCTAAAAATAAAAATTTTTTTCCTTCACTTGCACAATTTTTAACAAAATTATAAGCTTCTGTTAACAATTGAGCTGTTTGTACTAAATCAATTATATGTATACCATTTCTTTCAGTATATATATAAGGAAACATTTTAGGATTCCATCTTCTAGACTGATGACCGAAATGAACACCAGCTTCTAATAACTCTGACAATGATACTACTGACATAATAATTAAAATTAATTTAAATAATATAAAAAGCAAAAACTTATTAACTTTCCAAAAACAACTATATAATTCAAAAACCTATAAAAATAATAACATAATGTATTAAAAAACATAAGTCTGTGATAGTATTGATTTACAATTAAAGACATAAAAAAATTTAGTCATAGGAACTATCACTCTGCACATTATTTGAATCTTTATTAATTTTTGAATGATAACTTCGAGCACTTCTGTCATCTACAATAATATCTTCAAAATTAGACATCGATATATTAGATTCTATATTTACGAAATTTGATATACGAGTTTTATCATTATTGATAGTATTGATATTATTAGATTTATTCAAAATAGAACTATAACTATTAAAACCTGTACCAGCTGGTATTAAGCGACCAATAATTACATTCTCTTTTAAACCTCTTAACCAATCCAATTTTCCAGAAATGGCTGCTTCTGTCAATACCTTTGTAGTTTCCTGAAAACTGGCTGCTGAAATAAAACTTTCTGTATTTAATGAAGCCTTAGTAATTCCTAAAAGTATCGGGCAATAAGAAGCTTCTTTTTTATTCATCAAAGATAATGAATGATTAACTGACTCAACTTTTTGTAATTCTATCATTTCTCCAGGCAAATATTCTGTATCACCACCTTTTTCAATTTTAACTTTAGAAGTCATTTGTCTAATAATAACTTCAATATGTTTGTCAGCAATTTCTACTCCTTGTGATTGATATACTAATTGAACTTCTTTAACTAAAGATAACTGAGTATTTAATAAACTCAATCTTGTTGCATCATAAACACTTAAACCTTGATTTAAATAGGATCTAAAATTTGACTCTAATATCATATGAGGATTAAAAGAGTTATCAGATTTTTTACGTGCTTCAAGTATTTCTTCAATCCTTGGTAACCCTTGAACAATATCACCCGTTTTAGCTCTTTCAAACATTAAAGTAGCTATATTTTCGCCACGCTGTATCAAACTATTGTCAGCTACATGTAAAATAGACCCCGTTGAAATTAAATATGGTTGACCTATTCTTAATATAATCTGGTTGTCTCTTATAGCAATTATTTTTCCAGAATGGCAAGTAAATAAATTAGAAGCTATCTCATCACCTACATAAACCCAATCATTGATTTTCACTTTTAATAACTGATTATTATTAAAGGCAATACATTTGACATCTATAGAAGTAGTGATTAAAATACGACGATTAGAATATTTATTTTTTTGAATACTTTGCACTGTTCCAGATATACGTGATAATACATCTGTTTGAGCAATGACTGAATTATTTTTTATATATTGACCATTCTTTACTTTTATTACAGTTTTAGTATAAAAATTTTTATTATTTTCTACAGAAAATTCTTTAAATGATAATATATCTGAGGTACTAAGTTGTAAAGAAAATGAAGATTCAGAATACGATATTAAGTTAATTTTACATATTAAATTAGAAATCAAAGGATGCAATTTGACAATTAAATGTGTTTTTAATAAATCAATACCATAAATAGATTTTACTCTAGCACCATCACGATAATAAGTACGTCTTATAATTTGTACATTAAACATCTCCAGTCCAAAAGAGTCTTTTGTATAAGATATAGTTAATTCTTTTTTAGGAACGGAATAAACAATTACTGGTCGAATTAATATAAAATCTTCTTCTTGAGTTTGCATATACTCCCAATAAACTAGTTTATCTGCTATTATATCATCAATTACTTTTTCCCCTGGTCTTAAAAAACCTCTACGTTTATTAACATATAACGGTATATGAACTTTTTTATCTTGAATATGATAAGCTTTACAAGGTTTAATAATTATTTCACGAATAATTCCATCTCTTTGTATTACTTCTAAAATGCCTGCATTATTTGCAAAAACATTTTTAATAATTTCTGTACCAACGTTAATAAAATCACCATGTTTAACTAATAATAAAGAAATATCTTTATTGACTTCATGAGTTTCTTCAGGTATCCACAAAATATATCCTGAACCTAAAATATCATAATACTCATAATTACCATGAAACTTTTTTTTAGAAATTGGTAAATCTAAATACTTAATGATTCCACCTGTCTTTGTTTTATAAATATCTGTTATAAGATCACCTATCACTTGATCATGAACTACTTTTTGTTTAGTATCAATTTTTAAAATAAATTTATCTATATCATTGATTTCAAGAATATAATTACTATAATTATTATGCTTGTCTAAATAAACTTTTACATTAGTACAAGTTTTAGAAGATGTTATAATTCGTACTTCTTTATATGTAGATTGATTATCTAAAATTTCGACAATTCCACTATAACGACTTACAAGTTGAGTTTTAGCTAATAGACTATTTTCATAAATTTGTTGATTTTGCTCAATAATTAACTGAGCATCATCTAGTATACTGTAAACAATTCCAGATAAAATCCATAAAACACCACTACTAGATATAGTATGAACCATCTTTCCATCAGTATAAATATCCTTCGGATTAAAATCCTTTAAATAAACACTACCAGAAAAATCGGCTGCTATTGGTTTCTGAGCTTTTTCTTTTATAATACGATTACTTAAAGGATATTCAGCTATTACATGCCCTGCAAGTATTTTTTGATTATTTTCAACTAATAATAAAGCACCTTTCACTAAATTAATTAAATGATTTTTTCCTGATAAATCTATAATCTTTATTTTACAATCTCTAGTGATAAGCATAGCAGAATCTCCATGACGTGTACGAGAACTTACCATACTCATATCACTTAAATACTTAATTTGTCCATCATAAGGATTAATAATCTTTTGAGCTAATTCACCAGTAAATACACCACCTGTGTGAAAAGTTCTCATTGTCAATTGTGTTCCTGGTTCACCAATAGACTGTGCAGCAATAATCCCTACAGCTTCACCAAGGTCTACCATTTGACCATGTGCTAAATTCCAGCCATAACATAACTGGCATACAGAACCTACAGAATTACAAGTAATTGGAGATCTTACTAAAACACTTTTATAACCTAATTTAACAATTGTATTAGCTAACCAAGGATCAACAGCCTGTCCAGCACGAGCTAAAATAACATTCGATATAGGATCTCTAATTTCTTCTGCAAGAACTCTACCTAGCAATGCTTGTTCTAATGTAATCAATGTTTTATTATGATCAATCATATCTTCTAATAATATACCTTTAGAAGTTTTACAATTCACTTCACGGATAATCACATCTTGAGCAACATCAACTAATCTTCTAGTTAAATAACCAGAATCAGCTGTTCTCAAAGCTGTATCTACTAAACCTTTACGGGCACCATAAGATGAAATAAAATAATCTGTAACTGTTAAGCCTTCTCTAAAGTTACTAGAAATAGGTAAATCAATAATTTGGCCTTGTGGATCTGCCATTAAACCTCTCATACCAACCAACTGCCTTACCTGTGAAATATTGCCACGGGCACCAGAGAAAGCCATCATATATATTGTATTTAAAGGATCTGTATTTTTAAAATACATTATTACTTCTTTTTTTAAAGCTTCACTAGCATTATTCCAAGTATCAATTACTTTTTGAAACCTTTCAACAGCCGTTATCTCTCCTCTTTGATAACGACTATCTGTATACTCAATTGATTGAACTGTTTGTTTTAAAAGATTTTGTTTTTGAGGAGGTATTCGTAAATCCTCTAAACTCAGTGAAATTCCTGCTTTTGTTGCATAATAAAATCCTAAATCTTTTAATTGATCTACCATATTAGCTGCACGTGCAACACCATAATTTCTAAATGCCCAAATAATGATTTTTTTTAACTGAACCTTATCCACAATATTATTAATAAATACAGGATTTGCAAAGCTTTTTTTCATAATTAATATTTGTATAGAATAAATATAAATTAAACTAAAGACTCATATATTACATTATTAAATAATATACGACCAACAGTAGTGCGTATATACTGAACTAAAATTTTATGATCTGAATACTCTTTAATTATTCTATTATTAAAAATAGATGTAGTAATATTATGATTATCAGAATATTTTTCAACTAATTTTTCATTAGTGGATTCTAGTAATCCATTAAAACGTACCCATATAAATGCATGTAAATTTATTTTTTTTTGTTGATAAGCTTTTAATGCATCACTTAAACTAGAAAAATATTGACCTTGACCCTTTTGAGAAGCAGGATTATTTGAAGTTAGATAATAACAACCTAGTACCATATCTTGACTAGGCATTAATATAGGTTGTCCAGTAGCAGGAGATAAAAAATTATGAGGAGCTAACATTAATAATCTAGCTTCTGTTTGAGCTTCTAAGGATAAAGGTATATGAACTGCCATTTGATCTCCATCAAAATCTGCATTAAAAGCAGGACATACTAAAGGATGTAACTTAATGGCTCTTCCTTCTACTAAAATAGGTTCAAATGCTTGAATACCTAAACGATGTAAAGTAGGAGCTCTATTCAATAAAACAGGATGACTATGAATTACTTCTTCTAAAACATTCCAAACAATGGGTTCACTTTTTTGGATTATTTTTTTTGCAGCTTTAATATTATTTACTAAACCCTGCAAAATTAAACGATGAATCACAAAAGGCTGAAATAATTCTAAAGCCATTTCACGAGGTAAACCACATTGATGTAACTTTAAACTTGGACCTACAACTATCACTGACCTTCCAGAGTAATCAACACGTTTACCTAATAAATTCTGTCTAAATCTGCCTTGTTTACCTTCAATTATATCTGATAAAGATTTTAGAGGTCTATTATGGGCTCCAACTACTGTTCTACCACGACGACCATTATCCATTAATGCATCTACTGCTTCCTGTAGCATTCTTTTTTCATTTCTAATTATAATTTCTGGAGCTAATATGGCCTTCAATCTAGCTAAACGATTATTTCTATTAATAATTCTACGATAAAACTCATTTAAATCAGCCGTTGCAAATCGACCACCATCTAATTGTACCATCGGTCTTAAGTCAGGAGGTATTACAGGTATTACAGAAAAAACCATCCAAGCTGGTTCTGCACCTGTAGAGATAAAATTTTCAAGCAACCTCAACCTTTTCATCTTTTTATTAAACTTAGGGGAAGGGTTTTTTGATAATTTAGGTGGCTTTAGAGCTTCTTCTCGCAATATTTCTACAGTCATTTCTAAATTAATATCTTTCAATAATTTTAGAATGGCCTCTGCACCTATACTTACTTCTATTCCAAATAAATTAGATGACTGGGGATATAATTTATCCTCTAAAGATCTCCACTCATAACCTTCTAATAATTGTTTGTAATTTAATTTCTCATAATTACCAGGATGAGTTACAATATATGAATGAAAGTATACAATTTTTTCTACTTCTTTTACAGTTAAATCTAACGCTAATGAAATATAACTAGTACTTCCTTTTAAATACCATACGTGAGTTACCGGCGCAGCAAGCTCAATATAAGCCATTCTATGCCGTCGAACTTTTGATTCTGTCACTTCAACACCACATCTCTCACATACTACACCTTTATAACGAAAGCGCTTATATTTACCACAATGACACTCCCAATCTTTAACTGGACCAAAAATTCTTTCACAAAATAAACCATCCATTTCTGGCTTTAAAGTTCTATAATTAATAGTTTCTGGTTTAGTAACTTCTCCTACAATTTGTCCATTAGGCAATATTCTTTCTCCCCAATGCCTAATTTTTTCAGGAGAAGCAAGACTTATCTTTACATAATCAAAATGTTGCTCGAATTTACTCATATATATTTTTTTTCTTATCTTATTACAAGAAGAAATTAATAATCATTAGTAATTTCTAAATCAGAATGAATATTAACTTTATTTACCAATATGTCTTTAGAATTTGTATTATTTTGATAATTGTTTTTATGGTTAGTCAAAATCCCAGGTTGAAATTCAGTAGACATTAAATCAACTTCCACGCCTTTATTTTCTCCATTTTCAAAAAGTTCTACTCTATGAACTGCAATATCTAGACCTAATGACTGTAATTCTCGCATTAAAACTTTAAATGACTCTGGAGTACCAGGCTTAGGAATAGGCTTACCTTTAACAATAGCATTTAAAGCTTCATTCCTTCCTTGCATATCATCAGATTTTACTGTTAATAATTCTTGCAATGTATAGGCTGCTCCAAAAGCTTCTAAAGCCCATACTTCCATTTCTCCCAACCTTTGTCCACCATGTTGAGCCCTACCACCTAAAGGTTGCTGGGTAACCAAAGAATAAGGACCAGTAGATCTAGCATGTATTTTATCATCTACTAAATGAACCAGTTTTAACATATAAGCTTTACCAACTGTAATTGGGTTATCAAAAGGCTCTCCTGTTTTACCATCAAATAAAACTATTTTACCTGGATGTAAAGCATTAAATAACCAAGATTGTTTTTTCAATAAACTTGCTTGTTTTAATTTATTATTGACTAATGCACGTGATGCTTCTGCTCCATACATTTCATCAAATGGCACAATTTTAAAACGTTTACCTAGATATTCACCAGCTAATCCCAATAAACATTCGAATAACTGACCAACATTCATTCTTGAAGGGACACCTAGAGGATTCAATATTATATCTATAGGTGTACCATCAGGTAAATATGGCATATCCTGTTTAGATAAAATACGAGAAATAATTCCCTTATTACCATGGCGTCCAGCCATCTTATCACCAACTTGAATTTTACGCTTTTGAGCAACATATACTCGAATCATTGCATTTGTTCCTGGAGGCAATTCATCTCCTTTTTGTCTTGTAAACACTTTAATATTAACAACACGACCTTTAGCAGCATTTGGCAATCTTAAAGAAGTATCTTTTACATCTCTAGCTTTTTCACCAAAAATAGCTCTTAACAACTTTCCCTCCGGGAGCTGATCTGCTTCTCCTTTAGGAGTAATTTTACCTACTAAAATATCACCTGAATCAACCCAAGAACCAATAGCTACTATTCCATTATCATCTAGTGAACTTAAAGATGCTTCACCTACATTTGGAATATCACGAGTAATTTCCTCAGAACCTAATTTAGTTTGCCTTGCTTCAACTTCATATCTTTCAATGTGAATAGAAGTATAAATATCTTCATATACTAAACGTTCACTAATTAAAAAAGCATCTTCGTAATTATACCCTTCCCAAGGCATATAAGCTACTAATATATTACGACCTAATGCTATTTCACCTCCATCAGTAGAAGCCCCATCAGCAATAACTTGACCTGCTCTAATTGTTTCACCAGGCCAAACAATAGGTCTTTGATTGATACATGTATCCTGATTAGAACGATAATATTTTTTCAATCTATAATGAATTGTACAACCAATATTATCTTGAATACCTATTTTAGTTCCAGAAACATAACTTACTATGCCTTTTGTTTTACTTATAACAACCATTCTAGAATCTCTAGCTACTTTTGACTCTAAACCAGTACCAACAATCGGTTTTTCAGGATACAGTAGAGGTACAGCTTGTCTTTGCATATTTGACCCCATCAAAGCACGATTGGCATCATCATGTTCTAAAAAAGGAATTAAGGAAGTTGCTGCTGAAATTACTTGAATTGGTGAAACAGCAATATAATCTACTTGATTAACATATGTTGTAATAAATTCTTGCTTATATCTTACTGGTATTACCTGATTTTTAATAAAATTCTTTTGGTCGATAGATATATCTGCCGGTGCAATACGTAAATTATCCTCTTCATCAGCAGTTAAATAAGTAGGATCTTTATCTTTTAAGACATAACCTGAGTCAACCTGATAAAAAGGCGTTTCAATAAAACCATATTGATTTACTCGAGCATAAATACTTAAAGATCCTATTAAACCAGCGTTAGGCCCTTCAGGTGTTTCAATAGGACATATTCGACCATAATGACTAGGATGTAAATCTCTAACTGCAAAACCAGCACGATCTTTATTAAGACCTCCAGGCCCTAAAGCACTAATTCTTCTTTTATGAGTTAATTCAGATAAAGGATTGGTTTGATCCATAAATTGAGATAATTGACTAGAACCAAAAAATTCTCTGACAGAAGCTATTAAGGGCTTAGGATTTACTAAATTAGATAAACTTAAAGAATCTAAATCACAAATCATCATACGTTCACGAATAATTCTCTCTAACCTATTTAATCCTACTCGAATTTGATTTTGTAATAATTCTCCGACAGATCTAACTCTTCGATTTCCCAAATGATCTATATCATCAAATCTCCCAATATTTTGTTCTTTAATATTAATTAAATAATCAATAGACGATATAATATCTTGAGGGGATAAAACACGAAAAGAGTTTGGAAGTTTTAAACTCAATTTTTTATTTATTTTATGCCTTCCAACTTCACCCAAATCATACCTTCTTGGATCAAAAAATCGTGTGTAAAGCATTTGTTTAGCAACACTAACAGTTGCAGGTTCATTAGGACGAAGCTTGCCATAAACAATTAATAATGCTTCTTCATTTGTTACTTCTTCTACAGATATTTTACCAATTTCTTTGTTTAATTCTTTTGTTTCATATAAAGCAGAAGCATGAAGTAAAAATGAATATTTTGTTAAACTTTTTTTTATTTCATCAGAACTTAGACCAATCGCCCTCAAAAAAATATATGTATTCACTTTATGAGTTTTATCAATTCTAACCCACATTTGATTTTTAGCATCTATTTCAAACTTTAACCAAGAACCACGGTTAGAAATTAAACTAGCACTATATATATGCTTATCATTTTTATCTAATTCTTTTTTATAATAAATACCAGGACTTCTTACAATTTGATTAATAATAACCCTCTCTGTACCAGAAATAATAAATGTTCCACGATTCGTCATCAAGGGTAGATCACCAACAAAAACAGGCCTTTTTTTATACTTTTTATTTTTATCTGCATTATGATTATGTAAAATATCTAAAAAGCCTGTACTTTTATTTTTTTTTATTAATTCAGTATCTTTTCTCGTCAACTTAGAAGGTATATATATTTGAGCACTATATGTACGGTCTCTACTCTTAGCTTTTCTAACACTATATCTAGGAAATTTTAATTTATATTCTTTACCAAAAAATTGTAATTCTAACTTACCAGTAGGATCCGTAATAATAGGAAAAGAATCTAAAACTTCTCCTAAACCTTGATATAAAAAAGATCTAAAACTTTCTCTCTGAATAGCAGCTAAGTCTGAAAATACAAATACCATGATTCTTATTTATAATACTCAATACTAAATAATATATATACAATAAATATTCTTTAATTATTATTTACCAAATACCTACTTTAAGACTTTTGATATATCATAATTATCATAGAATTTATTTTAAAGATAAATATTGAATATAATGAACTATATCTAAAACTATTAATATATTTATTGGAGAGTTTTTTTCATAGCACGAGCTAAAATAGATTTCTTACGAGCAGCAGTATTTTTAGGCAATACTCCTTTTTTTACAGCTTTATCTATTTTACTATAAACAGAAGCTAAATTTGACATAACATTATCATACTCGGAATTATCTAAACTATTTAAACTAATAATATACTTTTTAGTCAGTGTTTTAATACTTGCTTTATAAGACCTATTTTTTGCACGGTTTCTAAAAGAAATTTGTGTTTTTTTAATTGCAGATGAATGTTTAGACATAAATGTAAAATAATAGTACTTTAATTTTGAATACTCTATAATTGAATAATTATATTCTATAAAAATAATTATAACATGAGCTTAATATATGTACAAGATTAGATATATCATAAGAAAATATTTTAAAATACTTGATAGTTAAAATATAAAAATGAGATAATAAAAGTAATTATTAGCTAACAAATTATCAAAATATCTATGGGAAAAAACAAAGGAGCTCGTAATACTATTACTTTAGAATGTGTTTGTAAATATCCCAACAATATAAATAAACGTAAAAATGGGATTTTTAGATATACTACATCAAAAAATCGAAGGAATACACCAAATCGTTTAGAGCTTAGTAAATTTTGCCCTAATTGCAATTGTCATAGCATGTTTAAAGAAATTAAATAACTAATTCATATGATTTTGTATAATAAAAAATCTACACTAATAAAAAAAAACGAACACTTAGACTATAAAGATATTGATTTACTAAGAAAATTTATCACAGACCAAGGAAAAATTTTATCCAGGCGTTCAACAGGACTAACAGCAAAGCAACAAAAAAGATTAACTAAATCTATTAAAAAAGCTCGTATACTTGCTTTATTACCTTTTTTGAACAAAGATTAATTATTATTCTTTTAAAAAACTTTAATATAATTATAAACAGTAATTTTATTCTACAATGTTACTGTTTTATTTTATAGATATTATAACACTTTGGCTTTTTCAATCAATTCATATGCTTCTATCATATCTAACGACTGCCAAAATTGATAATCATCAGACATTATGCCACATTCATGACCTTCTAAAACTTCATCTACATCATCTTTAAGACGTTTTAATGAATCAATTGAACCTTCATGTACCAAATTTTGGTTGCGATAAATATTAATTTTTGAACCTTTTTTCAATTTTCCATAATTTACTAAACAACCAGCAACTAAACCTTTATTAATTTTAAATACAGTTTGAACTGTAGCTTTACCAATTAATTTTTGATCAAATTCAAGATCAACAAAACTAAGCATATAATTTTGCATATAATCCAATAGAGAATAAATAATGTCAAATAGAGCAATTGTAATATCAAGTTTTTTTACTTTTTGAGCTAGAGAAGGACTAATAGCTACATTGAAACCTAAAATAATAGATTTACTTGTTACAGCAAGCTCTAAATCATTACTAGAGATGAAACCACAATTAGTAGAAATAACATTAATTTGAATTTTTTTCTGTGAGATATTAGCAAAAGAATTAATAATAGCCTCTAATGCTCCTTGGGTGTCAGCTTTTAAAATAACATTGATAATTTTGATATTATTTTGTTCTTTATAACTATCAAATGTAACTCTAGTATTTAATATATTTGAAATACCAAAATCATTTTTATATAGTTTTTGATTCTTATTGACTAAACTTTTAGCTACTTTTTCATCAGATACAATATAAAATTTTAATCCAGCCTTTGGATTCATAGAAAAACCCCAAACATCAACTACAGCAGAAGGTAAAGCTTTAGCAACTTTTATTCCATTACTAGAAACTATATTTTTTACACGTCCATACAAATTACCTGCAATAATAATATTACCTATTTTTAGTGTACCATCTTTGATCACAAGAGTAGTAACTATACCAGTTTTTTTATCCAAATAACTATCTAAAATATTCCCTTGAGCATAAGAATGAGGATTTGCTTGAAAATTTTCAATTTGAGCCATATCACAAATGGATGACAATAGCAAATTAAGATTTAAAGATTTTAATGCGCTAACCTCTACAATTATACTATCTCCACCCCATTTCTTATCAATAATATTATATTCTGTAAGTTGTTGCTTAATATTATCAAGATTTACATTTATTTTATCAATTTTATTAATAACAACTATATATGGTATTTTACGTTTGAATATATAATCAATAGACTCAATAGTTTGTTGTTTCAAACCATCATCTGCAGCTACAACTAATAATGCGATATCTGTAATTTCTGCTCCTCGCAATCTCATATTAGTAAAAGCTTCATGACCAGGAGTATCTATAAAAACTATTTTTTCTTTCTTATCTAAATAATCATACTCCACTTCATAACCCTTAATAGATTGAGTAATACCACCTACTTCCTGAGATGCTAAATTAGTTTTTAAAATACTTTCTAACAAAGTTGTTTTACCATGGTCTACATGACCAAAAATTGTTACAACTGGAGGTCTTTGAACACTTTTATTTAAAACTTTTGACAACAATTGCTTCGACTTTGTATCATCATGAACTAAGTTTATATCTGAACCATCTATAACATCAAAATTATAATGCTCAGCAACTTTAGTCGCAATTTCAATATCAACTACTTGATTAATCGTTACAGAAATACCTTGTAAAAATAACCATGTAATTATAGCTGCCTCTGGAATATTTAGTTTACCTGATAAACTCTCAACAGTTAAATGTTTATCTAAAATAATTTGTTTATCTAATAATTTATCTTTTTGATTTAGTACTTGATTTAAATCTACATTAACTCGATTATCAATATCTTCAAAATTTTTTCTAATTTTATACTTTTTTTTAGTTTTATTTGATTTTAAAGACTTTGTTAACCCAATATCTATATTATCATCTTCTTGGTCTGACACAAAATTTTGTTCAAAAAAAATATCTTTACTATCTAATTTTAGTTTATTTCTCTGTTTCTTTTTTATTTTATTCTTTTTTAAGTCACTTTTAATTTCAATACTATCTAAGCGAGTGTTAATTTTACTTTTTTTTTCTTTATCTTTAGTCGAAAAATCAATTAGAACTGAATTTTCTGGTTTTTCTATACCGTTAAAAATGATCTCTTTGACTAACTCCTTTTTACTCATATCCATATCGTCTAAATAGCGATCACAAACTAACAGTGGCTTTGTAAGTAAAACAATTGAATCTCTATAACTACTAGAATGACAAAAGTCAAATTTATAATCTTCAATTATTACCATGAAAAAAGAATATTTAAATAATACTTTATTAATCATATTTTTTTTTATTATTATAAATATATACTATAATGTACTTATTAAGTACATGAATTAATTTAAGAAGAATGAATAAGATACGTTTTATATAAAGGCTTTACAATAATTCTGAAAATAAAAATATATAAAAACAACTATGGATAATATTTTCACTATTTCCATCATAATTTATTATCAAACACTATAAACTAAAATGCCTCGTTTACAAAAAAATGACAATTTTATTGATAAAACTTTTACAGTACTAGCGGATATTATATTAAAAATATTACCTACCAGTAAAGAAGAAAAAGAAGCTTTTTGCTATTATCGTGATGGTATGTCTGCTCAATCAGAAGGAGAATATGCTGAAGCTTTAGAGAATTACTATGAAGCACTCGCTTTAGAAGAAGATCCTTATGATAGATCTTACATATTATATAACATAGGACTAATTTACGCAAGTAATGGAGAACACATTAAAGCTTTAGAATATTATCATCAAGCATTAGAACTAAATAACAAATTACCACAAGCATTAAATAATATTGCTGTCATATATCATTATCAAGGTTTAAAAGCAGCAAATAAAAATAATTTAGAAATATCTAAGTCCATGTTTGATAAAGCAGCTGAATATTGGCAACAAGCAATATATTTAGCTCCCAATAACTATATAGAAGCACAGAACTGGTTGAAAACAACAGGACGCAATCAATTAAATGATAATATAAATTAATTTTTTTATTAATAAATAAAGTCATTTATATAATAGAATATTTTATTCTTTTCATTTAAAATATTATAATAAATAATATATTATAATAGCAAAAACCATATAAAGAAATTTTGTCTATTGACTAAATAAAAATATCAAAAAATAATGGTCACACAAATAAAAGGGTCTGTAACTCAAATTATTGGCCCTGTACTGGATATTGAATTTCCAACAGGGCAATTACCAAAAGTATTTAATGCACTAAAAGTTGAAGGACCTAACACTACAATTACCTGTGAAGTACAACAACTATTAGGAGATAATAGAGTACGCGCTGTAGCAATGAGTTCCACTGATGGCTTAAAAAGAGGCATACCAGTAACTGATACAGGAGCACCTATTACAGTTCCAGTAGGTGTACCAACTTTAGGTAGAATATTTAATGTTTTAGGTGAACCTGTAGATAATTTAGGCTCAATTTCATCACCTGATTCATTACCTATACATAGATCTGCACCTTCTTTTGTACAACTAGAAACTAAACCTTCTATTTTTGAAACAGGCATTAAAGTAGTTGATTTATTAGCTCCTTATCGTAGAGGTGGAAAAATAGGTTTATTTGGTGGAGCTGGTGTAGGTAAAACAGTATTAATTATGGAATTAATTAATAACATTGCCAAAGCTCATGGAGGAGTATCTGTATTTGGCGGGGTAGGAGAAAGAACTAGAGAAGGTAATGACTTATATGAAGAAATGAAAGAGTCAAAAGTAATTAACGCTGAAAACTTAACAGACTCAAAAGTAGCTTTAGTATATGGTCAAATGAATGAACCTCCGGGTGCAAGAATGAGAGTTGGTCTAACTGCATTAACTATGGCAGAGTACTTTAGAGATATTAATAAACAAGATGTCTTATTATTTATAGATAATATTTTTAGGTTTGTTCAAGCTGGCTCTGAAGTTTCTGCGCTTTTAGGAAGAATGCCATCTGCTGTAGGTTATCAACCAACTTTAGCAACAGAAATGGGTGCACTTCAAGAAAGAATTACATCAACTACCGATGGTTCCATAACTTCTATTCAAGCTGTATATGTTCCAGCTGATGATTTAACAGATCCAGCACCAGCTACTACATTTGCACATTTAGATGCAACAACTGTACTATCCAGAGGATTAGCAGCAAAAGGTATTTATCCTGCCGTAGATCCACTTGGGTCAACTTCAACAATGCTTCAACCAGGAATTGTAGGTCAAGAACATTATAGTGTTGCACAACAAATTAAATCAACCCTACAAAGATACAAAGAATTACAAGATATTATCGCTATTTTAGGTTTAGATGAACTATCTGAAGAAGATAGACTAACCGTAGCAAGAGCACGGAAAATTGAAAGGTTTTTATCACAACCTTTCTTTGTTGCAGAGGTATTCACAGGCTCTCCAGGTAAATATGTATCATTAGAAGACTCAATTAAAGGATTTAAAATGATTTTAAATGGTGACTTAGATGATTTACCAGAACAAGCATTTTACTTAGTTGGAAATATCGAAGAAGCTATTAGCAAAGCTGAAACTTTAAAATAAAGGACCATTAAAATGACGTTAAATATACGTGTCATTGCTCCAGATAAAACTGTGTGGGATGCCAAAGCAGAAGAAATTATATTACCCAGTAGTACAGGACAATTAGGCATCTTAAAAGGCCATGTACCTTTACTAACAGCCCTAGATATTGGTGTTATGAGAGTACGCATAGAAAAGGAATGGCAACCTATTATACTTTTAGGAGGATTTGCAGAAGTTGATAGTAATAATATTACAATATTAGTAAATGGGGCAGAAGAAACATCTAGTTTAGATATAAATATAGCTCAAAGCAATTTGGAAGAAGCAAGTCAAGCTCTTGCAATAGCCAAAACAAACAAAGATAAAATAGAAGCTACAAGAAATTTAAGAAAAGCACGCGCAAGAATTCAAGCTTTTAATGTTCTGAATAACTAACTAAACAAAAAAAACAAAAAAGCTAATTAGCTTTTTTGTTTTTTTGTTATTAGCTTAAACCAGAGCAAATATAATCAAAATATGAATTCATTTCTTGACCAGCATCAGCTCCAACAAGACTAGAAGTAACTTCTTTCATAGCTTGAATGGCTTGGATAGTTGCACCAATAGGAACTCCCAAAGAATTATATGTTTCTTTTAATCCATTTAAAACACGTTCATCTAAAATTGATGGATCACCAGCTAGCATACCATAAGTAGCATAACGTAAATAATAATCTAAATCACGAATACACGCTGCGTATCGCCTTGTTGTATACATATTACCACCCGGTCTAGTAATATCAGAATACAATAGTGCTTTAGCTACTGACTCTTTAATAATAGTTGCAGCATTAGCAGCTATAGTTGCTGCAGCTCTAACTCTTAATTCACCTGTCTGAAAATATCCTCTTAATTTATCTAATGAAGTATCATCTAAATATTTTCCTTGTACATCAGCAGTATTAATAACAGAAGTAATAGCGTCTTGCATATTTTTTTATCCCTTTATATATCGTATCAATTTAAGATTTATTATTAAACAATTTTATTGCATAGCCCCTAATGTATAATCAAAGTAAAAACCTGCTTCTGCAGAGTCTTCTCCAGATAATAAAGAACAAGCAATACTTTTCATTGATTTTACACCTTCTGAAACACCAGAAATAGGAGTACCTAAAGAATTATACATCTCTTTTACACCAACTAAACCTATCTCTTCAATAGGGGTTACATCACCTGCAACTATACCATAAGTAACTAAACGCAAATAATAATCTAAATCACGTAAACATGTAGCTGTCATTTCTTCTCCATAAGCATTACCACCTGGTGATACAACATCTGGACGTTTTTGAAACAGCTGTTGTCCTCCTTGTTTGACAATTAACTCACGGTTATCTGTTAAAATTTGAGCTATTCTTAAACGTCTTTGGCCAGACAAAACAAAACTTTTAATCCTATCTAGCTCTCCTGGACTTAAATAGCGAGCTTCTGCGTCTGCATTTACAATTGATTTTGTGACTATACTCATTTATATAACTCCTATAATAAATTTATTATATATTAATTAACGCATAACAAATTATATAAATATACTAATAGTATATTATATAAGTTATATGACTAATTCATTTCTTCATATATTTCTCTATAGGTACTATTATTTTCTGCAAAGTACATAAACAAGAAAGATAAACTACACAAAACTTATTGATTACCTACTATAGCTTTAAAACTAGGAACGACAATAAATTTATTTTGTTTAGTTAAAGTATTATATAACCTTTCTGTATTAGGAAAATTAGCAGCAGGTAAAGTTGGGAAACGACGATAAGGAACTATATTTGGTCCAAATATAGATTTATATTCTATGCTATTAACTAAAATACTAATAAAATAGTTTATACCTTGAGATGCTAAAATTTGATTATAATATCTAATTTCAGCCTGATTATTAGGAGCTCTACCTAAAAAGTGTTTTGTACCTAGTTCAATTACTTTCGTATTAGGAAAAGGCTGATAAAACTCTTTTCCATATAAAGCAGATGTGCCTAATTGTTCGATAAATTCTTGAACAGTTATTTGATTACTAATAAAAGCTTTCTCTAAATTATAAAATTCATCACCTATCGTAAAGGAATTCAAATCTCTTTCAAAAATTTGACGATAAATAGCTCTTAAAACTTGTTTCCGCTGTGTTACTTGAGTTGAGTTATTAATAGAAAAAATAACTCGTTGATCTCGCTTAGAACTTACACCTTGTAAAATTCTTTGTTTGATACTATTCACACTACGTTTTTCAGAGACTAAACCTAAGTCTACAAAATTGTTCTTACGGTCATTTGTGATTGATAAATTAGTTTGAAATTTTTGACTACTTGGTCTTAAATTTCTAGCAGAGACTGTATAAGGAGTATTATAACGTTCGTAAGGAACAATATTATCGCCAAAAGACTCTACATACTCATTACTATCGATAATAGAATCAATAAATTTATAATAACCATCTTTATAGACAATATTAAAATATTGATTTATCTCTTGTCTACCATAAGTAGGACGACCAAGTAATCTGTTGTGAATATACTCAATCGCTTTACAAATATATAATGGTTCCCAATATAAAGATCTAAAAATTGATGATTTAGCTAATTGGCGCACAAAGTTTTTAATGGAAATTTGGTTATCCCTTAATTGATTTTCAAAACGCTTGATTAATAACTGTTCTTCTTGATAAACAAGACGCCCAAAAACACGTAAATAAGTTGCTTTAATAACCTGATCCAAATTCGTAGCATTATCTGATACTTCACTTACAATATTTAACTGAAAAATTTTTGGACCTAAAGATCCAGCAAATTTAGACCTCAATGAAGGATTGCTAATTTGGTTATAAATGCCTGGACCACGGCGAACTAAAATTCTACGTGTATCTTTTCCAAAAGGTGCTGAATTTTTTCTTAAGTTAACTAAATTTTTAGGAAAAATAGCACCAAACTGTATGTATAATGGATCATTACTCAAACCATAAGGATGCTGATCTGGCAAACTTTGTTTATAATTACTAAATAAAGTCAGAAATTGAGGTATTTTTCGAAACGGAGTACTATAGTTAAATAACTCAATTTGTGCGCCCCAATTACGAGACTCTTGAGCCTCTTCACCTAAATTTCTTAAATATGGTACAGTTTCTTCACCAAAATAATCAGTATATTCTAAAGAATTAATTAAAGAATCAATTAAACCATCTAATCCTCGAGTAGATAAAATAGAAAAATATTGTTGAAATTCCTCTAAAGAACTTAACCCTCGACCCAAAAAATGACGAAATGCTAATTCAACAGTTCGACTATTAACAAATGGTTCAAAAAATTGTTGTCTATATACATTAGACTTACCAAGTAAACGTATAAACTCTTTAACTGACAATTGACCATTTTTTACTTGAGATTCTAAATCAGTAAAAGATATTGAATAAGCTTTTGATATATCTCTTTGAAAAACTTGCCTATAAGAAGCACGAATTACATTATTCTTTTCTTCTATAGACAAACTTGTTTTCATAACAAATTTTTGCTTTAATAAACCAGCCTTAGCATATGTTTGTGGCAAACGCAAACCTTGCAAATAACCAAAAGCTCTCTTACGTACTTTATCAGTTAAAGAAGGAGCGTCAAATTCTTTAATAACAACATCAAAATATTGTTTTACTAATTCTTGACCATAGACATCATTAGTAAAAATATTCAAAGCATTTTTTCTCATTTCTCTTAAAGCTACAGTTGCTGCTGCACTAGAACATGCATTATCAATTAACTCCCGTAAACCTCTAATATTAACTGATAAGATATTAGGATTACCAGCAACTATAGCGTAAGTAAGATAACGTAGAAACCAATCTAAATCTCGCAATGATTTTTTCATACGATTAGATCCATAACGAACAACATTAATTGGTTTAAACCCTGGTGGCAGAGAATCATTTGTACTAAATGCAGAAGCTACTCCTTCAAAAATATTTGCTTGGGTATCTCCTGATAAATTTTCAGCCATACTTATATCAGAGTAAGAATCAACAGATAAAAATGATGCTTGGGGTCTTTCTAAATAAGAAATAGCAGATCCACCAACGAATATTTTATCGGCTGCTTTAGCAACGAGAATGTTAGCATTTTTACTTAATAACTCAGCTATTTCTAAACGCTTATTACCCGAATTTAAAAATGCGACCAATTCATTTAATTCACCTAACTGTAAAAATCTATCCTGCTGTTCTGCTTGTGAGATAGTAGATATGGATGCTGTACGATAAAGCTGCGGTCGTGCAACAGGACTTCCACCACTTGCTTTGACACTCATATTGATCATATCTCCTTATATGCAAACTATTTATTTATTATCATCAAAACTTTATAAAAGTCATAAAATATTAATCTGACAATTTTCCATACTTTATAAAAACGTATAAGAAAATTGAATCTGGACATTTTTTGTATTTTTTAAATACTTATTCCTATAATATAAGTAAATATAAAGCTAGCTTGCATAAATATAAATTTTGTAATACTTATTAAATAATTTACTATTATTGACTAATATTATATATTTTTTTACATACTATCATGACAAAAGATTTAAACAATAATACAACCATGTCCATTTTTGAACACTTAGAAGAACTAAGAGAAAAAGTGTTTAAAGCATTAATATTTTTTATAATTATTACGATAATTTGTTTATTATACAATAAAAATATATCTTTTATATTACAACAACCAGCAAAAGGAATAAAATTTTTGCAACTAGCTCCAGGAGAATACTTTTTTTCCTCTATAAAAATTGCAGCATATACAGGATTTATTCTAAGCAGTCCTTTTACAATTTACCAAATAATGATTTTTATTTTGCCAGGATTAACAAAAAAAGAAAGCTATTTTTTAATTCCTACTTTAATATCATCAATTTTCTTGTTTTTTTCTGGACTTATTTTTGCTTACAATATCTTAGCACCTGCTGCTTTAAAATTTTTAATTGAATATGGAGAAAATATTGTTGAACCAATATGGTCATTTGAACAATATTTCAATTTCATATTTTTATTACTCTTTAGCACAGGCATATCATTTCAAATACCTATTATTCAAATAATTTTAGGAATTACTAATATATTATCTTCAAATCAAATGATGAAATATTGGAAATATGTTATTTTTCTTTCAACTATACTCAGCGCTATTCTTACTCCTTCAACAGATCCTTTAACACAAATTTGTATGTCGCTTGCAATTATCATATTATATCTTACCGGAATTTTAATTTTAAAAAGCATGAATAAATAAGATACAATTTAATTATTAATAATAATTATACAAAAGTCTTGTATCTTTATCATTTATTCAAAATAATAAAGATACAATGTTATTATTATAAAAAACATATATGATTTTTTTAAATTACTTATATTAGAGAAAATAGTATGAAATTAAAATACATTAGAAAAATTATTTTTAGTTGCCTCTTAATACCTTTAAATATTATATATATATTAGAACTTAAACCATCTATAGCTTTCCCTATATATGCACAACAAGCATATGAAAATCCACGAGAAGCAACAGGGCGTATTGTATGTGCAAACTGCCATTTGGCACAAAAAAAAGTAGAAATTGAAGCACCTCAATCTGTATTACCAAATAGTGTTTTTGAAACAATTATCAAAATACCATATAATACTAATAATAAACAAATTCTTGGCAATGGACAAAAAGGTCCCTTAAATGTAGGAGCTGTTTTAATCTTACCAGAAGGCTTTAAGTTAGCACCAAAAAATTTGCTATCTAAAGAATTACAAGAAAAAACAAAAGGAACATATATTCAACCATATAGTACATCACAATCTAACATACTTGTGGTAGGACCAGTACCTGGTGATAAAAATCAAGAAATTATTTTCCCTATTCTATCACCTGATCCTAGCAAAGATAAAAATGCACACTTTATTAAATACCCAATATATGTTGGTGGTAACAGAGGAAGAGGACAAATTTATCCAACTGGTGATAAATCAAATAATAATATTATCACATCTTCAACCAATGGTAAAATTAAGCAAATTGATACATTAGATAGTAGCGGTGGATATAATATATATATTGAAAAAAGCAATGGGGAAAATACTAAAATCAATATTCCTAACGGATTAGAATTAAATGTTAAGGAAGGTAATAATATAATACTTAATCAAAATTTAACAAAAGATCCGAATGCTGGAGGTTTTGGACAAAATGAAACAGAAATTGTTTTACAAAGTCCAGCAAGGATACAAGGAATGATTGTATTCTTTTTTGCTGTAACACTAGCTCAAATTTTCTTTGTTCTAAAGAAAAAACAATGGGAAAAAGTACAAGCAGCTGAAATGAATTTTTAAAAAATAAAACACTAAATAAGTAAGTTATATATCTTACTTATTTAACATCATACATACTATAAATTCACTAGATCTTGAACAGCAATAACAATTTGGTGAGGATTTATGACGGTTGCTTTTTCCAAAGTACCATTATAAGGTGTTGGAATATCTTCCGAAGACAAACGCACAATTGGAGCATCTAACTGATCAAAATAAATATCATTAATTTGAGCTATTATTTCTGCAGCAATACCTCCTGTTTTCATACACTCTTCTACTATAATTAATTTATGTGTTCTTTTTAAAGATTCACCAATAGACTGAATATCTATAGGCTTCAATGAAATTAAATCTATTACTTCAGGATCATAACCTTGTTCTATTAACTGATCAACAGCTTGCATAACATGATGACGCATTCTTGAATATGTAACAATTGTTACTTGACTACCACTTCGTACTAGTTCGGCTTTATCTAAAGGTAAAAAGTACTCATGATCAGGTAACTCTTCTTTTAAATTATATAACAATACATGTTCAAATAGTATTACTGGATTATCATCATTAATTGCAGATTTTAATAGCCCTTTTGCATTATATGGAGTAGAACAAGCAACAATTTTTAAACCAGGGATAGCTTGAAAATAAGCTTCTAATCTTTGAGAATGTTCTGCACCCAACTGCCTGCCAACACCTCCTGGACCACGAATTACTATAGGTATTTTAAAATTACCACCTGATGTGTATCGCAACATACCAGCATTATTAGAAATTTGATTAAATGCTAATAACAAAAAACTCATATTCATACCTTCAACTATTGGACGCAAACCTGTAATAGCAGCACCTATAGCCATACCCATAAAACTATTTTCAGCAATAGGAGTATCTAATACTCTTAAATCTCCATACTTTGTATGTAAATCTTTTGTTACTTTGTAAGAACCACCATAATGTCCTACATCTTCACCTAAAACAAAAACCGATGAATCTTTCTTCATTTCTTCATCGGTAGCCTCTCTTAAAGCATCAAACATGAATAACTGTTTCATAATTATTAAGCTATTAATTAAAAATATGTAATAAATTTTTAAAGATCTTCAGCAAATAAATAACGCTTTAAATCTTTAACTTCTGGTTCTGGGCTAGATAATGCGAATTGAATAGCATCATCTATTTGATCTTTAACATTTATATGTATTTCTTGAATATCTTTTAGATCAACAATAGAATTATTTAACAAATAGTTTTTAAAAGACTTAATAGGATCACGAGCTACCCAAGCTTCTTTTTCTTGGCGAGATCGTAATTCATCTGGATCGGCTAAAGAATGACCACGAAAACGGTATGTTAATGCTTCTATCAGTGTAGGTCCATTTCCCAATCTTGCTCTCTTAATTGCTTCACAAGCAACTTTTCTAACAGCTAGTACATCCATTCCATCAACCTCTATTCCTGGTAAACCAAAAGCACTAGCTTTTTTATGAATTTCTGGTGATGAAGTAGAACGATTATGAGCCATACCTATAGCCCATTGATTATTTTCAACAACAAAAATAATAGGTAGCTTCCACAAAACAGCCATATTTAAACACTCAAAAAACTGTCCATTATTACTTGTACCATCACCAAAAAAGCAAGCTGTCACTGACATAGGCTCAGAATTATTTAAAACTTGAGAACGATATACACTCTGAAATGCAGCACCTGTAGCTACGGGAATTCCCTCTCCTATAAAAGCAAAACCACCTAAAAAATTATGAGGGGCTGAAAAAATATGCATAGAACCTCCGCGTCCATGACTACAACCAGTTTCTTTTCCAAATAATTCTGCCATAACTAAACGAGGAGGTACACCTTTGCTTAAAGCATGAACATGATCTCTATACGTACTACATACATAATCAAAATCACTTAAAGCCTTTATCACACCAGTTGAAACAGCTTCCTGACCATTATATAAATGGACAAAACCAAACATTTTACCACGATAATACATTTGGGCACACATATCTTCAAAATTACGCCCTAATAACATATCTTTATACAAAGACAACATTGTATCAACATTGATATTATCAATATCATACAACTTTGATGGTAAAGTAATATTATTATTCATGATATATTAACAATCTCCTAAACTTAAAAATGTTAATTAACAAAATCAATACAAATATTCGCTATCATAATAATAATTTATAAAATAAAAAATAGAAATAAGAGATTTCATAAATTATAAAAAAAATTGTAGTACAAAATGTAGAACTAGTTCAAAGTAAATATATGTACATATATGATTTATTCAAGCTATAATAATATGCCAAACAAAAATTAACATATAAAACAATAACCTATGTATAATAATATTTTACTTCCTATTTACAAGGAGTTGTTACATTTAGATAAAAATTTAAAAAAAATGATAGGTGCTAAAAATCCTATATTATATGCTGCTGCTGAACATTTATTTGATGCTGGAGGAAAACGTATTAGACCAGCGATAGTTTTATTAGTTGCAAAAGCAACTAACCCCTACAATACAATTTCTAATGAACAACACAGATTAGCAGAAATCACTGAAATTATACATACAGCAAGTTTAGTACATGACGATGTTGTGGACGAATGTAGTACTAGACGAGGAGTTAATACAGTCCATGAAACATTTAATACTAAAATTGCTGTACTTGCTGGTGATTTTTTATTTGCTCAATCTTCATGGTACCTAGCTAATTTAAATAACTTAGAAGTTGTCAAAACTATTTCAAAAGTAATTACTGATTTTGCCGAAGGAGAAGTAAGACAAGGTAGTAATAATTTCAATTACAAAATTTCTATAGATGACTATATTGAAAAATCTTTTTATAAAACAGCCTCTTTAATAGCAGCAAGCTGTAAGGGTGCTGCTATGTTAAACAACTGCAATGAAAATGTACAAAATCAATTTTATCTTTATGGTAAACATTTAGGACTAGCTTTTCAAATTATTGATGACATCTTAGATATAGTTGGATCTAATACTTCATTAGGAAAACCAGCTGGCTCAGATTTCAAAAACGGACATTTAACATCTCCAATTATTTTTGCTTTAGAAGAAAATGAATGTTTATATCATTTAATCACTAGAGAATTCAAAAACAAAGGAGATTCAGAATATGCAATAGATATTATACACAAAACTAAAGCTATATATAAAGCCAAAGACTTAGCAGAAGAACATATACAAGCTGCTTTAAATGCTTTAGATAATAAATACTCTTGTGAAGCCTATAACACTCTTCAATTACTAAGCAGTTATATAACACATAGAGTATATTAAATAACTAAAAACATAATTTATTATATTTCAAGTGAACATAATATATTTTGTACTCTTGAAATAGTAATAATTACACTATTTGTTTTACTAAAATATTAAATCCTTGAGTATCTATAATTGCAAGCTGTGATAACATTTTACGATTTAACCCTATTTGAGACTTTTTAATATTAGACATAAATACTGAATAAGTGATATTAAATGGACGTACAGCTGCATTAATACGCATAATCCAAAGACTTCGATAATAACGCTTTTTCAGCTTTCTACCAATATAAGAATATTTCAAAGCTTTAAATACTTGTTGTTTAGCTGTACGAAATAAACAAGCATGAGAACCTCTAAAACCTTTAGCTAAACTTAATATACGTTTGCGTCTTTTTCTAGCAACATTCCCTCTTTTAACACGAGTCATAAATTTTTTAGATTTTGATATATTTAACCACTAACATTTATATCATAAAGCCTATAAACTATACAACATTTCTAAGAAATATAAGGCAATTTATGAATAAAGTTACCCAAATCCCGAGAATTAACACAAAACTTTTTTCTTAACCTCTGTTTTCTTTTGGACGTTTTTTTTTGCAATAAATGACTGTGAGAAGCACAATGTCTTATTAACTTACTATTAGATGTTATATAAAAACGCTTAGATATAGACTTAGATGTTTTAAGTTTAGACATAAATAAATAGTTGAATAGATAATATACAAATGTTATTATAAAATTATTTACGAAAATTATTCACTGTATTTAAAAGTAACATTAACATAATTTTAATAAAATTTGAGTTTAATTCTTGAAAGACTTCCATATTTAAATTAAATGCAATATTTGCCTCTGCAATAATTTGAGACACTTGATTTTTACTAATTGGAACATTATCTAAAGCATCCCTATATTGTTTTTTAAATAAACTCTCATCTTTAATATCATGAAAATCATAAAATTCCGTTCCATTACCATTAGATAAACCCATAGCACTTTTTGCTATTTTCTTTAATATTTGTCCTCCAGATAAATCTCCCATATAACGAGTATATGCATGAGCTATCAATAATTCTGGTTGTACTTTTCCAATTTCGTGTATACGGTTAACATAGTTTTTGGTTGCTTGAGAAGGTTGAATCATTTTTTGCCAATCAGAACCATAATAATAGCATAAATCTTTACACAAACTTGATTGACGATAAAGTTGGGGAAAATATATTGAACTCACTGCATAATGCTCTTTATTTTTTTCCATTTCTTCTTCGATAGCTACATAAACAAAATATAAATTCGCCACTAGCTTACGGTAAGATTTTTTATCTACCACACCCCCAAGAAAAGATTTTACGAAGCTTACATTTTCAGCCATACTATGTGATTTAGTAGTACCTGTACGTAATTTTTGAGCTAAATTAGTAGACATATAACATTTCCTATATATTATTAATATTGTATAAATTAACACGATTTTATCAATACAATAAAACTTTCTAATTAATTTTTATATTAAAAATCTTAAAGTACTATATAGAGCTAAAATACTCTTTTGAACCTATAGGGTTACTAACAATAGTTGGATCACCAGGAGTCCAATTCGCAGGACATACTTCATCCGGATTAGATTGAACATACTGAATTGCCTGTAAAGTACGTAAAGTTTCGTCAACACTACGACCAAAATCTAAATTATTCACTAAAGAATGTTGTATTATACCTTCTTTATCTATAATAAATAAACCTCTTAAAGCTTTGCCGTCATCTGTTAAAACATTATAAGATGAACTAATTTCTTTATTTAAATCAGAGACCAATAAATAATTTAAATTACCTAGTCCACCTATTTCACGATCTGTTTGTAACCAAGCAAGGTGAGAATATTCACTATCTACAGATATACCTAAAATTTCTGCTCCTAATTCTACAAAAGTTTGATAAGCATCACTAAATGCAGTTAATTCTGTAGGACAAACAAATGTAAAATTCAATGGATAAAATAGTAAAATTACATACTTACCAAGATAATCTGATAACTTTATGTCTTGGAACTCTTGATCATATACTGCAGTAGAACAAAAATCAGGTGCTTTTTGACCAACTCTAATGCAATTACTTTTTATCGTCATCTAAAAATTCTCTCAAAATATAAAATTAATATACAAAAATTATGATAATAAATAATATAACACATTTCGATAAATAATTTATCAACAATTATAGCGGGGAATGGATTTGAACCATTGGCCTTCGGGTTATGAGCCCGACGAGCTACCAGACTGCTCTACCCCGCGTTTAAAATATAATAGTATGTTATACAAATAACTACACTAAATCAAATATAAAATAATTAATTCTAATATAAATAAGAAAATACATAGTAACAAACTATATTTTATTCTTTTCATATAAGGATTAATTTCATATAAACCAATTAAGCGATCTTTGGTTAAAATATCTGCCGTTTTAATCCAAATCTGTCCATCATACCAACCTGACTCTTCATAAAAAACAGTTGCACTTAACAAACGCTTAACTATATATGACCAACCTAAATACAGTCTAATAAATAGCAATATAAATATTAAATTAACATTTAAAACACTATAAAACAATATATAAAATACACTAATTTTATTATAAAATAGAATCCATACAATAGGTATTATACAAATGAAAGACAAAATAAAAATAGAAAAAACTGTATTAATATATTTATTCAAAGATAAAATAGACCATGCAAAAAAACAAGATTTTTTTAATGCTAAGTATTCATTCAAAGGTTGTTGATCAAATGGAACAGGGCAAACATTTTTTGGAGCAAACATAAAATTAATTATATGAATAGTACTAATTTATACATCAATAAATAATAATGTAAATATAGTAAATAAAAAAAATAATATAACATTAATAGCAATTATCCAATTTAAACTCTGCTGAGTACTACGTGTGAAACTGAATGTATTTGATTGCTGACCAAAATTATTTAAATTATTTGCTTTAGGATTATTTATTAAAACTAAACATATAATTACAATACTCACGAAATACCAAATAAATCTCATACTTTTATTGTTATATAAAAACGTTTCATATTTTATTATAAAAAAATATGATAAATAATTTATCATATTTTTTATATTATATTGAATAAACAATTATTCACCCTGTATTTTTAATAATGCAAATCCTAAAACTAGCCCAAATAAAATTAGTGTTGAACTAATAATACTTGCCTCAATAATTTCGTTGCTTATATATAAACTTGTCATGACTTTTATTAATAATTTAATCTATAATTATATATGAAATTCAAAAACCATTTCTTCCCCAAACTACTAAAGCAACTGAAAATGTAAAAATAGCTAAAAAGCATCCCCAACCTAGACTAATAATATCCATTACCTAATTATTCCTTTTTATTTTTTTAAAAATAAAATTTACTATATAATAACATATATTGATATGAGATATTTATTTTACTTAGTAAATAATAGAAAATTAATTATATTAATATATTTTGTATTTTAATATATTAATGCGATATATATTACTTAATATTTCATAAGTTATATAACTTACTAAAGAATGTAAATTTTTCACAATTAAGTATAAATAATCAAATAGTTAAAGCTAATATAGATATATTAATCTAAGTCACATTAATCAAAAATGAAGAAATTCATTTTACCACTACAATATATGCAAAGCACAATTAATACAAAAGACATCCATATTGAAGAGACATTATTAACACCTCGATTCTATACAACAGACTTTGAAGAAATGGGTAAATTAGATATATCAAATAATTTATCTGAATTTAAAGCACTCTTAAAAGAATTTCGAGCTGATTATAATAGACAACACTTTATCAGAGATGAAGAATTTGAACAATCTTGGAATGAATTAGATCATCAAACAAAATCTTTATTTATAGAATTTTTGGAAAGATCTTGCACCGCTGAATTCTCTGGATTTTTACTTTATAAAGAACTTTCTCGTAGGCTACAAAATATTAATCCTATTATTGCAGAATGTTTTTTGTTGATGTCTAGAGATGAAGCAAGACATGCTGGATTTTTAAATAAAGCTATAGGAGACTTCAACAAGTCTTTAGATTTAGGGTTTTTAACAAAACATAGAAAATATACCTTTTTTTCTCCCAAATTTATTTTCTATGCCACCTATCTATCAGAAAAAATCGGCTACTGGAGATATATTACTATATATAGACATTTAGAACAATATCCAGAACATAGAATATACCCTATATTTAAATTTTTCGAAAATTGGTGTCAAGATGAAAATAGACATGGAGACTTTTTTGCAGCATTACTTAAATCACAGCCTCAATTTTTGAACAATATACAGGCAAAATTATGGTGTCGGTTCTTTTTATTAAGTGTATTTGCCACTATGTATTTGAATGATTTCCAAAGATCTGATTTTTACAAATCGATTGGTCTTGATGCCAGACAATACGATATACAAGTAATACGGAAAACTAATGAAAGCGCTTCCAGAATTTTTCCTGTTGCTCTTAATGTTGACAAACCAGAATTTTTCCAGTACTTAGATGAATGTGCAGCACATAATAAGCTTCTAATAGAACTTGACAAATCAGGAAAAAGTAAAATAGAAAAACAAATATCTAAAATACCTATATATATTAAATTGATGACTAATTTCTTAAAACTTTATTTAATGGATCCAATTGAATCATCGAAAATTATCTCTAGCATAAGATAATAAATACACAATAAAATATAATTTGCTATTTTACTAATAATTAAATTATATTTTATACAAAATTATGAAGCTTTATATTTTATATATAATTTTAACAAATAACATATATAATATATATATACAAAACATATATTAAAATAATACTTAATGACAAATACAATCAATTTAAAAATGCCTTCTCCAACATTTGGAGGAAGTACAGGTGGATGGTTAAGAGCTGCTGAAATAGAAGAAAAATATGCTATTACATGGACAAGTAAAAAAGAACAATTTTTTGAAATGCCTACGGGTGGAGTGGCAATAATGCGAGAAGATGATAATTTATTGTATTTAGCAAAAAAAGAACAATGCTTAGCATTAGGAGCACAATTAACAAAAAAATTCAAAATTAATGACTTTAAAATATACAGAATTTTTCCTAGTGGAGAAGTACAATATTTACACCCCAAAGATGGAGTATTTCCAGAAAAAGTAAATCCTGGTCGTGAAGGTGTTGGTAATATTCAACACTCTATTGGTAAAAATGACAACCCAGTTAATAAAAAGTTTAGTGGTAAAGCCACTTACGAATAAATGAATAATGGATTTCTATAACTTGCAATAATATTTCTTAAAAGCAAATATTAATAAAGAATTTATTGCCTTTTAATGATTGTATATAAAAAAAGACTAACAAAAACTTATTATATTGTTTTTTTAGTCTTTTTTTGTTAGACTGATTATAATATTTAAGGAGAGGTGGTAGAGTTGGTTGATTGCGTCTGATTTGAAATCAGATGAACCGCAAGGTTCCGTGGGTTCGAATCCCACCCTCTCCGTTTACAAATTTTATAGTAACTAGACGTGACTTTCTTTAATAGCTTCTTGAATTAATTGTACTGCCTGTTGTACTGTTTTTATGTCACCCACTTTATCATCAGGTACTTCAATTTGAAAACCTTCTTCAATAGCAAGTACCAATTCTACCATATCTAAAGAATCAGCACCTAAATCTTTAATAAATTCTGATGCTAAAATAACTTCATCTGGTTTAACACTTAGTTGCTGTATAACAATTTTTTTAAATTCTGTGAAAATATCTTGTTCTTGTGGTGACACCATACTTATAATCTCCAATTTATTTCAAACTTTATACCAAGTCCTGTATCTATAAATATAAAAAACATTAAATAAAAATTACATAGGATAAATACGCAATCTTCTATTAGGCTCTTCTCCAAAACTTCTTGATCTTAAATTATAAGAGTTAATCAGTTCATGCTGAAATTTACGCAAATTAGCAATACGAGGCATTAATTCTATTGATTGTTTTTTTCCTATAACAATTTTTTCTATAGCTATGCGAGCTTCTTCTAAAGCTTCTATTTCTAAACTTTTTTTATTAATACATAATTGATTCCAACTTAAGTAAGAAACTTTATAAATGTTCAAAATTTGTCTCAAAGCTCTAGTAATATGAGGTACTGTTACATTATGTATAGTATATATAGTCATTTTTCTAGACTTTGCTATTTGTCTTAACTTAGTGTTTTGTTTAACATTTGATCTTAAAGCTAATATAACATCTGACTGAAGAATATCCTTCGTTAACACTATAGGCAACTGAAGAGTATTAATGACAGCTTCTACTTGCTGCAAATTAATACAGTAAGGATACAAGCACATAGACTGCATATGATATTTAGAATATCTTAAGTCATTTTCACCTTGAGCCTCTCCATTATATCGATCTTTTGATTGAATTGTAGATCTAAGTTTTTCATCTTTACTTAAGAAAATAGATGTATGATTTAATGCTTTAATTACATTATTCTGCTTTACATTTCTTTGTTTAAGGTTAACACTTGAATTAATATTAGAAGCAAAATCATTAAATTTTAAATGTTCACACTTGATATGAACGATACCAGACAAATTTAATTGACGTCTTTGGATAATTACATCAATACCTTGTAAAATTTGATCTACAGCTTCATCTAACTTTTCATGAACAACCCAATTATTACGCTCATGCATTTCAATAGCAACTTGAAATGCAGGAATAGCTTTTCTTTCCATTATACTTTTTTGTGACCCTCTACGTTTTGCTTCATCATCACCTAAAGTAACATACTGTATACCACCTATTAAATCTGATAATGTAGGATTTTTAATCAAACTTGCAAGGTAATTACCATGAGCTGTTCCAACCAATTGAACACCTCGTTCAGCAATTGTACGTGCTGCTAAAGCTTCCAACTCTGTTCCTATTTCATCAATAATAATCACTTCGGGCATATGGTTTTCAACAGCTTCAATCATAACTCGATGCTGTAATTCAGGACGTGCTACTTGCATTCTACGAGCTCTACCTATAGCAGGATGAGGAATATCTCCATCACCTGCTATTTCATTAGATGTATCAATAATTACTACTCTTTTTTCCATTTCATCAGCTAAAATTCTCGCTATTTCACGAATTGCTGTTGTTTTACCTACACCCGGTTTACCTAATAAAAGCAAAGATTGATTTTTATCTAATAAATCACGGATAATACTAATAGTGCCAAAAACAGCTCTTCCAACTCTACAAGTTAAACCAATGATATTACCATTTCTATTTTTTATAGAACTAATACGGTGCAAGGTTCTTTCAATTCCTGAACGATTATCTCCACTAAAATTTCCTACTCTCTTAATACAACAATCTAAATCTTGCCAAGAAATAGTTCTATTAGACAAATATTCTGGACCATTTGGAAAACGAGCTTCAGGCTTTCTTCCTAAATCTATAACAACCTCTAACAAAAGTTTACGCTTAGGATGATTCTTTAACGGTTGATATATAAAATCGGGCAATATATTCAAAAGCTTATCTAGATCATCTGCTATTAACATATTATTTATATTCAATATACATTTTACAAAACATTTTATATCTAGAAAATATATTTTATTATATTATTATTCATTATTTTATAAAAAATTATACACAAAATTTCAATTATATTAAGCTACTAATAACAAAAATTGAAAGTATATTAAATATAATATTTATGAATAAACAAATTAATGAGATTGTACAAATTACAAAACTAAAAAGTAATAAAAATTCTAAAATTAATAATTTTCTTTATAAAACTGGTACTATAATAGGTACAAAAAAAATCAAGAATCAAATCTTTGCACTTATTATAGAATTAAAAGACTATAGCAGAATTTGGATACTTAAACAAGAAATCACAAAACTATAATAATATAACTAAAAAGACTCACTTAACTAATATGAAATTTCAAATAAAAAATTTAAAACCACTTTTATATTCTATCCAAAAAAATAATATAGATGAAATTCATATCTATAGTAATACATTTAAATTAAGTATTAATAAATCATTCAATCTTTTCAATAATCCTAAGAATGTTATAAAAAAAATTGAAAATAGATACAACTCAAGTATTGAGAAACAAAATTATAAAAAAAAGACCAAAGAGAATGAAACAAACATTATTAATTCACCAGAAACTTATTTTACAATAGTTTCACCAATGGTAGGAACATTTTATTGTTCACCTGCACCTAATGAACCTCCCTTCGTTAAAATATACGATATTGTTAAAAAACAACAAACAGTATGTATTATTGAGGCAATGAAGTTAATGAATGAAATAGAGTCAGAAATTTACGGAGAAATCGTAGAAATTTTAGTAAAAGATGGCGAAATAATTGATTGTGGACAAGCACTAATGAGAGTAAAACCTCTAAATATGTAACAAAAATAATATAGATTAGATTTTAACTATTGTTAACAGATTTTTAATAGAACAATAATTATATTTATAATAATATATTATAATAAAAACTCACATTTCTCTATTTATTAAATTAAGAGTTATTACAATCAAAATATCAAACAGTGAGCGTTTTATTTCTTGTCTCATTTTAATTTTTAAGAAAACAGTTAGGAGAAGCTCGATGACAACTAGCTCACAAGAGCAAGAGACAAAAAAAGTTAAAGTTACCGTAGATCAAGACCCAGTAGACACGTCTTTCGAAAAATGGGCAAAACCAGGTCATTTTTCTAGAGTACTTAGTAAAGGTCCAAGAACTACAACATGGATTTGGAATTTACATGCTGATGCGCACGACTTTGATAGCCATACAGTTTCACTAGAAGAAGTATCTAGAAAAATCTTTAGTGCTCATTTTGGACAACTAGCAATAATTTTTCTATGGCTGAGTGGTATGTATTTTCATGGTGCTCGATTTTCAAATTATATTGCTTGGTTAACAAATCCAACAAATATTAAACCTAGTGCACAAATTGTATGGCCCATTGTTGGACAAGAAATTTTAAATGGAGACGTGGGTGGAGGATTTCAGGGAGTTCAAATTACTTCAGGCTTCTTTCAATTATGGCGAGCTTCTGGAATTACTACAGAATCTCAATTATATGCCACGGCAATTGGTGGTCTAGTTATGTCTGCCTTAATGATATTCGCAGGGTGGTTTCATTATCACAAAGCTGCACCTAAATTAGAATGGTTTCAAAACGTTGAGTCGATGATGAATCATCACCTATCAGGATTACTTGGATTAGGATGCTTATCATGGTCAGCACATCAAATACATATCTCTTTACCGATAAATAAACTACTAGATGCAGGTGTATCACCACAAGAAATACCATTACCGCATGAGTTTTTACTAAATAGAGAACTAATGGCTCAACTTTATCCTAGTTTTAATAAAGGAATCATACCTTTTTTCACACTTGACTGGAATCAATATTCAGACTTTTTGACATTCAAAGGAGGACTAAATCCTATTACTGGAGGATTATGGTTAAGTGATACAGCTCACCATCATTTAGCATTATCTGTACTCTTTTTAGTTGCTGGTCATATGTACAGAACTAACTGGGGTATTGGACATAGCATGAAAGAAATTTTAGAAGCACATAAAGGACCATTTACAGGAGAAGGACATAAAGGACTTTATGAAATTTTAACAACTTCTTGGCATGCCCAATTAGCAATCAACTTAGCTATGATGGGCTCATTAAGTATCATTGTCGCACATCATATGTATGCTATGCCTCCATATCCTTATATTGCTACAGATTATCCAACACAACTATCATTATTTACACACCATATGTGGATTGGTGGTTTTTGTATAGTAGGAGCTGGAGCACATGCATCTATATTTATGGTTAGAGATTATAATCCAGCACAAAATTATAACAATGTTTTAGATAGAATCATTAGACACAGAGATGCAATTATTTCTCATTTGAATTGGGTTTGTATATTTTTGGGATTCCATTCATTTGGACTATATATACATAATGATACGATGAGAGCATTAGGCAGATCTCAAGATATGTTTTCAGATACAGCTATTCAATTACAACCCATATTCGCACAATGGGTTCAAAATATTCACACACTTGCACCAAATAATACTAGTCCAAATGCTCTTGCTACAGCAAGTTATGCATTTGGTGGCGATATTATATCTGTTGGAAATAAAATAGCAATGATGCCCATAAAACTTGGGACAGCTGATTTTATGGTTCACCATATTCATGCATTTACTATACATGTCTCTGTTTTAATATTAGTAAAAGGATTTCTATTTTCACGTAATTCAAGATTAATACCTGATAAATCCAATTTAGGTTTCCGCTTTCCTTGTGATGGACCTGGAAGAGGTGGTACATGTCAAGTTTCAGGATGGGATCATGTATTTTTGGGTCTTTTCTGGATGTATAATTGTCTTTCTATTGTATTATTCCATTTTAGTTGGAAAATGCAATCAGATGTATGGGGCAGTATATCAGGATCAGGGACAGTCTCACATATAACAGGAGGAAACTTTGCTCAAAGTTCTATTACTATTAATGGATGGTTAAGAGATTTTTTATGGGCTCAAGCATCTCAAGTTATTCAATCTTATGGGTCATCTTTATCAGCATATGGCTTAATATTTTTAGGCGCACATTTTGTCTGGGCATTTAGTTTAATGTTCTTATTCAGTGGTCGTGGTTACTGGCAAGAACTTATAGAATCAATTGTATGGGCTCATAATAAAGTAAAAGTTGCTCCTGCTATACAACCAAGAGCACTAAGTATTACACAGGGACGTGCAGTTGGTGTCGCACACTATTTACTAGGAGGAATTGGTACAACTTGGGCCTTTTTCTTAGCACGAATAATTGCAGTAGGATAAAAATAAACAAGGAATTAAAATAAACAATGGGAACGAAATTTCCAAAATTTAGCCAAGCATTAGCACAAGACCCTACCACTAGAAGAATTTGGTATGGAATAGCTACTGCACATGATTTTGAAAGTCATGACGGAATGACAGAAGAAAACTTATATCAAAAAATATTTGCTTCTCATTTTGGTCATATTGCTATTATATTTTTATGGACTTCAGGAAACCTATTCCATGTTGCTTGGCAAGGCAACTTTGAACAGTGGTCCATAAATCCATTAAAAACTAAACCCATCGCACATGCAATATGGGATCCACATTTTGGTCAACCAGCAATTAAAGCATTTACTAAAGGTGGGGTATCTTACCCAGTAGACATAAGCTTTTCTGGTGTATATCATTGGTGGTATACGATAGGAATGCGTACTAATAATGATTTATATAATGGAGCATTATTATTATTAATACTATCAGGCATTATGTTATTCGCTGGTTGGTTACACTTACAACCTAAATTCAAACCCGGCTTATCTTGGTTTAAAAATAATGAATCAAGACTAAATCATCATTTGTCAGGATTATTTGGATTTAGCTCTCTTGCATGGACAGGGCACTTAGTGCATGTAGCAATACCAGAATCACGAGGACAAGATATCGGATGGAACAACTTTACAAGTACACTACCACATCCAAATGGTTTACAACCTTTTTTCACAGGTCAATGGAGTGAATATGCTTTAAATCCTGATAGTATGAACCACAACTTTGGTACAAGTGAAGGTGCTGGAACAGCAATTTTAACTTTTTTAGGAGGCTTTCATCCACAAAGTCAATCATTATGGCTTACTGATATTGCTCATCACCATCTTGCTATAGCTATTATTTTTATTGTAGCTGGTCATATGTATAAAACTAACTGGGGTATTGGACATAATTTAAAAGACATAATTGATGCACATAGACCACCTAGTGGAAAATTAGGTAATGGTCATAAGGGTTTATTTGAAACAATTACAGACTCACTACATATGCAACTAGGATTGGCTCTTGCATCATTAGGTGTTACTACATCTCTAGTAGCACAACATATGTATGCTATGCCTCCATATGCTTTCATGGCAAAGGACTTTACTACTCAAGCCGCACTATATACACATCACCAATATATTGCTGGTTTTTTAATGGTAGGTGCATTTGCACATGGAGCTATATTCTTCATTAGAGATTATGATCCTGAAATAAATAAGAATAATGTTTTAGCTAGAATGCTAGACCATAAAGAAGCAATTATTTCACATTTAAGTTGGGTATCATTATTTTTAGGTTTCCATACACTTGGAATATATATTCATAATGATACAATGATTGCATTTGGAACACCAGAGAAACAAATTTTAATTGAACCTGTTTTTGCACAATGGATTCAAGCCAGTTCAGGTAAAGCTTTATACGGATTCGATGTATTATTATCATCTGGTTCTAGCATAGCAAATCAAGCTGGAAGTAACGTATGGCTACCTGGATGGCTAGAAGCCATTAATAGTGGAAAAAATTCATTATTTTTAACAATTGGACCTGGTGATTTTCTAGTACATCACGCTATAGCTTTAGGTTTACACACTACAACACTAATTTTAGTAAAAGGAGCCTTAGATGCAAGAGGCTCAAAACTAATGCCAGACAAAAAAGATTTTGGCTATAGCTTTCCTTGTGATGGACCTGGAAGAGGTGGTACATGCGATATATCTGCATGGGATGCATTTTATTTATCAGTCTTTTGGATGCTAAACACAATTGGATGGGTTACATTTTATTGGCATTGGAAACATATTACTATATGGCAAGGTAATGTTAGTCAGTTCAACGAATCTTCAACTTACTTAATGGGCTGGCTTAGAGATTATCTATGGCTTAATTCTTCTCCATTGATTAATGGATATAACCCATATGGCATGAATAACTTATCAGTATGGGCATGGATGTTTTTATTTGGCCACCTTGTATGGGCAACTGGATTCATGTTTTTAATATCATGGAGAGGCTATTGGCAAGAACTTATAGAAACCCTTGCATGGGCTCATGAAAGAACACCTTTAGCTAATTTAATTAGATGGAAAGATAAACCAGTTGCACTATCAATTGTACAAGCAAGATTAGTAGGGTTGGCACATTTTTCAGTTGGTTATATATTAACTTACGCAGCATTTGTAATAGCATCTACATCTGGTAAATTCGGATAATTTAATAAATAACTTATAATATACGTTTATAAACTCATCTGTTTTATTTAAAACAGATGAGTTTATTATTGCAATAAACCAACCAATTAGATAATATAAAATTTATAAAAAAATGAAAATATCTTAACAAATGGCAAAAAAAAGTATGATCCAAAGAGAAATTAATAGAAAAAAACTTTACGATAAATATCAACACAAAAGAAAAGAAATTAAAGAATTAATAAAAAAAACCTCTAACTTTGAAGAAAAAATTAATTTACAAGAAAAACTACAAAAATTACCATTAAACAGTGCTCCTTTTAGAAAAAGAAATAGATGTTGGATGACTGGGAGAAGTAGAGGATTTTATAGAAACTTTGGCTTATCAAGGCATGCATTAAGAGAAATGGCACATGCATGCTTATTACCAGGTGTAAAAAAATCTAGTTGGTAATTATTAAAATAAAAAAATAAATACTCTTAGTAAAATTCAAAACAATTATATTTCTACAATAGAGTATTTATAAAACTAATAAATAACTATATGCCAAATTGATTGCCTCTACGATACTGTAAATAGGCTGCAACTAATAGACCAGCTAATGTAACAGGAATCAGACCTAAAACAATACCAGATAAAAGAGGTTCTACCATATTAAACTACCTTATAATAAGAATAACTATAACTTAAATATACAATCCAATAATAACTTTTATCTAAAACCAATAGCAGCTTGCCAAACAAATGCCAATAATAAGAAAAATACAGGTATAACAGGTAAAATATCAACTAATGGCCGAAACACTACATAAGCTTCTGGTAACTGTGTTAAAAGTATCGTTGTAGACATAAAATACACCTCTATTGATTTATGCAAATTTAAAAATAAATAATTTATACTTATAAAAATGTACACGAAATATAAACTATTTTGAACTTTTCTTCTTATTTATTTATGTTTTTTCAAAATCAATATATATTCAATATAGAATTTATCATATATTATTTATTTAATTTTTATAACTATGTTGATATAAATTATTATATATATAATAAATATATATTAACAAAATATTGACAAATTTAAAATTTAGATGAGGAGAATATAAATGACTATAATTGTTCAATTACTTGTATTTCTTTTAATTATTTTATCAACCTTACTTACAGTAGGAATACCTGTTACCTTAGCATCTCCTGGTCAATGGGAACAATCTAAAAATTTAATCTACACTAGTGCAGGAATATGGGCTGGATTAGTTATAATCACTGGTATATTTAACTCATTTATTATATAAATAATAAATACAAAATAGATATTGTTTATTAATATCTCTTTTGTATTCTTGACAAGAAGATGATTTTTTGTCATTATATAATGTATATGCGGGTGTAGCTCAGTGGTAGAGCGCAACCTTGCCAAGGTTGATGTCGCGCGTTCGAATCGCGTTACCCGCTTTAATACTTAAATAAATAGACTTATGCTTCACTAGAATCAGTATCTATTACAGAAGAATCTGCTTCTTGAGAATTAGAATTTTTTGTATAAGCTTTTTTCCCTATTTCCATTAATAATTGTTGTAATATTTGTTGTGAAGATTTTATTAATTCATAATTTTCTTCTTGAATGGCTTGTCTTAAATCAGAAATCTTAGTTTGTAAGCTTTCTTTTTCTTCTACAGGAATTTTATCAGATAATTCTGATAATTGCTTCTCTGCTTGATAACAAAAAGAATCTGCCTGATTTTTCACATCAACTTGTTCACGTTTTTGTTTATCAATTTCTGAATTTTTTTCAGCTTCTTCAACTAACTTTTCTACCTCTTCTTTAGGAAGAGTTGAAGCACCCGTAATAGTAATTGATTGTTCTTTACCTGTACCTTTATCTTTAGCATTAACAGATAAAATACCATTAGCATCTATATCAAAAGTAACTTCTATTTGAGGCACACCTCTTGGAGCAGGCATAATACCATCTAATCTAAAAGTTCCTAAACTTTTATTATCTTTTGTAAACTCTCTTTCACCTTGAAGAACATGAATCTCTACATTAGGCTGGTTATCAACTGCTGTAGAAAAAACTTCAGATTTTTTTGTAGGAACAGTTGTATTTCTAGTAATTATTTTAGTCATAACACCACCTAGTGTCTCTACACCCAAAGACAAAGGCGTAACATCTAAAAGCAATATATCTTTAACTTCACCAGCTAAAACACCAGCTTGAACAGCTGCTCCAATAGCAACAACTTCATCTGGATTTACACTCTGATTGGCCTCTTTACCAATAAGGTTTTTAACTAATTCTTGGACAGCTGGTATTCTTGTAGAACCACCAACCAAAACAATTTCATCTATATTATTTGCATTTAATTGAGCATCTTTTAAAGCATTATCAACAGGTATTTTACATCTGTCTATTAAATCTTGACATAAATTTTCAAACTTAGCACGTGTAATCGTCTTCTCCAAATGCTTTGGACCTGTATCTGTTGAAGTAACAAAAGGTAAATTAATATCTGTTTGAGATAAATTAGATAACTCCATTTTAGCTTTTTCTGCTGCTTCTGTTAACCTTTGCAAAGCTTGTTTGTCTTGAGATAAGTCAATACCTTCATCATTTTTAAATTCACGAATTAACCAAGAAACTATTTTATTATCGAAATCATCTCCTCCTAAATGTGTATCTCCTGAAGTTGATAAAACTTCAAATACTCCATCTCCAACTTCTAAAACTGAAACATCAAATGTACCTCCACCTAAATCAAACACTAATATTGTTTCGTTATTTTTTTTCTCTAATCCATAAGATAAAGATGCTGCTGTAGGCTCATTAATAATTCTCAAAACATCTAAACCAGCTATTTGACCCGCATCTTTTGTAGCCTGCCTCTGTGAATCATTAAAATAGGCAGGAACTGTAATTACAGCTTGTTTTACAGATTCTCCCAAGTAAGTACTTGCATCTTCAACTAATTTTCTTAAAACCTGCGCAGAAATTTCTTCAGGAGCAAAATCCTTATTTAAAGCAGGGCATTGAATTTTAATATTAGAATTATTATCTGTTTTAATAGCATAAGATGACTGCTTAGATTCATTATTTACCTCATTTTTTTTACGACCAATAAATCTTTTAACAGAATAAAAAGTATTTTCTGGATTCATAACAGCTTGTCTTTTTGCTATATGACCAACTAATTTATCTTGTTTTTTAGTATAAGCAACTACAGAAGGTGTTGTTCTTAAACCTTCTTTATTAGGTATTACAGTAGGCTTTCCACCTTCTATTACAGCAACTACAGAATTTGTTGTACCTAAATCAATTCCAACAACTTTACTCATATAATATAAGACCTCACAATAAATAATTTTCTATGCTACTTATTTATATACTGCAATAAATTAATTATTTAATAAAGTAGTAATTACCACACAAATTATAAATATCTTGCAATAAGTTAAAAATTCAAAGATAATAAATATATTATATTTAAATTAATTGTTGGCCTGTGTGTAAAAATCTTTCAGAACTTGGAGGCAAATAAGTTGTGTTAATTGGTCTGTTAGGAAAAAAAATTGGTATGACCCAAATATTCAATAATACAGGTGAAGCTATACCAGTTACAATTTTGCAATTGGGTCCATGCATGATTACACAAATTAAAAATATCCCATCCCATGGATATCAAGCTATTCAGATAGGCTACTCTGAAATTAATAAAAATAATTTAAATAAACCAGAATTAGGACATCTAAACAAAGTTAATGCACCACCATTTAAATATTTAAAAGAATATAAAACAGAATCTATAGACAATTTCAAAATAGGACAAGTTATAACAGTCAATCAATTAAAAATAGGACATTTAATAAATGTATCTGGCTATAGTATTGGCAAAGGATTTGCTGGATATCAAAAAAGGCACCATTTTAGCAGAGGACCTATGAGTCATGGATCTAAAAATCATAGGCAACCTGGATCAATTGGTGCTGGTACAACTCCTGGAAGAGTATTTCCTGGAAAAAAAATGGCTGGAAGAATGGGTTATAAGAAAATAACAATTAAAAATTTACAAATTATAGATATCAATTCAGATAAACATATTGTTATTATCAAAGGAGCCATTCCCGGTAAACCTGGAAATCTTATCAGTATAACATAAGTATATTTAAATAAATATGATTGAACACCAAGTAACATATAATATTCATAACACCAATCAACATCAAACATTAAAATTAAAAGTTAATGAATTTACAGGAATGTATATAATTCATAGAGCACTTTTACAACAATTGAATAATAAAAGACAAGGCACTGCTAACACTAAAACACGTAGTGAAGTGCGAGGTGGAGGTAGAAAACCATGGAAACAAAAAGGAACAGGAAGAGCCAGAGCTGGATCAATAAGATCACCTTTATGGAAAGGAGGAGGAACTATTTTTGGTCCTAAGTATAAAAGTTATAATATTAAAATCAATAAAAAAGAAAAAAATTTAGCTTTAAGTAATATTTTATATAACAAAGCAAAAGATATATTAGTAATTACAGACTTTTCATATAATCTAAATTATCCTAGTACAAAACTTATATTGAAAGAAATTAATAATCTAGGATTAAATAGTAATAAAAAAAATAATATTCTCATTATTGTAAACAAAAAAGAAAAAAACTTATATTTATCTGTACGCAATTTACAAAATATAGAACTAATTAGTGTACACCAGCTAAATATTTTTTCACTACTAAAAGCCCAACAATTAATCATTACGTCCAGCGCGTTAAATCATTTAAATAAAAATTATAATGACGAATAACATTAAATCAGTAAATATAGATATAATAAAATACCCTATTATTACAGATAAATCTACACAACTACTAGAAGAAAATCAATATAGTTTTGCTGTAGATAATAAAGCTCATAAAAAAGACATTAAAACAACTATTGAATATATATTCAATGTAAAAGTAAAACACATTAACACATCTAAAAGACATCCAAAGAAAAAACGAGTAGGTCAATTTATAGGATATAAAAAAAGATATAAAAAAGCTATTATTACTTTAGATAATAACTACAGCATCAATCTATTTCCAGACAATTAAAATTTTAATATAAATATTAATCAATCGAATATGGCCATTCGTCTATATAAAGCATATACACCAGGAACACGCAATAGAACTGTATCAACATTTAAAGAAATTACAACAAAAAAGCCTGAAAAATCTTTATTAATTCATAAACACCGTATGAAAGGACGCAACAATCAAGGTGTAATTACAACAAGACATAAAGGTGGAGGACATAAAAAAAAATATAGAATTATAGACTTCAAAAGAAATAAATTAAATATTCAAGGTAAAGTAGTAAGTATAGAATATGATCCAAATAGAAATGCTCGTATAGCATTATTACACTATACGGATGGTGAAAAACGCTATATATTATATCCAAGAAGTTTACAAATAGGAGACAAAATTCATTCTGGACCCAATGTAAATATTGAAGTTGGAAACTCTTTACCACTAAGCAAAATTCCGTTAGGCACTGCTGTGCATAATATAGAGATTACTCCTGGAAAAGGTGGACAAATAGTAAGAGCTGCTGGAACATATGCACAAATAGTTGCTAAAGATGGAAATTTTATTACTTTAAAATTACCTTCCAGTGAAGTTCGAACAATAAACAAACAATGCTATGCTACTATTGGACAAGTAGGTAATATTGATGCTAGCAATATAACTATAGGTAAAGCAGGAAGAAACCGTTGGCTGGGAAAAAAACCAACCGTACGAGGAGTAGTAATGAATCCAGTAGATCATCCCCATGGTGGTGGAGAAGGTAAATCACCTATTGGTAGAAAACACCCTGTAACACCATGGGGAAAACCAGCTTTAGGTATCAAAACACGTCAGAAGAAAAAATATAGTAATCGTTATATACTGCGTCGTCGTAAATAAATAATTTAATTAAAAATTATGTCAAGATCTTTATCAAAAGGCCCATACATAGAATCAAAACTATTTCGTAAAATTGATATACTAAATCAAAAAAATATTAAAGAAACAATTAAAACATGGTCTAGATCATCAACCATTATACCTAATATGGTAGGACATACTATTGCTGTTCATAATGGAAAACAACATTTCCCAGTGTTTATATCAGATCAAATGGTAGGACACAAACTAGGTGAATTTGTACCAACAAGAAATTTTAGAAGCCATATAAAAAGTGATAGAAAAACCAAACGATAAACTTCATATTAAAAAATGAATATAGAAAAAACAAAAATACAAGCTATATCTACAGGAAAATACTTAAGATTATCACCTAATAAAGTACGTCGTGTTTTAGATCAAATAAGAGGCAAAAGATGTAATGAAGCATTACTAATACTAGAATTTATGCATTACAAACCATGCAAAACTATAAAGAAGATTTTACAATCTGCTATATACAATGCTACAACAAATTACGAAAAGGACAAAAATAAACTCATTATCAGTGAAACTTTTGCAAATTCAGGACCACAACTAAAACGTTTTCAACCTAGAGCACAAGGTAGAGCATTCCCCATACATAAACCAACATGCCATATAACAATTAAAGTACAAGAATTATAATACTGAAAATAAAAAATATGGGTCAAAAAACACATCCACTATGCTTTAGATTAGGCATAACACAAGAACACAAATCAGCTTGGTATGCACCGATGAAAAAGTATTCATATTTGCTTCAAGAAGATCATCACATAAGACAAATAATTGAACAGAAACTTCATAATGCAAGTTTATCACTTATTAAAATTAGCAGAAAAGTAGATCAAGTTGAAATAGAAATACATACAGCACGTCCAGGAATTGTTTTAGGTAAGATGGGTACTGGGATAGAAGAATTAAAAAAACAACTAAAGCAAGAAATTTTAGCTAATAAACAAATTAGAATTAATGTCATAGAAATCACAGAACCAGATAGTGAAGCAACATTAATAGGAGAGTTTATTACACAACAACTAGAAAAAAGAATTGCTTTTAGAAGAGCTATTAGACAAGGTATTCAAAGATCTCAAAAAACAAATATTCAAGGTATTAAAATACAAATTTCAGGAAGATTAAATGGAGCAGAAATTGCACGAAGCGAGTGGGTAAGAGAAGGTAGAGTTCCTTTACAAACTTTACGAGCAAATATAGATTACGCATACAAAACAGCACAAACTATTTATGGTATTTTAGGAGTGAAAGTATGGCTATTTAAAGGTGAAAAATTTCCTCTGCAATAATCATAAATTTACTAAAAATTTATTTGATATTAATATGTTAAGTCCTAAAAAAACAAAATTCAGAAAACAACATCGCGGACGAATGAAAGGCAATGCATGTAAAGGCAATAATATAGCTTTTGGTGAATATGCATTACAAACCTTAGAACCTGGATGGATAACTTCACGACAAATTGAAGCCACTAGGAGAACCATTACAAGATATGTGAAAAGAGGTGGAAAATTATGGATACGTATTTTTCCAGATAAACCAGTAACAGCAAGACCAGCAGAAACAAGAATGGGATCAGGAAAAGGAACGCCAGAATATTGGGTTGCCGTTATTAAACCCGGGCATATTTTATTTGAAATTTCAGGAGTACCACAAGAAACAGCAAAACAAGCTATGAAATTAGCAGCATATAAATTACCTGTTCATACAAAATTTATAACTAAAGAAACAGAAAAATAAACATGGGATTTAATACAATTAGTGAATTTCAAAATTTAAATATAGAAGAAATAGATACAAATATTTTGAAACTTAAAAAAGAAATCTTAGATTTACAAATTAGAAAATGTACTAAACAATCTATCAAAAACCACCATTTTAAACATAAAAAACATAAAATAGCACAGTTGTTAACATTAAAAACACAAAAAAATAAATAAAAAACATATGCCTATTAAAGAAACTATTGGTACAGTAATAAGTAATAAAATGGAAAAAACTATTACTGTTGCTGTTAAAACTCAGGTAAAACATAAAAAATACAGCAAAATCATTATAAAAACCAAAAAATACTATGCACATGACGAGCACAATGAATGTATAGTTGGAGATATTGTAGCAATACAAGCAACCAAACCCATTAGTAAAACAAAACGATGGAGATTCATTAACAAAATTATCATATAACCAAAATCATGATACAAAATCAAAGCTACTTAAATGTTGCAGATAATAGTGGAGCACGTAAAATTATGTGTATAAGAGTTCTAGGTACAAGTAATCCACATTACGCAAAAATAGGTGATATTATTATTGGCGTAGTAAAAGATGCATCACCTAATATGCCAGTCAAAAGATCTGATATTGTTAGAGCGGTAATAGTAAGAACTAGAAAAACTATTCGTAGAACAGATGGAATGAACATTAGATTTGACGATAATGCTGCAGTTATTATTAATCAAGAAAATAACCCTAGAGGAACACGTGTATTTGGACCTATTGCAAGAGAATTAAGAGATAAAAATTTCTCAAAAATTATATCTTTAGCACCGGAGGTAGTATAGTGAAAAAGAAAAAAAATAAAATTCATGTCAAACAAGGTGATTATGTACAAATAATTAGTGGTAAACACAAAGGAGAAAAGGGAAAAATCACAAAAATTATTTATAAAAAACAACAAGTGATTGTGGAAAACACAAATTTAAAAACTAAACATATACAACCAAAACAAGAAAAAGATACAGGAAAAATTATACAAATTGAAGGACCTATTCATAGCTCTAACGTTATGCTGTACAGTGTAAATGAAAAAATTGCTAGTAGATTCCGGTATAAAAAAAATAATAAAAATAAAAAACAAAGAGTCTTAATCAAAAATGGGGAAATAATAAAATAATATGAATCAATCTTTAAAAGAACTCTACTATAATAAAATTTGCCCAAACCTAATTGAAAAATTTGCATATAAAAATATACATCAAATACCTAAACTAACTAAAATTACAATAAATAGAGGATTGGGAGAAGCAGCACAAAACTCAAAAATACTTGAAAACAGTATAAAAGAACTAACATTAATTACAGGACAAAAGCCAGTTATTACAAAAGCAAAAAAATCTATTGCAGGTTTTAAAATTAGAGAAAATGCTCCAGTAGGTTTAACAGTAACATTAAGAAAAAACAAAATGTATGATTTTCTTAATAAACTAATAAATTTATCACTACCAAGAATACGAGACTTTAGAGGTATTGATAAAAATAAATTTGATGGTAGAGGAAATTATAATCTTGGACTCAAAGAACAATTAATATTTCCAGAAATAGAATATGATAGCATAGATAAAATAAGAGGACTAGATATATCTATAGTAACTACAGCCAATAATGATCAAGAAAGCTTAGCATTATTACAAGGTTTCGGCATGCCATTCAAGTAAATTAAAATAAAAAAGGAGATAAAAAACTAAAAGTGGTTAATGATACAATTGCAGACATGTTAACACGTATTAGAAATGCCAATCTATCAAGACATCAAATTGTACAAGTACCGGCAACAAAAATGACTAGAAGTATTATTAAAGTTTTACAAGAAGAAGGCTTTATATACGAATTTGAGGAGATAGGCGAAAATTTAAGAAATTACCTTTTAATATCATTAAAATACAAAGGAAAACGTAAAGAGCCTGTCATTACAGCATTAAAACGTATAAGCAAACCAGGACTTAGAGTATATGCCAACCATAAAGAACTGCCAAAAGTACTTGGCGGTATTGGAGTAGCAATAATATCAACATCCAAAGGAGTTATGACAGATAAAAAGGCTAGAAATAACGGTTTAGGCGGAGAAGTTTTGTGTTATATTTGGTAATTAAACAATAATTTAGGAAATTTAAAATGTCTCGAATAGGAAAAAAATCTATAATTTTACCTACTGGTATTCAAAGTAAAATACAAAAATCTAAAATTACTATCACAGGTCCAAAAGGTGAATTATCATATAATTTATCTCACATGATTAACATCAAGTATGATAATAATAAACTACAGCTTTCTATTATTAAAACAGATAAAGAATCAAAAGCTTTATACGGACTATCCCGAACTATCATAAATAATATGGTAATAGGAGTATCAAAGGGATTTGAAAAAAAACTAGAAATTCGAGGTGTAGGCTATAGATGTCAAATGAATGCAAATAATTTAATATTAAATATAGGATACAGTCACCCAGTTATTATAAAACCACCTGAAGATATTTCAATTACAGTAGAAGATAATGTGTATATTATTGTATCAGGCATTAATAAAGAGAAAGTAGGTCAAATAGCAGCAAAAATCAGATCAACTAGACCTCCTGAACCGTATAAAGAAAAAGGTATTCGATATAGTGGAGAAACAATTAGAAAAAAGGTTGGCAAAGCAGGAAAATAAATATATCAAAACTATGAAAAAAAAAATACAAGGTAATAGTAAACGACCTAGATTATATGTTTTTCGTTCTAAAAAACATATATATGTACAAATAATTGATGATATATCACAAAAAATTCTTTTAAGCAGCTCTAGTATCGCAAAAGATTTAAAAGCTCAATTATCAATTAAAAACAAAGCTAACTGCAAAGCATCAATATTAATAGGTAAAGATATAGCAAAAAAAGCTAAAACAAATGGAATTCAATCTGTAATATTTGACCGTGGAACAAAATTATATCATGGTCGTATTAAAGCACTGGCTGATTCTATAAGACAAGAAGGTATACAATTTTAGTAAAAACTATTTATGGTTAATAAAAAGAAAAATACAAAGAATAAAGAACAAGAATCTAACTGGGATGAACGTGTTGTTCAAATTAGAAGAGTTACCAAAGTTGTTAAAGGAGGAAAAAAACTAAGTTTCAGGGCTATTTTAATAGTTGGTAATGAAAAAGGACAAATTGGAGTAGGTACAGGAAAAGCAAGCGATGTTATTGGTGCTGTAAAAAAAGGGGTAGCTAATGCAAAAAAGAATATTATTAACGTATCTTTAACAAAATCAAATTCTATACCACATACTGTTCAAGGCATATCAGGAGCTGCAAAAGTTATAATTAGACCTTCTGCTATAGGTTCAGGTGTTATTGCTGGAGGTTCAGTAAGAACTGTATTGGAATTAGCAGGAGTAAAAAATATATTAGCAAAACAGATAAGGTCTAATAATACTTTAAATAACGCAAGAGCTGCTTTAAATGCTTTATCAAAATTAAAAACATTCTCCAAAGCAGCAAAGAATAGAGATATAGAAATAACAAACTTCTATTAATTAAAATAATAAGAAGCAAATAATTTCTTAAAAAACATTGAAATTATATGACAAGTACAATCAAACTTAAACAAAAACTTTTTATTACAACTACAATATTAATAATTGCAAGATGTGGCATATTTATACCAGTACCAGGAATTGACCATAATTCCTTCTATGATAATATAGCACAAAATGAAATTATTAATTTTTTAAATATATTTTCTGGAGGAGGATTTTCAACAATTGGCATATTTGCTTTAGGCATTGTACCATATATTAATTCATCTATTGTCATACAAATATTAACCAATATTTTTCCTGAACTAGAAAAACTTCAAAAAGAAGAAGGTGCATTAGGAAGACAAAAAATAACACAAATAACAAGGTATTTAACATTAGTTTGGGCTATTTTACAAAGTGTAGCAATATCTTTTTGGATAAAACCATACGTATTCAACTGGAACCAGTATTTTATATTTGACTGTATGTTAACATTAACAACTGGATCTATAATCATCATGTGGTTTTCAGAAATCATTACAGAGTACGGAATAGGCAATGGAGCTTCATTATTAATATTTCAAAATATTGTTTCTGGAATACCAAAAATTTTGTTAAAATATACTAACAATATTTATGATAAAGAAACTATATATAATTTTATACTGCTATCTTTAGTATTTATACTAATGCTAACGATCACTATTCTTGTACAAGAAGGCAAAAGAAAAATACTTATTTTATCTGCCAGACAACTAGGAAAAATACAAGAACTAAACCCTCAAAGCTATATTCCATTAAAGCTTAATCAAGGTGGAGTTATGCCTTTAGTTTTCGCATCTGCAACTATGACAATAGTACCATATCTTTCACAAATAATCCCTAATACTAATATTCAACAATTACTCCAGCTATTCTATCCCAGTCATATTTTTTATTTACCATTATATTCTATATTAATTATATTTTTTAGCTATTTCTATTCATCCTTAGTAATTAATCCAGAAGATATAGGTAAAAATTTGAAAAAAATGGGAGCCAGTATACCTGGTATAAGACCTGGCTTAGAAACATATAAATATTTAAAAAACATTTTAAATAAAATTACTTTTTTAGGTGCTATTTTTTTATTTATTATTGGATTGGTACCATCCATTTTATTTAATGTTACCCATATAAATATATTTAAAGGATTAGGCATAACTTCACTATTAATCTTAGTTAGCGTAGCTATTGACACAGCAAAACAAATACAAACTTATATAATATCTCAACAATATGATAATATGATGGGGGAATAAAAATAAACTTAAACTTTAAATAAAATATATAAATATCTTGATATGAAAGTAAGACCATCCGTAAAAAAAATGTGCGAAAAGTGTAGGATTATACGCAGACATAGAAAAGTAATGATTATTTGCGAGAATCCGAAACATAAACAAAGACAAGGTTAAAACAATTATGGCTAGAATTGCAGGTGTAGACTTACCAAAAAATAAAAGAATAGAAATTGGATTAACATATATATACGGTATAGGTTTATCACGTTCACAACATATACTAAAAAAAATCCAAGTTAATAATAACACTATTATTAAGAATTTAACAGATCAACAAATTATTGCACTTAGGAAAATTTTAAATGAAGAATATGACATAGAGGGCGATCTAAGAAGAAGAGAATCTATGAATATTAAAAGATTAATGGAAATTAACTGTTATAAGGGTAAAAGACATAGAATTGGTTTACCTTTGAGAGGACAAAGAACTAGAACAAATGCAAGAACTAGAAGAGGTATCAAAAAAACTATGGCAGGCAAGAAAAAAGCTCCTAGAAAATAAACAACATATTACTTTTTTTATAAAAAAACAATAATTTTCATGGCAAGACAAACAAAAAAAACAAAAAATAAAAATAAAAAACATATTATTAATGGAATAACACATATTAAATCTACATTCAATAATACTATTATTACAATTAGCGATTTAAGAGGAGAAACCATTTCATGGTGTTCATCTGGTGCAAGCGGGTTTAAAGGAGCAAAAAAAGGGACACCATTTGCTGCACAAATAGCAGCAGAAAAAGCGGCTAAAATTGCGCTTGAGCAAGGCATGAAGCAAACAGAAGTTATGGTAAATGGTCCTGGTGCTGGTAGAGAAACAGCTATTAGAGCTTTACAAGCTACTGGTATAGAAATTACTTTGATAAAAGATATTACACCTGTACCACATAACGGTTGTAGGCCACCTAAAAAACGAAGAGTCTAAATTAATTTAATATATAAAATATGTATTTAATAAGGAACTTTCTTGAATGACTCATTTTCAAATAGAATGTATAGAGTCAAAAATAGAAGGTGCTCGTGAACAATATGGACACTTTATATTACAACCTCTAAAACAAGGTCAAGGAATTACTGTTGGAAATTCATTGAGGCGGACTGTTTTATCTGATTTAGAAGGAACAGCTATAGTAGCAGTCAGAATAGCAGGAATTAACCATGAATTTTCAACAATTACAGGTGTTAGAGAAGATGTTTTAGAGATTTTACTAAACTTAAAACAAGTTGTACTTAAAAGCTACAGCTCAGAACCACAAATAGGACGAGTAAGGATACAAGGACCAGCTATTATTACAGCTGGTTTATTTGATTTACCACCTGAAATTAAAATTATTGATCCAAAACAATACATTGCTACAATATGTAATAATACAATTTTTGAAATGGAGTTTCGTATTGAAAAAGGTAATGGCTATAGATTAATAGATAGAGGGGTAGATAAAAAATCTATAGATTTTTTACAAATTGATGCTATATTTATGCCAGCAACAAAATTTAATTATCAAGTAGAAGAAAAAAATATTAATTCAAATATTATTCAAGAAACACTATCAATAGAAGTTTGGACAAATGGAAGTTTATCACCACAAGAAGCAATTAGCCAAGGAGCTCATATTTTAACTAATCTTTTTTATCCTTTAACTAATATAGATTTTAAATCAGCTATTAAAAATCAAGGTAAAAACGACGATAAAGTACATGAAGTTTTAATTGAAGAACTTCAATTATCCGTACGTGCATATAATTGCTTAAAAAGAGCACAAATACACTCTATATCTGATTTATTAGACTATTCACAAGAAGAACTATTAGAAATTAAAAACTTTGGTCAAAAATCAGCCGAAGAAGTTATTGAAGCATTAAAAGAAAAATTAGATATTTATTTACCACATGAAAAAGAGATAAATCATAACTAAAAATGAATCATACATATTTACATAACACTTTAGACAAACAAAAATGGTATTTAATTGATGCTAAAAATCAAAGACTAGGAAGACTTAGTACATATATAGCTAAATTATTAAAAGGTAAAAATGAAATCACGTATACACCTCATATAAATTCTAACATATATATTATTGTGATTAACGCACAAGACATTATTGTTACAGGACAAAAAAAATATGACAAAAAATATGTAAAACATTCTGGAAAACCAGGAAGCTTAAAAATAGAAAATTTTGCAAATTTAAATAAAAGAATACCCATAAGGATTATAGAACATGCTATAAAAGGCATGCTGCCAAAAAATAAATTAGGAAGACAACTTTTCAGACAAATTAATGTTTATAAATCTGAAGAACATCCACATACAGCACAAAAACCTAAAACTATTAAAATTAATATATAGTACAACAAATGACTATCAAATCTAAAGACTCAACAATATCATACTTAGGAACTGGACGTAGAAAAACATCTGTAGCAAGAGTAAGGCTCATACCAGGATCTGGCAAATTAATTATTAATGGTATACCAGGAGAATCATATCTACAATTTAGTCCTAACTATTTACGTATTTCATATGGACCATTAAAAATATTAGGGTTAAGTACAGAGTACGATATTTATGTAAAAACTCAAGGTGGTGGCTTAACAGGTCAAGCTGGTGCAATTAGACTAGGCATAGCAAGAGCTTTATGCACAATAAATCCAGAAAATCGCACTACGTTAAAATCAGAAGGTTTTCTGACTAGAGATGCAAGAGTAAAAGAAAGAAAAAAATATGGACTACGAAAAGCAAGAAAAGCACCTCAATATTCAAAACGTTAGATACTAAATAATCCATAAATGACAAAAAAAAACATACATCCGAAATGGTACAAAGAATCGAAAGTATACTGTGATGGAAAACATATAATGACTGTTGGATCAACAAAACCTGAATTATATGTAGACATATGGTCTGGAAATCATCCTTTTTTTACAGGTTCACAAAAAATTATAGATACAGAAGGTAGAGTGGAACGGTTTATGAGAAAATATAAAATAAAAGAAGATACAACTAATAAATAATTACATATATACTGAAATTGAAATGTTTGACAGCATATATGACAATATTTATAATATTAGGAATATTCAAAAAAACTGAATATAAGCAAATAATAACAATGCCAACGATTCAACAACTTATAAGATCCGAACGTAAAAAATCTGATAAGAAAACGAAATCTCCCGCACTAAAATGTTGTCCACAGAGAAGAGGTGTATGTACAAGAGTCTATACAACAACACCCAAAAAACCCAATTCAGCATTGAGAAAAGTGGCTAGAGTTAAATTAACTTCTGGTTTTGAAGTAACAGCATATATACCTGGTATTGGTCATAATATTCAAGAACACTCTGTTGTTTTAATAAGAGGTGGCCGTGTTAAAGATTTACCAGGTGTAAGATATCATATAGTTAGAGGTACATTAGATTCTGCTGGAGTAAAAGATAGAAAGAATAGCCGATCAAAGTATGGCACTAAAAAAAATAAAAACTAATATATAATAAATATAAAAATGTCGCGTCGTAATCAAGCAACAAAAAGATTTATTAATCCTGATCCAATCTACCAAAGTAAACTCATAAGCATGTTAACTGTACGAATATTAAAACATGGAAAAAAAGGATTAGCACAAAACATAATATACAAAGCTCTTGATATAATTGAAGAAAAAACATCTAATAACCCTCTAGAAGTACTTGAACAGGCTATAAGAAATGCAACTCCATTAGTAGAAGTTAAAGCAAGGAGAGTTGGAGGATCAACATATCAAGTACCAATGGAAGTAAGAGCATACAGAGGAACAAATCTAGCATTAAGATGGTTAACTAAATTTTCCAAAGATAGATCAGGAAAAAATATATCTATAAAGCTAGCAAATGAAATTATAGATGCTTCTAAGGATATTGGGAATACTATAAGAAAACGTGAGGAAACACATCGCATGGCAGAAGCAAATAAAGCTTTTGCACACTATCGATACTAAATATAATATAAACAAGGAGAAAATATGGCACGTGAAAAATTTGAACGTAAAAAACCACATGTAAACATAGGTACTATAGGACATGTAGACCACGGCAAAACTACACTAACAGCAGCTATATCAGCTACTTTAGCTGCTTCTAGCAATACAAAGGCAAAAAAGTTTGATGAAATTGATGCAGCTCCTGAAGAAAAAGCTAGGGGAATAACAATAAATACTGCACATGTTGAATATGAAACTGAAAACAGACACTATGCTCATGTAGATTGTCCAGGACATGCAGATTATGTAAAAAATATGATTACAGGTGCTGCACAAATGGATGGAGCTATACTAGTCGTATCAGCTGCTGATGGACCAATGCCACAAACAAGAGAACATATATTACTAGCTAAACAAGTAGGAGTACCTAATATTGTTGTTTTTTTGAATAAAGAAGATCAAGTCGATGATGAAGAATTACTAGAACTAGTAGAATTAGAAGTACGTGAGTTATTAACACAATATGATTTTCCAGGCGATGATATACCGTGTATTGCTGGATCTGCATTAGAAGCATTAAATCAAGTATCAGCTAACAATAATATTCAAAAAGGTGAAAATAAATGGGTAGATAAAATACATAACTTAATGAGCGCTGTAGATGAATATATACCAACACCTACAAGAGACACAGAAAAAACTTTTTTAATGGCAGTTGAAGATGTATTTTCTATTACTGGAAGAGGTACAGTAGCAACTGGTAGAATTGAAAGAGGTATAATTAAAGTTGGTGATACTATTGAAATAGTAGGATTAAAAGATACAAGCACTACAACCATTACAGGCTTAGAAATGTTTCAAAAAACATTAGATGAAGGAATGGCCGGAGACAATATTGGGATTTTATTAAGAGGTATACAAAAAAAAGATATAGAAAGGGGAATGGTTTTAGCACAACCAGGAACTATTACACCTCATACACAATTTGAAGCTGAAGTATATATTTTAACAAAAGAAGAAGGTGGAAGACATACTCCTTTCTTTCCTGGCTATAGACCACAATTTTATGTTCGAACAACAGATGTTACAGGAACTATTAAACAATTTACAGCTGATGATGGAACAGAAGCCGAAATGGTTATGCCTGGAGATAGAATTAAAATGAGCGCTGAATTAATAAACCCTATAGCTATTGAACAAGGTATGAGGTTTGCTATACGTGAAGGGGGCAGAACTGTTGGTGCTGGAGTAGTATCCAAAATTCTTGTATAAGCATAAAAAGGTATATGAAAATTACTGAAGACAATAAAATTAGAATAAAATTAAGAAGCTATACTCATTATTTATTAACAGAATCATGTAAAACAATAATTAATACGGCGAAAACAACAAATACTAAATCTAGTGGAGCTATAGCATTACCAACAAAACGTAGAATATACTGCGTATTAAGATCTCCACATGTAGATAAAGATTCAAGAGAACATTTTGAAATCAAATCTCATACTCGTATCATAGATATTTATGAGCCATCTTCACAAACAATTGATTCTCTTATGAAACTAAATATTCCAGCTGGAGTGGATATTGAGATTAAATTATAATATGACTGTAACTAGTAAATTAGAGAATATATATGATATATACTCTCTAATTTTAATACAATTGCATTGTTTACAAATTATGGGTATAATTCTTCTTCTTTATTTACAAATATAGAACAATCACTTGTAGCATATGCTACACAAGTCAATACTAAATTTTCTTCCAACTGATCATCATCTAAATAAGATTGATCCTCCTGAGACACAGTTCCCTCTTTTACAATGCCAATACAAGTAGAACAAGAGCCTGCTCTACATGAATAAGGTAAATCTATTCCAGATTCTTCTGCAACATCCAAAATATACTCATCATCTGGACACTCAATTACATTAGTTACACCTTCTGCTTCATTAATTAGTGTTACTTTATAAACCACAACAAATTTTCCTTTTTGCTTTATTATATAAAAAAGAGTTTGATAATAATTATACTATAACTCTTCAATAATATTAAAACAGAAGTATACAACTGATATAACATTTAATTAAAAAAAAATAAAAAATGATAGAAAATGACATTAAATAAAGTTAAAAAATTCAGAAATAAATTTACAAAATTAACATAATAGTAAAATGCCATATTCATTAAAATATACAAAAATTCACTTAAAACCTAAAAGCAGAATCATACTAGGAAATAAACTAAATTATATTTATCATGAAACTTATCCATTAATTAAACGTTTATATTTACAAACAAAAAGAAGACCATCTACACTTATCTCTGGAATATTACAACCACTATTATGGCTTATTTTATTTGGAGCCTTATTCCAAAACGCACCCGTAGGTTTGTTTACAGAAAACACTAACTACAACTTATTCTTAAGCCCAGGAATTATTATATTTACTGCTTTTACCGGTTCTATCAATGCTGGATTACCACTAATGTTTGATAGAGAGTTTGGATTCTTTAATAGACTTTTAATTTCACCCATTAAATCACGTAATTCATTAATTATATCTCATGTACTATTTATTATTACAACTACAACTATTCAAACTTTATTTATCATTTTTTTTAATATAATCTTATATAAACAAATAAACTACTCACTAAACATAATATTTACAACTTTAATGATAACTTCACTTATTACTTTAAGTATTGGTAGTATGAGTATTTGTTTAGCCTTCATTTTACCAGGTCATATAGAACTATTAGCTTTCATTTTACTAATTAATTTACCAATGCTTTTCTCAAGTACAGCATTAGCACCACTATCATTTATGCCATATTGGCTACAAATGATAGCAAGTATTAACCCTTTAACATATGCTATAGAGATAACAAGAAATTTATTAGATAAAACAATTATAGAACATAAAACATTTATTGTTCAAAATTTATGGATGACTATCACAATAAAGCAAGGGATATGGGTCTTAATTATATTTAATATTATTAATTTAATTATAGTAAAAAACATTATTTATTATAAATTCGAATAAAAATATTCTAAAAAAGAGTGTTATAATATAATAATATATAAAAACTATCACAAAACAATGTAAGAAAAGCAAATATATTATATTTTGTGAAAGGAGGCATGTAATTCATGGGATTACCATGGTATCGTGTACATACAGTTGTTTTAAATGATCCAGGACGCTTAATTTCTGTTCATCTAATGCATACTGCATTAGTAGCTGGTTGGGCAGGATCAATGGCCTTATATGAACTTGCAGTATTTGATCCCTCTGACCCTGTACTAAACCCTATGTGGAGACAAGGCATGTTTGTTATGCCTTTTATGGCAAGACTAGGTGTTACAGACTCGTGGGGTGGCTGGAGTATTACAGGAGAAAGTGTATCAAATCCAGGCTTATGGAGCTTTGAAGGTGTTGCTATTACACATATAGTTTTATCTGGCATGCTATTTTTAGCATCTATATGGCATTGGGTATATTGGGATTTAGAACTATTCAGAGATCCACGAACAGGTGAACCAGCTTTAGATTTACCTAAAATATTTGGCATTCATTTATTATTATCTAGTTTACTATGTTTTGGTTTCGGAGCATTCCACGCAACCGGTTTGTTTGGACCAGGAATTTGGATATCAGACGCATATGGAGTAACAGGAAAAGTACAACCTGTTGCTCCAGCTTGGGGTCCAGATGGCTTTAATCCATTTAACCCTAGTGGAATAGCTTCACATCATATTGCAGCTGGAACTGTTGGCATTTTAGCAGGACTATTTCATCTAACAGTTAGACCTCCACAAAGACTATATAGAGCATTAAGAATGGGTAATATAGAAACCGTACTTTCAAGTAGTATTTCAGCTGTTTTTTTTAGTGCTTTTGTAACATGTGGCACTATGTGGTATGGCTCAGCAACAACACCATTAGAATTATTTGGACCTACAAGATATCAATGGGACAGTGGTTACTTTCAACAAGAAATTGAAAGACGAGTAGAAAACTATATTAATGAAGGTGCAACACCAGAAGAAGCATGGTCAAAAATTCCTGATAAATTAGCATTTTATGATTATATTGGTAACAACCCAGCAAAAGGTGGCTTATTTAGAGCTGGGCCAATGGATAAAGGTGATGGAATTGCAGAAGCATGGTTAGGCCACCCTATTTTTCAAGATAGAGAAGGTAGAGAATTAACTGTTCGAAGAATGCCTGCTTTTTTCGAAACATTTCCTGTAATACTTGTAGACAAAGACGGAATTATTAGAGCAGATATACCATTCAGACGTGCAGAATCAAAGTATAGTATTGAACAAGTAGGTGTAACAGTTAATTTTTATGGTGGAAAATTAAATGGCAAATCTTTCATAGATGCACCTAATGTAAAGAAATATGCACGTAAAGCACAATTAGGAGAAGTATTCGAATTTGATAGAACTACTTTAGAATCTGATGGGGTATTTAGAAGCAGTCCACGCGGATGGTTCACATTTGGACATGCAAACTTTGCATTAATCTTTTTCTTCGGCCATTTATGGCATGGATCTAGAACTATTTTCAGAGATGTATTTGCGGGAATTGGGGCAGAAGTAACAGAACAAGTAGAATTTGGTGCATTCCAAAAATTAGGTGATAGAAGTAGTAAAAAACAAGGTGCAGTATAACTTTTTTTATTTAATGAATATGTATAATATCATATTATATAAAGAGAGAAAAGATTTCTATAAAAAGGAGAAAGTATGGAAGCGCTAGTTTACGTCTTTTTATTAGTAGGTACTTTAATGGTAATATTTTTTGCTATATTTTTTAGAGATCCACCAAGAATAGCAAAGTAATTAAAATACTATTAAACATAGAAATACTACCTTAAAATATGTAAAAAAATAAAATATTAATACCACTCTCAAATTTCATATATAAAATTTAAAATATGGGAGTGGTTAAATTTATATACATCACGAATATTATTCTTCATGTTCTTCAAAAGGATCTCTTAATTCTTTTGAAATTGGACCAAAAGCTGTATATATAGAATATAATGTTATTCCCAATAATAAACTAGAAATAAAAATACTAAGAACTGTTGCAGTTTCCATAGATCAAATACAGATAAAGTTAGTTTTTTTTATAATAATACTATTATAGACATAAAAAATATAAACACTACACAAATACAATATGGCACTAAGAACTAGACTAGGAGAAATATTGAGACCTCTAAACTCAGAATATGGAAAAGTTGCTCCAGGCTGGGGTACAACACCTATTATGGCAGTATTTATGCTATTATTTTTTTTATTTCTGTTAATTATACTACAAATATATAATTCATCATTAATTTTAGAAAATGTAGATGTAGACTGGGCAAGCTTAGGTAACTAAATATAAAAAGCATTATATTTTATAATGCTTTTTATTGAGATATTTTAAGATACTAATTCCACTTCATCTAAAGAAAAATTATTACTGTTAACACCATTATAAGATTCTTTATCAAACCTTACTAAAATAGGATACTTAATATCTTTTTCTACTTTGACAACTTTACCAGTATATTGAAACCAATAAGACTCTGTTCGTAAAATTTTTACTTTTGAACCTTTTTTAATCATAAAAAAAATTATACATAATAAATAAATACTAATATTGACTTATTATATCAAATTAAACAAAAAAACATAATTAACTTATATGAACATATAGTAAAATTATATACAATAAAAAAAATTTACTAACATATAGTTGCCACTAAAATATAAAAAATGTTACATTCACTTAAATGATACAATATAACTAACAATTCATAAATTACATGAATTATATAAATATAAGGCTTAATAATTATGAAACTATCTTGGAAAACATTTTTACTATGGTCTTTACCAATAATGATTATTAGCTTTTTTTTATGGCAAGGCTTTCTTACACCTACTAGCAATGATTTAAATAACAATATAGCAAATTCAAGAATGACCTATGGGAGATTTTTAGAATATTTAGATATGGGATGGGTGAAAAAAGTAGATATTTATGACAATGGTCATACAGCAATTATAGAAGCTGTAGGACCTGAATTAGGAAATCGCCTACAAAAAATTCGTGTTGAGTTACCAGCAAGCGCACCTGAATTAATTACAAAACTTAAAAAAAATAATATAGATTTAGATGCTCATCCTGCTAAAAATAACACAGCTATATGGAATTTAATTGGTAATCTGTTTTTTCCTCTTTTACTTATTGGAGGTTTAGCTTATTTATTTAGACGTTCCAATAATACAAACGGTGGACCTGGACAAGCAATGTCATTTGGCAAATCTAAAGCACTTTTTCAAATGGAAGCTAAAACAGGAGTTGTCTTTGATGATGTAGCTGGTATAGACGAAGCAAAAGAAGAATTTGAAGAAGTTGTTACATTTTTAAAACAACCAGAATCTTTTACAGCTGTGGGTGCTAAAATACCCAAAGGAGTACTATTAATAGGACCTCCTGGAACCGGAAAAACATTACTTGCTAAAGCTATTGCTGGTGAAGCAAATGTTCCATTTTTTAGCATTTCTGGATCAGAATTCGTAGAAATGTTTGTGGGCGTGGGAGCATCCAGAGTAAGAGACTTATTTAAAAAAGCTAAAGAAAACGCACCTTGCATTGTTTTTATTGATGAAATTGATGCAGTTGGAAGACAAAGAGGAACTGGTATAGGTGGAGGTAATGATGAAAGAGAACAAACACTAAACCAACTATTAACAGAAATGGATGGCTTTGAGGGAAATACCGGTATTATTGTAATTGCTGCCACGAATAGAGCGGATATATTAGATTCTGCATTACTAAGACCAGGAAGGTTTGATCGACAAGTCAGTGTAGATGTACCAGATTTCAAAGGAAGACTCGCTATCCTAAATGTGCACGCACGTAATAAAAAAATTGACCCTAAAGTTGCCTTATCAATAATAGCTAGAAGAACACCGGGTTTTTCAGGTGCTGATTTAGCTAACTTACTAAATGAAGCTGCAATATTAACAGTTCGAAGAAAGAAAAACGCTATTACACTCAATGAAATTGATACATCAATCGATAGAATTGTGGCTGGTATGGAAGGTATGCCATTAATTGACAGCAAAAGTAAACGTTTAATAGCTTACCATGAAGTGGGTCATGCAATTGTAGGTACATTATTGAAAGATCATTATCCAGTACAAAAAGTGACTTTAATTCCAAGAGGACAAGCAAGAGGCTTAACATGGTTTACTCCTTCTGAAGATCAAAATTTAATTTCAAGATCAGAAATTAAAGCACGAATTATGGGTGCATTAGGAGGTCGAGCTGCTGAAGAAATAGTATTTGGAGATTCAGAAGTCACAACAGGTGCAAGTAATGACTTACAACAAATAACATCTATGGCAAGACAAATGGTTACAAGATTCGGTATGTCTTCCATTGGTCCACTATCACTAGAAAATGAAGAATCTAATCCTTTTTTAGGAAGAGGAATGGTATCTTCATCAGAGTACTCGGACGAAGTAGCAATAAAAATTGATGAACAAATTCAGAAAATTGTACAGGAATGTCATCAAAATACACTAATAATAATTCAAGAAAACAGAGTAGTTATTGATCGTCTTGTAGATCTACTAATAGAACAAGAAACAATAGAAGGTGAAGAATTTCGTGAAATTATAGCGGAATATACATCTATTCCACAAAAGTATGAATACGCAAAATAAAACAATAAACGAGACTGACGGGATTCGAACCCGCAACTTCCGCCGTGACAGGGCGGTGCTCTAACCAGTTGAACTACAGTCCCAGTGGAATTTATTGTAAATCATTTTTAATAAAATATCAATATATTATACATACCAAGATATAAGAAAAGGAGAAGAAGGGATTCGAACCCTCGATATGTCAAAAAACATATAGCAGATTAGCAATCTGCCGCTTTCAACCTCTCAGCCACTTCTCCAGAAAGAAATATTTCATTATAACTTTTTAATATGGCTCAGGCGGGATTTGAACCTGCGACCTTGGGCTTATGAGTCCCCTGCTCTAACCAACTGAGCTACTGAGCCAAGCAAGTTACATAAGTATTATAGCATCATGCAAATCAAGACACAAACCCTTTTAATAAAATTTAAAGAGTTAACATAGATCCAACTCTTTCCGAAGTCAAAATTTCTGATAATAAAGCATGAGGCAAACAACCATTTATAATATGAACAGATTGCACATTAGAACGTAAAACATCAATACAACAATCAACTTTAGGAATCATACCACCTGAGATAACATTATTTTGTTTTAAATCCAAAACTTGGGGAACAGTTAAAGTTTTGAATAATGTATCTGGTTTTGCTATATCATACATAATACCAGAAGTATCCGTGAGGAAAATTAATTTTTCTGCTTTTAAAGCCTTAGCCAAAGCACCTGCCACTTCATCCGCATTAATATTATAAGTACGACCAGTAGAGTCACAAGCAATACTGGCTATAACAGGTATATAACCATCGTTCAAAAGAGAAGTTAAAATTGTAGAATCAACTTTACTTACAGTACCAACAAAATTATTATTGTTAGAAGACAAAGGAGTAGCATGGATTAAATTTAAATCACGGCCAGAAAGACCAATAGCATAATTACCAAACAAATTTAACATAGATACTAAATTCTTATTAACTTTTCCTTCTAAAACCATTTGAACAATTTCCATAGTCTTTTGGTCAGTAATTCTAACACCATTTTCAAAACTAGGCTTAATATTACACTTATATAACCAATGATTTATAATAGGACCACCACCATGTACAACAATAACTTTTATCCCCAGTAAGTGTAAAAATAAAATATCATCTATAACCGCTTTTTTCAAAGATTCATCTTGCATAGCAGATCCACCATACTTAACTACAATTATTTTCCCCATATATCGACGAATCGAAGGCGAGATACTCATTAAATCTTGTATAAACTGAGTAGAATTCAACATAGAAAACCCTAAAATATATATAGAAAATTAAAAGTTTAATAAACTCATTGTTATGAATTTATTGTAAAAAAAAAATAAAAAAAAAGATAGTCATGAATAATCTATGGAAAAATATTAAGAAATTCCCATTATTTCTAATAGCTGTATTTATAGGGTTTTTCTTGACAACTATTCAGCCTTTTTTTAAGTTATTAAAGAACAACAAAAACAAGGTTTTAATACCAATAATTATGACTATAATATTTGTAATTATATATAATATATTAAGGCTAATGCTAGAAATAAAATAGGAAAACTAAAAATACAAAATTAAACATATATAATATTATATATTAAAAGTAATGAAACAATATTTATTTTTATATTAACAATTAAAAAATTAAATATTTAATTTATTTATATTATTTATTTCATACATATCATTATAAATTTTATGTCAACAAATTGTGAGAAAGTAACGGGTGCTTTTGCTTTAATGGATAGTTTAGTTAGACATGATGTTTTTCATATTTTTGGTTATCCTGGAGGGGCTATTTTACCTATATATGATGAACTTTATGTCTGGGAACAGAAAAATAAAGTTCAGCATATTTTATTTAGACATGAACAAGGTGCTGTTCATGCTGCTGATGGTTATTCTAGATCTACTGGTAAAGTAGGTGTATGCTTTGCTACATCAGGACCAGGAGCAACTAACTTAGTTACTGGAATTGCAACTGCTCAAATGGATTCTATTCCTCTTATTTTAATTACTGGTCAAGTAGCCAGGTCTTTTATTGGTACAGATGCATTCCAAGAGGTCGATATCTTTGGTATTACTCTACCTATAGTTAAACATTCATATGTTGTTAGAGACCCTAGAGATATGTCTCAAATTGTTGCTGATGCTTTTTATATTTCTCAACATGGTCGTCCTGGTCCTGTATTAATTGATATTCCTAAAGATGTAGGTTTAGAAAAATTTTTTTATCAACCTATAGAACCAAAACATGTATATTTACCTGGTTGTAGACCTGTTATGAAGCCAAAAAATAAACAAATAATGAAAATTGTTCAAATGATTCAGCAGTCTAGTCAACCTTTATTATACATTGGAGGTGGTTCTATAATTTCAGGTGCTCATTCTGTAATTAAAGAATTAGCTGTTAAGTTTCAAATACCAATTACTACTACATTAATGGGTAAAGGTATTATTGATGAAAAGCATAGTTTATCTTTAGGTATGCTTGGTATGCATGGAACAGCTTATGCTAATTTTGCAGTAAGTGAATGTGATTTATTAATTGCTTTAGGAGCTCGTTTTGATGATAGAGTAACTGGTAAATTAGATGAATTCGCTTGTAATGCTCAAGTTATTCATATTGATATTGATCCTGCAGAAGTAGGTAAAAATCGAATACCTCAAGTGGCTGTAGTAGGAGATATTCGATCAGTCGTTAGTGAAATATTGCATTATATTAGTAGTCGTAATGATATCCAAAATATTAATGATCAGACAAGATCTTGGAGGGAAAGAATTATTTCATGGAAACAAAATTATCCTTTACTAATACCTCAGACACAGGATCGTATTGCACCACAAGAAATACTGTATTATTTATCTGAAATAGCCCCTGAAGCATACTTCACAACAGATGTTGGTCAACATCAGATGTGGGCAGCTCAATTTTTGAATGTTTTACCACGTCACTGGATGTCTAGTGCTGGTTTAGGAACTATGGGTTATGGTCTTCCTGCTGCCATTGGTGTTCAAATAGCTAACTTATCTCGACAGGTAATTTGTATTAGTGGTGATGCAAGTTTTCAAATGAATTTACAGGAATTAGCTACTATTGCATTATATAATTTACCATTGAAAATTATTATTATTAATAATAAATGGCAAGGAATGGTACGCCAGTGGCAACAAGCATTTTATGGAGAACGTTATTCTCATTCTAATATGGATAAAGGTTCGCCAGATTTTGTTCATTTATCTAGAGCTTTTGGTATTTTAGGTATTGAGTTACAAACTAAAAATAGTATTGATCAGGTTTTACAATTTTTTATTAATTATGATGGACCATGTGTTCTAGATTGTAAAGTAGTTGAAGATGAAAATTGTTATCCTATGGTTGCTCCTGGTAAAAGTAATTCTCAAATGATAGGAATTATAAAGCAATCAAAAAAAACAAACGAATTTATAAACATTAGTCAACTATCTAATAATTAAGATCAGATATTTATTCATAATTTAAAAGCCCTTAATGAGAATTGAACCCATGGCCTTCTTCTTACCAAAAAGATGCTCTACCACTAAGCTATAAGGGCACATATAGTTTTATTGGGCCGGGTTGGATTTGAACCAACGTAGGCTAAGCCAACGGATTTACAGTCCGCCCCCATTAACCACTCGGGCACCGACCCATATATGATACTATATAATTTTACTAAATATATTAATAAAAATCAATGATAATTTATATTAAATTAGAGTGGATACAACTGGATTTGAACCAGTGACTTTTACGATGTCAACGTAATACTCTAACCAACTGAGTTATGTATCCATTATAATTATCCGAAATTTTAGATAAATTTTTGTTTCAATCGTGTTGCTTTTCCTGATCTGTTACGTAAATAATATAATTTAGCTCTTCTGATCTTTGATTTTCTTGTTATATTGATTTGTGTAATTCTTGGAGAGTGAATTAAATATACTTTTTCTACTCCAATGTTTTGTAATACTTTGCGTACTGTGATAGTTGTATTTAAGTTAGAGTTATTTTTTGATATAACTACTCCTTCTGATATTTGTATTCTTTCTTTGTTTCCTTCTTTAATGAGTACTCCTATTTTAACACTATCACCTACTTGTATATTTGGTATATTCTTTTTTTTGTATTGTTTTTCTATGTCGTATATTATGTTAGAATTGACATTTACACGAAATTCCATAAATATTTTCTTATTATAGTTTTAGTTATTATTATTTTATTGAATATTGATTTATTTAGTCAAATTTCATTTATCAATAAATGTTTTGTCTTGGGCTTTAGTTATTTATATAATTGTGTTATTATTATATAGTATCAAAGGTAATATAATATTTAACTGGTTCTTATATATGTTTGAGCGTTTCACTGAAAAAGCAATAAAAGTTATTATGTTAGCTCAAGAAGAGGCAAGACGTTTAGGTCACAATTTTGTTGGTACGGAGCAGATTCTTTTAGGTTTAATTGGTGAAGGTACTGGAATTGCTGCCCAAGTCCTGAAATCTATGAATGTAAATCTAAAAGATGCTCGTATAGAGGTAGAAAAAATTATTGGCCGTGGTTCAGGTTTTGTTGCTGTTGAAATTCCCTTTACGCCTAGAGCTAAAAGAGTTTTAGAATTGTCTTTGGAAGAAGCAAGACAATTAGGTCATAATTATATTGGTACTGAACATTTATTGATGGGATTAGTACGTGAAGGTGAAGGAGTGGCTGCAAGAGTGTTAGAAAACTTGGCTGTGAATGTTGCTTCTATTAGAACTGAAGTGATTCAAATGTTAGGAGATAATGCAGAAGCTAATGCAAATGGTAATAATACAATGCAAGCTAGAAGTAAAACTCCAACTCTAGAAGAGTTTGGTTCTAATTTAACAGAATTAGCTGTAGAAGGTGTTTTAGATCCTGTAGTTGGGAGACAAAAGGAAATTGAAAGAGTCATACAAATCTTAGGTAGAAGAACCAAAAATAATCCTGTACTCATAGGTGAGCCCGGTGTGGGTAAAACTGCTATTGCTGAAGGACTAGCACAAAGAATTGCAAATAGAGATATTCCAGCTATTTTAGAAGATAAGTTAGTTGTCACGTTGGATGTAGGACTTTTAGTTGCGGGTACTAAATACAGAGGCGAATTTGAAGAACGTTTAAAAAGAATTATGGATGAAATTAAATCAGCTAATAATGTAATATTAGTAATTGATGAAGTACATACTTTAATTGGTGCTGGAGCAGCTGAAGGTGCAATAGATGCTGCAAATTTATTAAAGCCAGCTTTAGCCAGAGGTGAATTACAATGTATTGGTGCAACTACATTAGAGGAGTATCGTAAACATATTGAAAAAGATGCTGCCTTAGAAAGGCGTTTTCAACCTGTTTTAGTTGGTGAACCTAGTGTTGAAGAGACAATTGAAATACTATTTGGATTACGAGATCGTTATGAAAAGCATCATCAATTGAAAATGTCAGATGCTGCGTTAGCTGCTGCTGCTAAATATGCTAATCAATATATTTCTGATCGATTTTTGCCGGATAAAGCAATAGATTTAATTGATGAAGCTGGTTCAAGAGTTCGATTATTAAATTCTCAATTACCACCTGCTGCTAGAGAATTAGATAAAGAATTAAGGTCTGTTTTAAAAACGAAAGATGAAGCTATAAGAGCTCAAAAATACGAGAAAGCTGAACAATATAGAACACGTGAAATGGAAATTAAGGCTCAAATTGCAGCTATTGCACAAAGTAAAAAAAGTGAACCTGATTTACAAGTAGAAGATCCTATCGTTACGGAAGAAGATATTGCTGAAATAGTAGCTTTTTGGACTGGTATTCCAGTAACTAAGTTAACTAAGAGTGAGTCTGAAAAGTTAATGCATATGGAAGAAACATTACATAGTCGTATTATTGGTCAAGATGAAGCTGTTGTTGCAGTATCAAGAGCAATTAGACGGGCTAGAGTTGGATTAAAAAATCCCAATCGACCTATTGCTAGTTTTATTTTTTCTGGTCCTACTGGTGTAGGTAAAACAGAATTAACAAAAGCTTTAGCTTCTTACTTTTTTGGAGCTCAAGAGGCAATGGTTCGTTTAGACATGTCAGAATATATGGAAAGACATACAGTATCTAAGCTAATAGGTTCACCTCCTGGATATGTTGGCTATAGTGAAGGTGGTTATTTAACAGAAGCTGTTAGAAAGCGTCCTTATACTGTAATTTTATTTGATGAAATAGAAAAAGCACATCCGGATATTTTTAATCTATTGTTACAAATTTTAGAGGATGGACGTTTGACTGATGCTAAAGGTAGAACTATTGATTTCAAGAATACTTTGTTAATTATGACTTCGAATATTGGTTCTAAAGTAATTGAAAAAGGAGGAGGAAGCTTGGGTTTTGAATTAGGAGAATCTCAAACAGAATCTCAATATAATCGTATTAGATCTCTTGTGAATGAAGAATTAAAGCAATATTTTAGGCCAGAATTTCTTAACAGGTTAGATGAAATTATTGTGTTTAGACAATTGACTAAAGACGAAGTAAGAGAGATAGCCGATATTATGTTGCAAGAAGTTTTTGAAAGAATTAAGCAACAAGAAATAGATCTAGAAGTTACAGAAAGGTTTAAAAATCGTTTAGTTGATGAAGGTTATAATCCTAGCTATGGTGCTCGCCCATTACGTAGAGCTGTTATGAGACTTTTAGAAGATAGCTTAGCAGAAGAAGTCTTGTCAGGTAAGATTAAAGCTGGTGACAGTGCTGTAGTTGATGTAACAGAAGAAGGAAAAGTAACTGTGCTTCTTGGTGAAAAATTAGAGCTTTTACCTTCTTAAATTTTATATTCATATAATTATATTATTTGTATTGTACTTGATATATAAATAATATAGTTTTTGAATTGCCAGAAACCAGATTTGAACTGGTGACACGAGGATTTTCAGTCCACTGCTCTACCAACTGAGCTATTCCGGCATTTACATGTATATACAGAGAAATTATATCAGATTTGTATTGACTTTGCAATTATTTTACATGTTGATTTTCTCGTCTATGTGATCTTTGAATTTTGTACTAGATAAATTAAATAAAAGTTGTAATGAACCAGTAATTCCATTTCTATTTTTTAATATATTAATGTCAATAATTTTCTTTGTGAAATCTTTGTTGTCATTAGATGAAGTATTTGAGTATAACATAATAATTATATCTGCATCTTGTTCAATAGAATTATGTAATATGGTTTCTTGATAATTAAAGTTACAGTATTCTTTTTTACTAATCTCATATACTAAAGAATAATAACAAAAAGTAATATATATGTGATTTATTTTTGTTATTTTATACACTTTTTCGGTATTTTTGTATTGGTTTATTTTATGGTTTTGTTCTACGTATCTTGTTTTTATCCATTTGTTATATCTTAAAATAGGGTGGTTTTCAGTAAGTTTAAGTTGTTGATGATAATTGATTTTATAAGCAAATATGTATTCTATAAATAAGTCAAGTTTGTTTGTTGAATTTTGTATATATTTTAAATAGTTCAATAGATGATTTTCTTTAATTCTTTGCTTAATGTAGGATTTGATGTATGTATTTAAGTGATGATTGAAAATAATATTTATTTTATGCTTATAATTAATAGTTATTAATAATTTATATGATATACAGCCACTTTCTTTGAGGTCTGATAGTAAAGGTTGTTTATTAATTCTTGTCTCGATACGTCTATTTAATTGTGAAAGGACAATAATGGGTATTTTTAATACTTGAGCTGTAACTTTTAGTTGTCTTGTTATGTAGCTTAGTTCTTCGTTTCTATTAAAAAACATTGAATATCGACTATTAATCAATTGTAGATAATCAATAAATACTATAGTTTTATTATTTATTTCTTGGCATACTTTTTGATATGTATTAATAATACTTTCAATAGATAAATTTGTAGTATCATTAATATAAATTTTTGATATTAATATTTTTTGGCAAATATTAATTACTATATCCCATTCCTGTGTATTAATTTCCCCCTGTATTATAAGGTATAAAGGAATTGTTGAGCCTATAGATATAATTTTTTGTAATATTTGCTTTCTTGTCATTTCTAGACTGAAAATACATATCTGAACATCAAATTGTTCTAAAATGTTATATGCTATGTTAATAATAAAAGAAGTTTTACCTGTAGATGGTCTTCCAGCAATTATAATTAAGTCTCCAGCAGGAAGCCCTGTGGTAATTTTATCTAAATATGTAAAGCCAGATGTAATTGTTATTTGATGATTTTTATTATAAGTTAAATCTTGAAATAGTTCGGGTAAAAAAAAATGTGAGTTGTCAAGATTTTTTGCTTCTAATTTTTTATTAATTTTATTTAAGTCTAATGAAGACTGTGAATATATGTTATATATGGATATCTTATGATTGTAAGATAAATTTATTATATTGTAAGAATATTGAATAAATAATCTTCTTATATAATTTTCATATATTAATTTGAGTAATTGATCTAGGTAAAAAGTTGTATTTTGAGATGTGTTAAAGATTTGACCTTGTTTAATTAGTTTAACTATAGTTTTTATTGAAATTATATGATCAATTTTTGAATTATTAGCAATAATGTTTAATAGGCTTTTTAGATTTAAACGATTTTGATTATAAATTTTTTGTAAATATGTATAAATTAATTTATGTGATTCAAAAAAAAAGTATTCTGAGTTTATATTTTGTAATACATTTTTTTGTAAATATGGATTAATCATAATATAGCCAATGATTATTTCTTCAGCTATATAATTGTTAGGTGGAATTAAATATTGGTATATATGATTCATTATTATGCTTTATATTATTAATTTAATATTTTATTGATATATTAAATTAATATAATAATTGATATTATAAAATCTAAAGTTTTCATTTTTTATAGTTTTATTGAATAATATAAAACTTGTCATATATTTTATAGTATGTGTTTATTTATGTACAAGTTTTATATTTTAATGTTTTTTAGTTTAATTAAATGTTATTTTCTGTTACTTCAGGTATTATATTAAGTGACAGGTCTGTATTTGTACTATCAAGTAATTTGATTTTTATTTGATATTTTCCAATAGTTTTTATATTAGGTATATCTATTTGTTTTTTACTTAAGTTATATCCTGTGTGCTCAAATATTTTTTTTAATATTTCTTTTTCATTAATTTGTCCAAAGATTTGCATTTTGCTACCATACTTTTTTTTAATAGTAATTTTATTAATTGTGTTTAAATGTTTTAAAGTAATATTTGCCTTTTCTTTATCTATTTGTATTTTTTGTTTTTGTTTTTGTTTCAACATATTTAGATGTTTCAATTTACCAGGAGTTGCAATTTCTGCAATATTTTGTGGTATTAAATAGTTAAATGCATATCCTCTTGTCACATTTATTATTTGTTCTTGTTGATTTTTATCTTTTTCGTCTTTCAAAATCATTTTTATTTTTTTACTCATATACTATCTGGATTTTTATGTAATATATTTTTTGTTATTATATTTTATTTGATTTTTATATTAAAGAGTATTGTTTATTTATAACCATTTACTGAATCCATCTTTCAGTCTATAGTGTGTAATTTTCTCTTTATTTAGTAAGTCTGATGCTATTATAGATCTAGAATTGTGGCTACAATAAATAATTAAAAGACTTTTTTTGCTAAGTTTTTTGATTAAATCTAAATTTTTCTTATCTTTTATTTTTTTTAATGGAATGTTGATAGCATTGACAATATGGTTTTGTCTAAATTCTATTTTTTGTCTTATATCTACAAGAGATATTTTATGTTTTTGTTGAATATATTGATTTAATTTATATGTATCAATAGTTGGTAAATTTTGAGATTTAATTTTTGGCTTATTAATTTTTTTTATTTTTTTTATTTTTATTTTTTTAAACGATGAATTAAGGCTATTATATATTAGTAAATGACCACTTAAGGCTTTACCAATACCTGTAATAATTTTGATAGCTTCTGTCGCTTGTAAAATACCTATAACTCCTGGTATGACATTTAAGACGCCAGTGCATGGTTTATCCTTTAATTGTAAATTATTAGGATATAAGTCTGAGTATTTAGGACCATTTTTATAATTAAATACACTAAGGTGACCTTCAAAATTTTCTATGGCACCATAAATATGTACTTTATGTAATTTATTGCAAATATCATTAATTAAATATCTTGTAGTAAAATTATCACATGTATCTAAAATAATATCGTAATTTTTAATGAATTGTTTTGCGTTTTTTTTATTAATTTTTTCAGAGTATATAGTAATTTGACATTCGGGATTCATTTTTTTTAAGTTTTCTTGAGCTACTTTTGTTTTAAGTTCATTGACTTGATTATAGTTATATAAAATTTGTCTATGTAAATTGGATTTGGATATTATGTCATTATCAATTATTCCTAGATTACCTATACCTGATAAAGCAAGGTAAATAATTGCTGGGCATCCTAGTCCACCTGCGCCTATGACTAAAATTTTAGCATTTTTAAGTCTAAGTTGTCCTTCTTCATTGAATTTATCAAGTATTAGATGTCGTGCGTAAATAATATATTCTTCATCTACTAAATAGTTGTTGCATAAATTAGGGTTAAGCATTTTAAATTAACAATAAACTTTAATTTATAATCTAATTGAATTGATAAATATTTAAAAATTTTAATTTTATTATTATTATAAATTATAATGTGGATATACGTCTTTAGTTCAGATGGTAGAACGTAGGTTTCCAAAACCTAATGTCGAGGGTTCAAGTCCTTCAAGACGTGTATAATTTTCTTTACATAGCTTGTTTTGTATTTGTCTAATACATCTTTCTTTTAGTATAATCTTATTGCAAGTTAGATTTATTTGATTAAATTTTTCTTTACTTCGATTTATTTTACATTTATAGTTTAATGAGTTAAATCTTATGGCAAAAAAAATAATTGGATTAGTTAAATTAGCTTTACCTGCAGGTAAAGCTACTCCAGCTCCTCCTGTAGGTCCTGCATTAGGTCAATATGGTGCCAATATAGTGATGTTTTGTAAAGAATATAATGCTAAAACAGCTGATAAAATTGGTTTAATTATTCCTGCAGAAATTTCTATTTATGAAGATCGTAGTTTTTCATTTATTTTGAAAACTCCTCCGGCATCTGTTTTATTAGCAAAAGCAGCTGGTATTAAGAAAGGTTCAGGTAAGCCTAATATCAGCAAAGTTGGTGCTATTTCTGAAAAGCAATTAGAGGAAATTGCACAAGTTAAGCTTCAAGATTTAAATACAAATGATTTGAAACAAGCTATGCAAATTGTCCTTGGCACAGCAAAAAGTATGGGAATTCAAGTTAATACTTTAGTATAATATGGAGACAAAATATATGCGTAAGCATTCACGTCGTTTTCAAGAAGTTTTACAGAAAGTTGATCGTAGTAAGTTGTATAAGCCAATAGATGCTATTAATTTGTTGCAAGATCTATCTAATGTTAAATTCATAGAAACTATAGAAGCTCATATAGTTTTAGGTTTAGATCCTAAGTATGCAGATCAGCAATTGCGTTCAACTGTTGTGTTACCAAAAGGAACAGGGAAAAAAATTAAAATTGCAGTTATAGCTAAAGATGAGCAAATATCTCAACCGCTTCATGAAGAAGTTGATATTATTGGTTCGCAGGATTTAATAGAAGAGATAAAAAATGGTCGTTTAGATTTTGATAAACTAATTGCTACCCCAGATGTAATGCCTTTAATTGCAAAGTTAGGTAAAATTTTAGGTCCTAGAGGATTAATGCCTTCTCCTAAAGCTGGAACTGTTACTACAAATTTGTATGATACAGTTAAGCAGTTTAGATTGGGTAAATTAGAATATCGTGTAGATCGTTCAGGAATTGTACATGTTCCTTTTGGTAAATTGAATTTTTCATCACAAGATTTAATGATAAATTTAATAGCGTTATATAATTCCATTGATAAAAATCGTCCCCCTGGTTCTAAAGGTAAGTATTGGAAATCTATGTATTTATCTACTACAATGGGACCTTCTGTTCCTATAGATTTTTTAACCATGAAAGAAAATACAATATAATTACTATAATAAAGCTTATTTTATTTGTTAGTACTTCAATTATTTCAGTGTGTTTATTAAATTAATTATGACAAAAATAAATAATATTTTAGAAGAATTAAAATCTTTAACTTTATTAGAAGCAGCAGAATTGGTAAAATGTATTGAAGAAACTTTTGATGTTGATGCATCTGCTGCTTCTGCATCTAATATGGTTGTTATGCCAGATGCTAGTGGTGGATCAATTTCTAATGAGTCTGATGAAAAAACAGAATTTGATTTGGTTTTGGAAGAAGTCCCTGCTCCTAAGAAAATTGCTATTCTGAAAGTAGTACGTTCTCTTACGGGCCTAGGTTTAAAAGAAGCTAAAGATTTAGTAGAGTCAGCTCCAAAAGTTTTAAAAGAGTCTACTTCTAAAGAGGATGCAGAGGAAATGAAAAGTAAGTTAGAAGAAGCTGGAGCTAAAGTATCTATTAAGTAGTAAAATAAGTAGTAACAATAGATTAAATCTATTGTTGCTACTTCTTATAGTCGTATTTTATTTTTTAAAAAAGTCCTAATGTAATAGCTTTAGATAGTGGCATTGTTGCCCCAATCCCTAGCCATATGCTAATAAATGTACCTATTAAAAATACACTTGTTGCTATAGGCCTTCTGAAAGGGTTTTGAAACTTGTTTATGCTTTCAATAAAAGGTACAGTGATAAGTCCTAGTGGTACTGAAGCCATAGATAAAACTCCAATTAATTTATTTGGTATAACACGTAATAAATTAAATGTTGGAAAGAAATACCATTCTGGTAGAATTTCTAGTGGTGTTGCAAATGGGTTTGCTTTTTCTCCTATAACTGATGGTTCTAAAATAGCAAGACCTACATCACATGCAATAGTACCTAGAATTACTACTGGAAACATATATAGTAAATCATTAGGCCATGCAGGTTCACCATAGTAATGGTGTCCCATACCTTTAGCAAGTTTTGCTCGTAATTTAGGGTCTGTTAAGTCGGGTTTTTTAATAATAGACATTTGTATTTTCCTTAGTATCAATATAAATTTTTGTTATATGTCAATTTTATAGTGGTCCAGAAATTCCTTGTTTACGGATCATTAAAAAGTGCATTAACATAAATACAGCTGTTAGTAATGGCAGTACAAATGTATGAAGACTATAAAATCTAGTTAAAGTACTTTGTCCTACGCTTACTCCTCCTCTTAAAAGTTCCACTATTGTACTTCCAACTATGGGTACTGCTTCAGGTACACCTGTTACAATTTTAACTGCCCAATATCCAATTTGATCCCATGGTAAAGAATAGCCTGTCACACCAAATGATACAGTTAAGACAGCTAAGATAACACCTGTAACCCATGTAAGTTCTCTTGGTTTTTTAAAGCCTCCTGTTAAATATACTCTAAATACATGAAGAATTAACATTAATACCATCATACTTGCTGACCATCTATGAATAGATCTTATTAGCCATCCAAAGTTAACATCAGTCATAATATATTCTACTGATGAAAATGCTTCAGCAACTGTTGGTCTATAGTAAAAAGTCATAGCAAAACCACTTGCTACTTGTATTAAAAATGATGTGAAGACTATACCACCTATACAATAAAAAATATTGACATGAGGTGGTACATACTTGCTTGTAATATCATCAGCAATAGCCTGAATTTCTAGTCTTTCTTCAAACCAGTCGTATACTTTTCCCATATTTTAGGTTTTTATCTCTATTTAATGTTTTACGTTTAAGCTACTATATTTTTAAGTATAGTTATTATAACATATTAAATCTGCTTAATGTTTATACTTAGGCTTTTTTTATATTAGGTATATAAAAGTAATCTATATTAATAGTGATTTTTTTATCTATAGAATATTCTATGGATCTGTTATAAGTTAATTTTTTCAAAATTCTATTAATGGTAGTTCTAGTACTACCACTAATTGTACCTATTGTATTTTGCGATATATAATAATATATAGTTATTTTTTCTTTATGAATAATACCAAAATCTCTTGCGCAAAATAGAATAAGTTGAATTACGCGATTCTTAATATATTTATGGCTCATTATAGTATTCATTGTTTCATATTTTTTGTTTGTTTTAGTATATAGTTTTATGATTTCTTTAAATATTATATGATTGAAACTACTATGAATGTTAATTAAGTTTTTCCATTGAAAACTAATTAAAAAACTTGTACTTATAGCTATTATTTTATAGTGACAATTTTTTTCCTTGATTTGATTGATATATAAAATATTATTAGCTTCTAATATAGCCATAGTTGTTTTTTTGTCATTATAGAAATTTTTCATTATATAGACTATTCCATGTAAAATAATCATGGGTTGATTAATTTTTATGTCATTAGAAAATATTATGGAATCATTCGTGCTTAATTTATATATATAGAAAGGTATATTGAAGTTTAGAAAATAGTTAAGCCATTTCATCTGTTATAATTATATAGTTGGTTTATATTTAAGGTTTTAATGTAATAATGATGAGAAAGCAGATTATGTTAATTGATGATGATATATTACTATTAAATTCTATATCTACATATTTAATTTCTCAAAATTTTTCTGTATCTGTATTTAATAATGCCCAATCTGCATTAGATCAATTAAATAAAAAACTTCCAGATTTAATTATTGTAGATATTATGATGTCAAATATAGACGGTTATCAATTTCTAATAATTATACGTTCTAATAAACTATTTTATGATATACCTGTTATTTGTTTGACAGCAAAAGGTATGACGAAAGATAGAATTAAAGGTTATGATTCAGGTTGTAATGTTTATTTAACCAAGCCTTTTGATCCTAATGAATTACTGTCAATTATTAAAAATTTACTGAAGTATAAGGAGGAAATTCAGAATGTTGTGAGTATATCACATAAGAATAAGTTTAAAAATTTTCAACAGTCTAATGTATTATTCATAGATTTAACAGCAAAAGAAAAAATTGTATTAGATTTATTGATTAAAGGTTTGAGAAATAGAGAAATAGCTGAACATTTAAATATAAGTATACGTAGTGTAGAAAAATATGTAAGTAAACTATTAAGTAAAACTTCTACTAGGAATCGTACTGAACTTGCGCAATTTATTATGAAAAGAATTAATAAGGGCGAATGACGGGAATCGAACCCGCGAATGATGGAGCCACAACCCATTGCCTTAACCTCTTGGCTACATCCGCCATACCTAATACATTATACTCTTTTTTTTTTATTGCGTCTACATATTAAATATTAATATAATTTTATTTTATAAATATGGAATATAATACAGTTATTGTTAATGGTGAAGTTTTTAATTGTCATAATAAAATGTCTTTATATGATTTTTTGATTTATTTGAGGTTTGATATTAAAACTATAGTTATAGAGTATAATCAAGAGATTATATCTTTGATGAATCTTCACAATGTTTTTCTTAATAATGGAGATAGATTGGAGGTTGTTACAATTGTTGGTGGTGGTTAATTATATATTACGTGTTGAAACAGAAATTCTTCCTTGTTGCATATCTATATGCAAAATTTTTACTTTTATTATATCACCAATTTTAAATATTTTATCTATTTGTGTAATATTTGAGTTTGCTATTTCTGATATATGTAGTAAACTTAAAATATTATAAATTTCAAGAAAGATACCGTAATTTTCAATTTTGATAATTTTACCATTTACTATACTACCAATTTTTAGTTTTTTAGATACAACAGATAATATGGCTTTTTTATAGCTTAAGATGAGTTTATTGTTTTTTTCGTTTGCTAGTAATAGTTTGCATGGTATATATTTTTTTTGTTGGAGTATTTTTTTTTCTATTGGTTCTAAATGAGAATTAGGTATAAAACCTTGTATACCTTCTAAAATAGTAATAATTCCTCCTCTATTTTGATAGCAAATTTTAAGATTTAGTATAATATCTTCGTTTTCTATTTGTTTGATTCTTTTCCATGCTCTTATATATTCTAATCTTTTTATTGAAAGTATTAATTGGTTTTTATGCTTATTATAAGCAAGTATAAAGAACTCTCTAGTGGTATTGTTGATAGAGTATGAGTAATGAATATTTTGTGTTTTTTTATAGTTTAAACAAATTTCTTCATATGGTAAATAGCAGACTATTGGAATTCCTATATCAACTAAAAATCCTTTTTTTTCCATGTTAAAAATAGTTCCTGCCACTATATCACCCAAATTAATATTGTATTTGTATGTATTGAGTACAAATGCAAAATTGTTTTCTGTAAAATTTTGATTTATTTGCATTTTTAATAATCTTATTGTTAGGTTACGATTGTATTGATAATTGGTAAGGCAATTCGTTATGATTATTTAATTAGAGAGTAAGCATAGGTAGTTGCAAATTTTTTTTACAAATTTGAGGAAAGTCCGGTCTCTATTTAGAATAATATAGCTATATAGAAAATAGTATAGGTGACTATGAGGAAAGTGCCACAGAAATAAACCGCCATATTTTTAGGTAAGGGTGCAAAGGTGCATTAAGAGTGTACCAGTAATATGATCAAAATGTTAGCTAGGTAAACCCCGTATTAAGAGTAAAGTTATGTATATGGTTATAATTATTTATATGAATAAGTAATTATCAGTATTTATTAAAACTGCAAGAAGTTCTATTATGAAAAACTCTAGATAAATAACTACCCTTGATGTAATTTTTTAATGTGCATTTAAGAACAAAATCCGGCTTATGACTTACTCTTATATATTTTAAGAGGTAATCGTATTGATATCTTTGATGATTTGATCTAATTGACTATCAATTGCATTGATATCATTCTCGTTTAGTGTTTTATTTAATGATCTATATATAATTTTGTAATTAATATTTCTGGATTCCTGTTTATTATTATTTGCATAATATTCATCTATTATCTGAATAGATTCTATTAATGGTTGATTATGTGATATTAATATTTTTTTTATTGATTCGGCTGTTATTTTGTTATTCAACTTTAGACAAATATTTCTTGTTACACTTGGGTATAAAGAATATTTGGTAAAAATATATGATAAGTGTTTTTTAATATGAATAGTTTTTATAAGTTCTATTAAGTTAATTTCAAAAATATAGTTCTTGCAGTTTGGATTTATTTCTTTTGAATATTTGATATTTAATTCGCCAAATATGCCAATTATTTTTTGATTGATTTTATTTGTTAAAATAGCAAATTTATATAAATGGCACATATTAATTATGTCTTTATAATTTTCTCCTATAATTAAATTATGGTATTTTTGATGTGTCCACTCAACTTCAGCATGTATTTGCTCAAATAAATTTTCTATTAAACCTTTAGCTTGAAACCAACTAAGTTCTTTACCTTTTTCTGACCATAATCTTTTAGAAAAATTATTTTTTCCTATAATTCCAGCTATATGAATGTTCTCTTCATAATATATTTGTTTTTTATTTTTGACACACTTTTGCTGTTGAAATGTTTTTCCAATTTCGAAACATTCCATAAATATATTTTTTTGTTTTTTATTATATTTTAAAGTATTTAATAAATTATATAATAAGTAGTGTCTTAAATATTTCTGATCTTCTTGTAATGGATTGTGTACTGAAATATGAAAATTGTTTTTTTCGTTGTTTATATTGTTCAGTGAGTAATGAATAATTTCATATAAGCCTAGTTGTTTTAAGATATTACGAATTTTTTTTATTAGTATGTTAATTTTTGAAATATGTCCTTTCTTTTGTATTTGAGGTAATTTATCTATAAAATGATTAAAGCCATATATTCTTCCAATTTCTTCAATAATATCTATTTCTCTGTTAATATCATGTTTCCTATATTCTGGTATATTTACTTTTATTAAGTTTTGATATAGTTTAGGTTCAAAGTTTAATTTTTGTAATATATTTATTATTTCTTGTGTATTTAGAGTTCTTTCTTGATTTATAGTACCTAATATATATTTTATTTTTTGTGTATTGATTAAAATGTTAGTTAATGGAGTAGTTTTTTGCTGCCAAATATACTGTGAACAACAATTGATATATGTATTTGTTAATTCTAAAACTAAATCTATAGTTTCATCATATGCTTTTATGAAGTCATTTCTGGACAATCCTTTTATATGTTTCTGTGATTTTTCTGTTTTATATTTTAATAGTTTGGTTGTATTGTTTATATATTGAGTTTCACATATATGGCCTACTATAATTATGGATGATGTATCAGTATTGCAATAAAAATCCGAATTTGATTTTACTCCAAGTAAAGAAATAATAGAGTCTTTATAAGTCAAACTTTCTATAAAATTGTTTGAATTATTGTTAGATATATGAATTCCATTTCTGTCTTCTTTTATATTAACATGCCTGATAGAAAGTAATTCTTGTTGAAATTTTTTACTTTCTATTTTGTCAATATCAAAGATTTCAATATCTTGTCCCCATTTAATGTTTATATATTTGCTAATATTAGATAATGTATCTTGCTGTATAATTTCGCAAGCTTTTAATTTATTGATTAGCCATTCAGGTGAATCTTTTACCTTAGTATTTTTGATAATTGTAATTTTAATATCTGAAAGATTTTTCTCAGTGAATTGTGATTTATTTATGTTAATTGTAGGGAATTGATTATTTTTTGTGTTAAATTTCACATTTGTTTTGATAGTTGTAAGTTTTGGTACTTTAAAAATAGTTTTTAATTCCCTGGTTATTCCAATGATACTAGCAGCGTCTGATCTATTTGCTGTGATACTTAATTCTAATGTTGTATCATTGATATCTTTTTTGTTATCAATAGTTTCAATTTCAAATCCTGCTAATGTTAGTTTTTTGATACTTTCTTCTAATGTAATATGTGGTAAATTTATTAGTTCTTTTATCCATTTCCAAGAAAATTTCATATTTGTTTTTTGAAATATAGTGATATTTATAATAGATAAAAATAGTGAATAGCCATATATAATCAATTAATGGATTTATTTCAAGTATTATTTAGCTTTTGTAAAAGATAAATTGTGATCATTTGCATACCTTTCCATGAAGCGCATAAATCTATCCCAATCTTGAGGACTTTTAATAACATATATAGATTCAATTGCTTGTGGTTTTCCGTTAATAAATTTTGCATTTACATCTTTAGTTACCATTGATCCTTCTTCATCATTCAGATACATACCTGTAATTTCTCCCTTTTCTTGCATATCAGATTTTAGAATATCTGGTTCATTGAATCTAAAAGTTGCCGTCCCAGTACTGCCATCTTTTGATCTAGTTAATTTAATATCGGGAATTATAGTTTCATTGATGCCTTGAATAAACTGAATATTTGCCATTATTTTTTAATTATTATATAAGTACGGGTTTACTATAATTATAGCCAGTCTTTTCTAAATATATTATGTTATTTATATTTTTTTCTGCAAGATTACTTATAATATTTTATCCTAAAATTTAATCTGGGGTGGGAGGATTCGAACCTGCGAATGGCGGAGTCAAAGTCCGCTGCCTTACCGCTTGGCTACACCCCAATGTATTTATTGTATCAATGAAAGGTATTTATTTGTCAAGCTTGTTATTTATTAATTTTAACTCATATTTTCTAATGTTTGAATCAGATCATGTATGTTAATAATGCTAAATTGTTTTTGTTCACTTGTTGATAATTTTTTTAGGGTGATACAATTATTTTTCACTTCGTAATCTCTAAGTATTAAACAAGCTTTTGCACCTTGTTTATCAGCCTTTTTTAATTGTTTTTGTAGACTATTATTATCTAGGTCTAAATTATAACTAATATTTTTTTTTTCCAGAATTTGTATTATATTTAAAATTTCTTTTTCTGTATGTTGACCATCTACCGCTAAATATACAAGTGGTTTATTTTTTTCTATTTTTTTGTTTAATTGATTTTTTATAGTGATTAAAAGTCTTTCTATGCCAATTGCCCATCCTACAGATGGAACATTTGGTCCTCCTAGTTCTTTTATTAATGAATCGTAACGTCCACCTCCACAAATAGTATCTTGGGTACCTAGTAAGTTAGTTTTAATTTCAAATGCTGTATAATTGTAGTAATCTAATCCTCTTACTAGTTGTTTATTGATTTTATATTGAATATCTAAAAAATCTAAATATTCACATACTTTTTCAAAATGCTTTTTAGATGTTGTTTCTAAATAATCATATAAGCAAGGTGCATTGTATATAATTTCTTGTGTTCTTGTATTTTTACTATCTAATATTTTTAATGGATTAGTATAAAGTTTATTTCGTGAGTTATTGTCTAGATCGCTGATATATGGTTCTAAATATTCTATAAAGCATTGTTTATATTTGTTTCTTTCTTCTAACTGTCCAATGGAATTAATTTCCATAATATAATCTGAGCATTCTAGTTCATTTAGCAGTTTATGGGCAATTCTTATAACTTCAGCATCTGCTATAGGATTTAAGCTTCCAATACATTCTATGCCGAGTTGATGAAATTGTCTTTGTCTACCTTGTTGAGGTCTTTCATATCGAAACATAGGCCCTAAGTACCAAAATCTTTTAGTTGTATTATTTGTATATAGTTTATTATTTATAAATGCTCTGGCTATGCTTGCTGTTCCTTCCGGTCTTAATGTTATTTCTCTTGAACTTTGATCAATAAAGCTATACATTTCTTTATTGACTATATCTGTTCCATTACCTATACTTCTTTTGAATAAAGAAGTAGATTCTATTACAGGAGTACGAATTTCATGGTAATTGGCTAATGCCATTATTTTTGCAGCAGTTTTTTCTATATACTGCCATAAAACGATTTCATCTGGTAATATATCTTTAGTCCCTCGTAGCAATTGCATAATTTTTTTCCTAACTTATTATTCATTTATTAAGTTAATATTGTATTAAAATCGGGCAAGGAGGGATTCGAACCCCCGACACCGTGGTTCGTAGCCACGTGCTCTGATCCACTGAGCTACAAGCCCTTATTACGAATAATTATATCATTTTTCAAGAATAAAAAAAATTAATTTATATGAGTAAAAAAATATTATATCAAGATAATGCTCGTAAAGCTTTAGAAAAAGGTATGGATATACTGTGTGAAGCTGTATCAGTTACTTTAGGTCCTAAAGGACGTAATGTAGTTTTAGAAAAAAAATTTGGTTCTCCGCAAATTATTAATGATGGTGTAACTATTGCTAAAGAAATTGAGTTACAGGATTTTATTCAAAATACAGGAGTTGCTTTGATTAGACAAGCTGCATCTAAAACAAATGATGTTGCAGGTGATGGTACAACAACTGCTACTGTTCTTGCACATGCTATGGTGAAGCAGGGTTTACGTAATGTGGCAGCTGGTGCTAATCCTATGATTTTGAAAAAAGGTATTGATAAGGCAGTTAAGTTTGTTATATCTCAAATAGCTGAAAAATCTTCTCCTGTAACTGATATTAGTAATATTACTCAAGTGGCTTCTATATCAGCAGGTAATGATATAAGCATTGGTCATATGATTGCTGATGCTATTGAAAAAGTAGGTAAAGAAGGAGTAATTACTATAGAGGAAGGTCAATCTACTGTAACACAATTAGAAGTTAAAGAAGGTATGAAATTTGATAAAGGTTATATTTCTCCTTATTTTGTTACAGATTCTTCTCGTATGGAAGTTGTTTATGATAATCCTTATATTTTATTAACTGATAAGAAAATTACTCTAATCCAACAGGAATTAATACCTATTTTAGAGCAAGTGTCTAAAACAGGTAGATCTTTATTAATTATAGCTGAAGATATTGAAAAAGAAGCTTTAGCAACTATTGTTATTAATAAATTGAGAGGTATTATTAATGTAGTAGCTGTTAGATCACCAGGTTTTGGTGATAGACGTAAGTCTTTGTTGGAGGACATGGCTGTGTTAACTAATGGTCAGTTAGTTACTGAAGATTTAGGTCTAAGTTTGGATAATTTATCTATTGATCAATTAGGCTCTGCTAAAAGAATTTGTGTTACTAAGGATTCTACTACAATTATTGCTGATAGTAACTCTCTAAATATTAAACGTAGATGTGATCAAATTAGACGACAATTAGAAATAAGTAGTAATAATTATGAAAAAGAAAAATTGCAAGAAAGATTATCTAAGTTAGTTGGTGGAGTAGCAATTATTAAAGTAGGTGCAGCTACTGAAACTGAAATGAAGGATAAAAAATTACGTTTAGAAGATGCAATCAACGCTACTAGAGCAGCTATAGAAGAAGGAATAGTTCCTGGTGGAGGTTCTACTTTAGTTCATATTGCAGAGTCTTTAAGTCAATGGTCAAGTAAGAATTTATCAAATGAAGAATTAGTTGGTGCTAATATTGTGGTAAAAGCTTTAGTGGCACCTTTATATAAAATTGTACAAAATGCAGGAAAAAATGGTTTTGTTATAGTAGAAAAAGTTAAAAATAGTAATTTTTCCATAGGTTATAATGCTAATCAACATCTATTATTAGATATGTATAAAGCTGGTATTATTGATCCAGCAAAAGTTACTCGTTCTGCTGTCCAAAATGCAGCATCTATAGCATCTATGATTTTGACTACAGAATGTATAGTAGTTGAAGAATCGGAGTAAAAAGATAGATTTTATATTATTAAAAGGTATTGAATAAATATATAAAAACCATAGTAATTGTCTATTTGATTTAAAATATATATATAAATAATAGCTTTTTTAATATTTTCTATTTTGTGTGTTTTTTCATGTTGTATATATATATTTTCTATGAAATATCTATTAAGTAAGTATTGAAATCTAGCTTTGTATTTTGAGTTTATATTTGATGTTGTATTATTGTAATAGTTTCTTAATATTGTTAATGATATATATTGAAATTCATTAAGGCATAAGTGTTGATATATCTTATATATATTAACTATATGTTTATGGTCAGATAATAAATGGTATTTGATTATGGTATGCTTTTTAAAGGTTGTTAAAAAGTATATGTCAAAGGTCTTAATACTTAAAAGAATTTTATTAACTGATTTATTAACATAAGTTATTTTTCTGATCATTGGTCTATGGTTTGTGGTTTATTGGAATAAATGATTAGTTTGCAAAATTTTACTAATCATTATAATTTTTAATCTATTAATTATTACCTGTAAAAATAAAATTTGGAAATTTTGCTTGTGCTTGTGAAATGGATTTATTTTTACCAGTTTCTTGCCAAAAATTTATGATTTCAGTTGCTTGATTTAAGATAAATATCTTGTCGTTTTCTGCAATCCATGGTTTAGATTCTAATTCAACTTTAAGTTGTTCCCAAGCATCGTTTCTAGGCCAAAAGAAATAAGAGGTTAATGGACTAAAGTTTCCACCTACTATATGATCAATTGCTATAGCAACATTATTTTCTAGCCATAAAATTTTAAATGTAAACTTTTGCAAAGTTTTACTCCTTAATTTTTTGTTTGAATTTTATTTACTAAATAGTGAACTTTTGTAGTCATTTGTGCTCCTTGTTTTAAGCGTTTATTGATAAGATCGATATTAAATTTTCCTTCTTTAGTGATCGGATTATAAAAACCCACTTCTTCTATTGCTTTGCCATCTCTTTTTTTTCTACTATCTATGATTATAATTCTATAGCTAGGTTGTTTTTTTCTTCCAAATCTTTTTAGTCTTATTTTTATCATAATATTAAAATATTGATTTATGTGATAGATTCTACTCTTATATTATTAAAAATTACTGTTAAGCATTGCAAAAAAATAATGCCAAGCATAGGTGACATATCCATACCAAAAATCATAGGTATTGTTCCTCGAAATAACCGTAGGTATGGATCTGTTAATCGATTTAATGAGCAAAAAGGTTCATTATACCAATTGACTGTTGGAAACCATGCTAAAGATAATTTTAAAAGAATTAATATTAGATATATTTCAGAAAAGTTTGCAACTGATGTAAATATTAAGTTAAAAGAATTGCTGATAGTATTCATTATTATTTACTAAGTATAAGCTTATTATGGATATTTATCAATTCATATATTGATGATTTTAGTTGTATATATTTCTAACTTTGAGTATTTTTTATTAATTAGTTCTAAAACTTGTTTATTACATGCAATACAAATTATTTTAATGGAAGTAATATGTATATTATATTGGTTCATTAATTCGTTTATAAAGTTTATTATTGAGTGATTATTTAATATTTTTTCTACAATTATAATCTTACTATTTTTTAGCTTTTTTTCTTGGTTAGAGTTGTAGTAAATTTTTGTATTACTGTTCCCATCTTTATATATATGGGTATGTATTACAGATAGTTGAGGTATTAAAATTTTAAGATTATCAATAATATTGTAGCATTTTTCTAGATTAGCAAATAAAGTATATGATTCCTTCGGATTAAATATAGATATTTCTTTAATATAGTCAATATTTTTGATGTAAATATTTTTTACTTTGATCCATTTCCTTAATAATTCATAAATCAGTAAGAAATTCATCTCATTATAAATAGATTCATTGACTTTATTGTTTTCTTCGATAGAATATATAATTTGGCTAGATAGTATATTTATAATGGGATGTGATATAATATATATATTTAGTGTCATATATACTTTAAATTTTATTATATGTGAAGTAATTATAGTTATTAATTTTAAATATTATATCATTTTTTATGAATTTTCGTTATTTCAATGATTTTAATAAATGGACTTGGGGTTTTTCACAGGGAGCAGAAAGTTGGAATGGAAGATTGGCTATGATGGCTTTTTTTATTATTTGTTACATAGAAGTTAGATACTCTTTTGCTGTTTTGAGTTTTTTAGGTTTATGAAATTTATAAAAACTATCCTTAATCAAGAATAGTTTTGAATATGTTATTGAATTATTTTTATTAATCTAAAGGACGCATAGATAATACAGCTTCATTTTCTCTGTTAATACCTTTCTCAAATCCTGCAGCAGCAGCTCTAGCTCTTCCAGCATGCCATAAGTGACCAATAAATAAGAAAAATCCAAGGAAAAAATGAGATGTTGTTAACCAGCTTCTAGGTGATACATAGTTAACTGAGTTAATTTCTGTAGCAACACCACCAACAGAATTTAAAGAGCCTAATGGTGCATGTGTCATATATTCAGCTGCTCTTCTTTCCTGCCAAGGTTGAATGTCGTTTTTTACTTTATTTAAATCAAGTCCATTAGGTCCTCTTAATGGTTCTACCCATGGAGCTCTTAAATCCCAAAAACGCATTGTTTCACCACCAAAAATAATTTCTCCACTTGGTGATCTCATTAAGTATTTTCCTAATCCAGTAGGTCCTTGTGCAGAAGCAACATTTGCCCCAAGTCTTTGGTCCCTTACAAGAAAAGTAAAAGCTTGTGCTTGAGATGCTTCTGGTCCAGTTGGTCCATAGAATTCACTCGGATATGCTGTATTATTATACCATACATAGTTAGATGCTGTTAATCCCATGATTGATAAAGCGCCTAAACTATAAGACAAGTATGCTTCGCCTGACCAAACAAAAGCTCTTCTTGCCCAAGCAAATGGCTTAGTTAAAATATGCCATATTCCACCAGCAATACATATAACGCCAATCCATACATGACCGCCAATTAAATCTTCCATATTATTAACACTAACTACCCAGCCATCACCACCAAAAGGTGATTTTAATACATAACCAAAGATGACAGAAGGATTTAAAGTTGGATTGCTTATAATTCTTACATCCCCTCCTCCTGGAGCCCATGTATCGTAGACACCTCCAAAGAAAAGGGCTTTAATAACTAATAAAAATGAACCAATACCTAATAAGATTAAATGTATACCTAGTATAGTTGTCATTTTATTTTTATCTCTCCAATCATAACCAAAGAATGGGAAAGATTCTTCTAAGGTATCTGGTCCTATTAATGAGTGATATAATCCACCAAAACCAAGTACAGCAGAGGAGATTAAATGTAAGACACCTACAATGAAATATGGGTAAATACTTGTGATTTCTCCACCAGGTCCTACTCCCCAACCTAAAGTAGATAAATGAGGTATTAAAATGAAACCTTGTTCATATAATGGTTTTTCAGGTACGAAATGTGCAACTTCAAATAAAGTCATTGCTCCTGTCCAAAAAACCATAACTCCAGCGTGTGCAACATGTGCACCTAATAATTTTCCTGACACATTAATTAGTCTTGCATTACCAGACCACCATGCAAAACCTGTAGATTCGATGTCTCGTCCGCCTACACCAATATTATTAAAGGGCGTTTCCACGTGGTAAAACCTCCTCAGGGAATATAAAGTTTTCGTGTGGTTGGTCTTGAGCTGCCATCCATGCACGAATACCTTCATTTAGTAAAATATTTTTAGTATAAAATGTTTCAAATTCAGGATCTTCAGCTGCTCGTAGTTCTTGTGATACGAAGTCATAAGCTCTTAAGTTTAAAGCTAGACCAACAATTCCAAATGCACTAGTCCACATGCCTGTTACAGGTACGAATAACATGAAAAAGTGTAACCAACGTTTATTTGAGAATGCAACTCCAAAGATTTGTGACCAAAATCTATTGGCTGTTACCATAGAGTAAGTTTCTTCTGATTGAGTTGGCGTAAATGCTCTAAAAGTGTCAGCTGCATCACCATCTTCGAATAATGTATTTTGTACAGTTGCTCCATGAATTGCACACAGTAAAGCACCGCCTAATATTCCTGCTACACCCATCATATGAAATGGGTTTAATGTCCAGTTATGAAATCCTTGCAAAAATAGTAAAAAACGAAAAATAGCAGCAACTCCAAAACTAGGTGCAAAAAACCAGCTGGCTTGTCCTAATGGATACATTAAGAAAACAGAAACAAACACAGCAATTGGTCCTGAAAATGCAATTGCATTATAAGGTCTGATGCCAACTAGCCGTGCAATTTCAAATTGTCTTAAGCAAAAACCAATTAATCCAAAAGACCCGTGAAGTGCGATAAATGACCATAATCCACCTATTTGACACCAACGTGTAAAGTCACCTTGAGCTTCTGGTCCCCAAAGTAATAGTAATGAATGTCCCATGCTGTTAGCTGGTGTAGATACAGCAGCTGTTAAAAAATTACATCCTTCCAAGTATGAACTTGCTAATCCGTGAGTATACCAAGATGTAACAAAAGTTGTACCAGTTAACCAACCCCCTAGTGCTAAATAAGAACATGGGAAAAGTAGCAAGCCAGACCATCCTACAAAAACAAATCTGTCTCTTTTTACCCAGTCATCAATTAGATCAAATTTTCCTCGATTTTTTTCTTGTCCAATTGCTACGGTCATAAATTAAATATCTAAAACAAGTTAAATAAGTAAATATTCTATTACAAGTTCAGATATAAATTTTCAAGTATTAATATGAATATTGTCATCATCATGCGACTTTACTTTTCTTTACGGTTATCTATAATTATAAGTGTAATTTAAATCACATTGAGTTTCTTATTTAATTATTTTTTTAAATAGTTCTCTAAGTTACTCAATTTTTTCAAAATGTTTAAAGATATTTATCTTCATTTATATTATTTAATTATTTTTATAATTTATTAATTAAATAATATCATATCCTTTTTGTTCTATAATAATATTATAGTTATATTATATTGAATTATTATACTTGTAATTTATTCTAAAATAATTTTTAAGAATTAAGGTCGTATTAATTATGATTAATAAATTTTTAAATTTTTATAATCTTATTATAAACAAAGTCAAGCAGATAGTTATAATATTTCATTTATAGTTTTTTATAAAAATTATATTAAAATTAAAATAATATTTATTTAATATATATAAATTACTATTTATACAGTTTCAATAATTCTTTGGAATAGATAACCTGTTCCTCTTGCTGTTAATATTAAGTCTGGATTACTAGGATCATCTTCAAGTTTAGCTCTTAGTCTTGAAATATGAACATCAACCACACGTGTGTCCACATGTCTTTCTGGTGTATATCCCCATACTTCTTGTAGAATAGAAGACCTTGAGAAAGGTTCTCCTGCACGACTTACTAAAAGTTCGAGTAAACTAAATTCCATACCTGTAAGTCTGATACGCGTGTTATTTTTATAAACTTGTCTTTTGTTTATATCTACTTTTAGAAAGCCTATATTGATTATACCTGAACTAGGTATACTATTATATGTTGGAATTTTATCTACACGTCTTAAAACAGATCTAATTCTTGCTTCTAACTCTTTAGGAGAAAATGGTTTCACAACATAATCATCTGCTCCTAGTTCTAATCCTGTAATTCTGTCAGATACATCCCCAAGTGCGGTAAGCATAATTATTGGTACATCTGATTCTTTTCTTAATTCTTGGCATACACCATATCCGTCTAATTTAGGCATCATTACATCTAAAACAACTAAGTTAGGATATTCCTTTTTAAATACAGCTAATGCTTCTTCTCCATCACATGCACTGACAACTTCATATCCAACTATAGATAATCGTGTTTCGAGTATTCTTCTTATACTCGTTTCATCATCTACTATTAATATTTTTTCTCTTTGATTATCCAATGTTTTGTGCTCCTAAATATTATAGTCAAATTTTTACTTAATAGATTTAGCCATTATAATATATTTTATAGTTTTCATAGATCTCTATAAGATTCTAAAATATCTTGTTTATTTAAAATATAAAATAAGGTAATTTAAAATTTTATTGGGGGCTTGACAAAATTGTGTTCAAACCATTATTCTGGTTTTGTGAATTGTTAAAAAAAACTTACTACAAACTTGAATTAGTAATTATTAGCAACACCTGCTCAAAAGTTTTATTAATTTAATTTATTCTGGATAACACGGAGAGTTTGATCCTGGCTCAGGATGAACGCTGGCGGTATGCCTAACACATGCAAGTTGAACGAAAGCTTAATGCTTTAGTAGCGGACGGGTGAGTAATACGTGAGAATCTGCCTTTGGGAGGGGGATAACAATTGGAAACGATTGCTAATACCCCATATGCTTTTTAGTGAAAAAGAGAAATCTGCCCGAAGATGAGCTCGCGCCTGATTAGCTAGTTGGTAAGATAAAAGCTTACCAAGGCTACGATCAGTAGCTGGTTTGAGAGGATGATCAGCCACACTGGAACTGAGACACGGTCCAGACTTCTACGGGAGGCAGCAGTGGGGAATTTTCCGCAATGGGCGAAAGCCTGACGGAGCAATACCGCGTGAGGGAAGAATGCCTGTGGGTTGTAAACCTCTTTTCTTAAGGAAGAAACAAATGACGGTACTTAAGGAATAAGCATCGGCTAACTCCGTGCCAGGGTGCCCATGTGTCATAAACGCCACCAACAAATAGGGCCTTAATAACAAGTAAGAATGACCCAATGCCAAGCAGAATTAGGTGAATCCCCAGTATTGTCGTCATTTTATTCTTATCTCTCCAGTCATAACCAAAGAAAGGGAATGATTCTTCTAAAGTGTCAGGTCCGATGATTGAGTGATAAAGTCCTCCAAAGCCTAGAACTGCAGATGATATTAGGTGCAGTACTCCAATTACGAAGTATGGATACACATTATTTATTTCTCCACCTGGTCCTACTCCCCATCCTAGAGTTGCTAAATGAGGCATCAATATGAAGCCTTGTTCGTACAGTGGTTTTTCGGGTACAAAGTGAGCAACTTCAAAAAGGGTCATAGCTCCTGTCCAAAACACAATGACGCCTGCATGCGCTACATGCGCTCCTAGTAATTTTCCAGAAACGTTGATTAATCTTGCGTTTCCTGACCACCATGCAAAGCCAGTGGATTCAAGATCTCGGCCACCAATTTCAGTATTTGTATTAAAGGGCGTTTCCACGTGGTAGAACCTCCTCAGGGAATATGAAGTTTTCATGAGGCTGGTCTTGTGCTGCCATCCAAGAACGTATGCCCTCATTTAGTAGTATGTTTTTAGTGTAAAAAGTTTCAAACTCAGGGTCTTCAGCTGCTCTTAGTTCTTGAGAAACGAAGTCATATGCCCTTAAGTTTAGAGCCAATCCTACAATGCCGAATGCGCTAGTCCACATACCTGTTACAGGCACAAAAAGCATGAAGAAGTGCAGCCATCTTTTGTTAGAGAAAGCTACGCCGAATATTTGTGACCAGAAGCGGTTAGCTGTAACCATTGAGTATGTTTCTTCTGACTGTGTTGGCGTAAATGCACGGAAAGTGTCAGCAGCATCTCCATCTTCAAATAAGGTGTTTTGAACTGTTGCGCCATGAATAGCGCAAAGTAAAGCTCCTCCTAGTATTCCTGCAACTCCCATCATATGAAAAGGATTCAGTGTCCAGTTGTGAAAGCCTTGAAGAAATAGTAAGAATCTGAAAATAGCAGCTACGCCGAAGCTCGGCGCAAAAAACCAGCTTGCTTGTCCAAGAGGATACATTAAGAACACCGATACGAATACTGATATCGGTCCAGAAAAGGCAATCGCATTATATGGTCTTAATCCAACTAGTCTTGCGATTTCAAATTGGCGCAAGCAAAATCCTATAAGTCCAAATGATCCGTGCAATGCTATGAATGCCCATAATCCTCCTATCTGACACCAGCGAGTAAAGTCGCCTTGCGCTTCTGGTCCCCAAAGCAATAGTAGTGAGTGTCCCATGCTATTGGCTGGTGTAGATACTGCTGATGTCAGGAAGTTGCATCCTTCAAGATATGAGCTTGCTAAGCCATGTGTATACCAAGACGTCACAAACGTTGTTCCAGTTAGCCATCCTCCTAATGATAAATAGGCGCATGGAAATAAAAGTAGGCCTGACCATCCTACAAATACAAATCGATCTCTTTTAACCCAGTCGTCAATAAGATCAAACCATCCGCGGGTTTTTTCTTGTCCAATCGCTATAGTCATAAGTAAACTCTCCAGAGTGTGCTTAGTAATTATGTTAATAAAATAAAGTAAAGTGGCGTATGCGGCATAAACAATTGAGCACTACTTTACTTTTCTTTACGGTTACCGTAATTATAAATATAATTTCCAAGAAAGTGTATGGACTTAATTAATTATTTGTTTTCTAGTTCTGTAAGTTAGCTTTGCTTATATTGTACTACAATAATTAGCAGTAGTTATTTTTATTTCTTGAGCTTATCAGTTATCCTTTGGAAAAGGTAGCCTGTTCCTCTTGCAGTTAATATTAAATCAGGATTACTGGGATCGTCTTCTAGTTTTGCTCTCAGCCTAGATATATGAACATCTACAACTCGAGTATCAACATGCCTTTCAGGAGTATATCCCCAAACTTCTTGTAGTATAGATGACCTAGAGAAGGGATCGCCGGCCTTACTGACTAACAGCTCTAAAAGACTAAACTCCATTCCTGTCAATCGAACCCTTTCATTATGTTTGTAAACTTGTCTTTTGTTTGTGTCCACTTTGAGAAAACCAATACTGATTATTCCCGAGCTAGGTATGTTGCTGCTGATAGCTATTTTGTCTGCTCTACGAAGCACAGACCTAATTCTAGCCTCGAGTTCTTTTGGCGAAAAAGGTTTTACTACATAATCATCCGCACCTAATTCTAGTCCCGTAATTCGGTCGGATACATCTCCCAATGCTGTTAGCATAATAATAGGCACATCTGACTCTTTTCTTAATTCTTGGCATACACCGTACCCATCAAGCTTTGGCATCATTACATCTAGTATAACTAGATTAGGATATTCTTGCCGAAAAATGGTTAAAGCTTCTTCTCCGTCAGCAGCGCTGACAACACTATAGCCAATCATAGACAGTCTTGTTTCTAATATTCTTCTGATACTTGTTTCGTCGTCAACTATCAGTATTTTTTCTTTTGCTTCTTCCAAGATACTATTCTCCTTAGCGATCGTCATATATCTTAACAGAAAAAAGATGCGATTCTCTCTATTTCTTTTGTTGAGAATCTTCTGTCAGCAGCCGTGTTAATTTTGCTTTTATAACCTTGATTTCTGTATAAGCTCAGCGTGACCACTTGTCTAAGTATGCTGCGAAAATACTTTTACCCCTGATCGTAGATTTAAATTTTTATAACAACATAGTTTTTCTAATATATTCTAATTTACATATTGTCAATGCACATAAGTCAGACATGCTAATTTTGCTTTTTTGTATTTTGTAATCACTATGCAGTACTCTCACAATCATTAGGCTAGACAAATCTATATAACTTAAGATTCAATTAATTCCTTAAGTCTTTAAATTGGGCTCGCTTGATTTGTTTTATTGTTGCTTGCTTAATAAATTTTGGCTTTAGGGGGTTGACAATTATTCTGCAAGATACTATATTTGTTTGTAGTTGAAAACGCAAAAAACAAATGCAAAACTATTCTGGATAAAATAGAGAGTTTGATCCTGGCTCAGGATGAACGCTGGCGGTATGCCTAACACATGCAAGTCGAACGAAAGCTTTTGCTTTAGTGGCGGACGGGTGAGTAATGCGTGAGAATCTGCCTTTGGGAGGGGAATAACAACTGGAAACGGTTGCTAATGCCCCATATGCTGAAAAGTGAAAAAGAGTAATCTGCCCGAAGATGAGCTCACGTCTGATTAGCTAGTTGGTGGAGTAAAAGCCCACCAAGGCGACGATCAGTAGCTGGTTTGAGAGGATGATCAGCCACACTGGGACTGAGATACGGCCCAGACTTCTACGGAAGGCAGCAGTGGGGAATTTTCCGCAATGGGCGAAAGCCTGACGGAGCAATACCGCGTGAGGGAAGAATGCCCGTGGGTTGTAAACCTCTTTTTTTAGGGAAGAAAATTTGACGGTACCTAAAGAATAAGCATCGGCTAACTCCGTGCCAGCAGCCGCGGTAATACGGGGGATGCAAGCGTTATCCGGAATCACTGGGCGTAAAGCGTCTGTAGGTGGTTTAGAAAGTCTGTTGTTAAATATTAGGGCTCAACCCTGAATAAGCAATGGAAACTTCTAGACTAGAGTATGGTATGGGTAGAGGGAATTCCCAGTGTAGCGGTGAAATGCGTAGATATTGGGAAGAACACCAGTAGCGAAAGCGCTCTACTTGGCCTTTACTGACACTCAGAGACGAAAGCTAAGGTAGCGAATGGGATTAGATACCCCAGTAGTCTTAGCTGTAAACGATGGATACTAGATGTTGCGCGTATCGATCCGTGCAGTATCGTAGCTAACGCGTTAAGTATCCCGCCTGGGAAGTACGCTCGCAAGAGTGAAACTCAAAGGAATTGACGGGGGCCCGCACAAGCGGTGGAGCATGTGGTTTAATTCGATGCAACGCGAAGAACCTTACCAGGGCTTGACATATTACAAATTTTCATGAAAATGAAAAGTGCCTTCGGGAATGTAAATACAGGTGGTGCATGGCTGTCGTCAGCTCGTGTCGTGAGATGTTGGGTTAAGTCCCGCAACGAGCGCAACCCTTGTTTTTAGTTGCCATCATTTAGTTGGGCACTCTAAAAAAACTGCCGGTGACAAACCGGAGGAAGGTAAGGACGACGTCAAGTCAGCATGCCCCTTACGTCCTGGGCTACACACGTGCTACAATGGTTATGACAAAGAGTTGCAAACTTGTGAAAGTAAGCTAATCTCATAAACGTAATCTAAGTTCGGATTGCAGGCTGTAACTCGCCTGCATGAAGGTGGAATCGCTAGTAATCGCCGGTCAGCTACACGGCGGTGAATCCGTTCCCGGGCCTTGTACACACCGCCCGTCACACCATGGAAGTTGGCCATACCCAAAGTCGTTATCTTAACCTTTTTTGGATAGAGGCGCCTAAGGTAGGGCTAGTGACTGGGGTGAAGTCGTAACAAGGTAGCCGTACTGGAAGGTGCGGCTGGATCACCTCCTTATTATAGGGATATAATAAACAAGGAAAAATATAAATTTTATCCTAGATCGTCTTATTTTTTATACATGTTAAAAGGGCTATTAGCTCAGTTGGTTAGAGCGCACCCCTGATAAGGGTGAGGTCACTGGTCAAATCCAGTATAGCCCAAATAATAAACAGAGGGGGTATAGCTCAGTTGGTAGAGCGCTGCTTTTGCAAGGCAGATGTCAGCGGTTCGAATCCGCTTATCTCCAAATAATGAAGTATAACTTCATGTTTATTGCTATTATTTAGTTAATGAATATATAAAGTAATTTAAGAGCTTACGGTGGATACCTTGGTATCTAGAAGCGATGAAGGGCGTGACTACCGACGAAACGCTTCGGGAAGCTGGAAGTAAGCTATAATCCGGAGGTACCCGAATGAGGAAACTCTATAATACTACCTACTGAATTAATAAGTAGGAAAGAGCAAACCTAGTGAACTGAAACATCTTAGTAACTAGAGGAAAAGAAAGCAAAAGCGATTCCCTTAGTAGCGGCGAGCGAAAAGGGAACAGCCTAAACCACTTTAATAAGTTTTAGTGGGGTTGTGGGACAAATAATCTAAGATAAAAAAAGTTAAGTGAAACAGCTGGAATGTTGTATCGTAGAAGGTGATAATCCTGTAGCTGAAAACTAAATAGTCTTTATTTGTATCCCAAGTAGCATGGAGCACGTGAAACTCCGTGTGAATCAGCGAGGACCACCTCGTAAGGCTAAATATTCCTAGATAACCGATAGTGTAACAGTACCGTGAGGGAAAGGTGAAAAGAACCCCGGAAGGGAAGTGAAATAGAACATGAAACCGTAAGCTTACAAGCAGTAGGAGAACGACTTAACGTTTGACTTCGTGCATGTTGAAGAATGAGCCGGCGACTTACAGGCAGTGGCAGGTTAAGGTAGAGAATATCGAAGCCACAGTGAAAGCGAGCTTTAATAGAGCGTTTGTCACTGTTTGTAGACCCGAACCCGGATGATCTAGTCATGGCCAGGGTGAAGCTTAGGTAACACTAAGTGGAGGTCCGAACCGACTGATGTTGAAAAATCAGCGGACGAGCTGTGATTAGGGGTGAAATGCCAATCGAATCCGGAGCTAGCTGGTTCTCCCCGAAATGCGTTTTGGCGCAGCGATTGATGCTTAAGCTTAGGGGTAAAGCACTGTTTCGGTGCGGGCTGCGAAAGCGGTACCAAATCGAGGCAAACTCAGAATACTAAGTGTGTAGTCAATCAGTGAGACAGTGGGGGATAAGCTTCATTGTCAAAAGGGAAACAGCCCAGACCACCAGTTAAGGCCCCTAAATAATATCTAAGTGATAAAGGAAGTGGGAATGCAAAAACAACCAGGAGGTTTGCTTAGAAGCAGCAATCCTTTAAAGAGTGCGTAATAGCTCACTGGTCTAGTGATCCTGCGCCGAAAATGAATGGGACTAAGTTATTTGCCGAAACTGTGGGATGTTTACATCGGTAGGGGAGCGTTCTGTTTTAGATTGAAGCATTAGTGTAAACGAATGTGGACGAAGCAGAAGTGAGAATGTCGGCTTGAGTAGCGAAAACATTGGTGAGAATCCAATGCCCCGAAAACCTAAGGTTTCCTTTGGAAGGTTCGTCCGCGAAGGGTTAGTCAGGGCCTAAGGCGAGGTTGAAAAGCGTAGTCGATGGATAACAGGTTAATATTCCTGTACTGTTTGTTACTGATATCGAGGGACGGAGAAGGCTAAATCAGCCGGATTTTGGTTACCGGTTTAAATTTTTGAAGGTGAAGATAGATGGCGAAAACATCTTGAGCTAAAAAATGAATACAAGGTACTATGGTATTAAAGTGATTGATGTCATACTTCCTAGAAAAGCTCGAAATATCTTAAGTAACAAATACCTGTACCTTAAACCGACACAGGTAGGTAAGTAGAGTATACTAAGGGGCGCGAGATAACTCTCTCTAAGGAACTCGGCAAAATAGCCCCGTAACTTCGGAAGAAGGGGTGCCCTTGTAGGGTTGCAATAACTAGGCCCAAGCGACTGTTTATCAAAAACACAGGTCTCCGCGAAGTCGTAAGATAATGTATGGAGGCTGACGCCTGCCCAGTGCCGGAAGGTTAAAGAAGTTGGTTAGTATTAAACAAAGCTAGCGACTGAAGCCCCGGTGAACGGCGGCCGTAACTATAACGGTCCTAAGGTAGCGAAATTCCTTGTCGGGTAAGTTCCGACCCGCACGAAAGGCGTAACGATTTGGGCACTGTCTCGGAGAGAGACTCGGCGAAATAGAATTGTCTGTGAAGATGCGGACTACCTGCACCTGGACAGAAAGACCCTATGAAGCTTTACTGTAGCTTGGAATTGAATTTGGGTATACTTTGCGCAGTATAGGTGGGAGGCAAAGATTATATATTTGTGGATATATAGGAGCCAACAGTGAGATACCACTCTAATTATACTAGGATTCTAACTTTGAATGCCGTTAACCGGCCAAAGAACAGTTTCAGGTGGGCAGTTTGACTGGGGCGGTCGCCTCCTAAAAAGTAACGGAGGCGTACAAAGGTTTCTTCAGACTGGTCGGAAATCAGTCATAGAGTATAAAGGCATAAAGAAGCTTGACTGCAAGACCTACAAGTCGAGCAGAGACGAAAGTCGGTCTTAGTGATCCGACAGTGCTGAGTGGAAAGGCTGTCGCTCAACGGATAAAAGTTACTCTAGGGATAACAGGCTGATCTCCCCCAAGAGTTCACATCGACGGGGAGGTTTGGCACCTCGATGTCGGCTCATCGCATCCTGGGGCGGTAGTACGTCCCAAGGGTTGGGCTGTTCGCCCATGAAAGCGGTACGCGAGCTGGGTTCAGAACGTCGTGAGACAGTTCGGTCCATATCCGGTGCAGGCGTTAGAGTATTGAGAGGCTCTCTCCTTAGTACGAGAGGACCGGGAGAGACACACCTCTGGTGTACCAGTTATTGTGCCAACAGTAAACGCTGGGTAGCCAAGTGTGGTAAAGATAACCGCTGAAAGCATCTAAGTGGGAAGCATACCTCAAGATGAGTACTCTTTAAGATCACAGTAAGATTAACTGTTTGATAGGCGTTAGGTGTAAGTATAGTAATGTATTCAGCTAAGACGTACTAATAGATCGTAAACTTTTTAAATTTATACTTTATAATAGCAAAGTTATGTCTTGATACTTATAGCGTAGTGGAACCACTCCAATCCATCCCGAACTTGGTTGTTAAACACTACAGCGGCAATAATACTAATAGGGGAGCCTCTTGGGAAGGTAGCTCAGTATCAAGACTCAATGTAATTTTACGTTTTCTATTCTCAGTTAATTCATTGTTGTCAAATATCTAATTATGTTGTTGTTTAACCTTAAAGATTTTTCTAGATTATTTACTAACTCTCCATTTCCTTGATAATTCATTTGTACATATATACCATCATAATATTGTCTAATATTATAGCTTAAATGTCGTCTACCTCTGTGTTGAACTAAAATATTTTGACCACCTAAATTGTTTATCAGTGCTTTATATGTATTGACTAAATTTAAATTTTTATCTTCCGTAATATCAGGTCTTAAAATATATATTGTCTCGTAGTTATTCAATTTAATCATAATTTATTATTTTAATTTTTTATAGTCTATTATCTATTTGTATTCTTACAGCTTGTGATATAACTGGTATTTTGGCGTATTTACCTTCAATTGATTTTGTCACAGCATATATAATAGTTGATAGTACAAACCAAAACAATGTATTACATAACATAAAGCCATATAAGCTCATGCGAAATTCAATGGGTAAGGCTCTAAAAGTAGCACCTAATAAAGAGTTTATTAAAAATAATAAAATAGATTGTAAAACATTAAATCTGATAAAAGGTCTATCAGGTATAGGGCTTTTAGCTCTTACAAATAAGTAATATAATATAAAGAATACTATAAATGCTAATGCTGGATGTGTAACATAAAATATTACAATTGGCATAAGAGTTTTTTTATATATACTCATTAAACTAAAAGGATAGTCTGGTAATATTTGTTGCCCAAAGTTTTGTAATCCTTCTAAAAGAGGTAGCCAATAAGGAAGTATAGAGCTTGCTCTATCTATAATTGTAATATTTGTTTTATTAAAATTGTGATTGTATTTTTTAAAGTAAATATAAATTTGATATAATACTATAGCAATTATACTACTTAACAAAGTACTGATTATAATTATGATCCATATAGGCAATTGAGTGGCCATAGTGATATAAATGTAATTAATGTTGAAAATAAAAAAGCATCATTTTAACTTATTATTTTATTTTATATTTGGATGTTGCATATGTTGAAGTATTGTTTAATAAATTTTAAATATTTTTATCAGTTTTTTTGTATGAAACTTAATTTGATTTTACAATAGAATTATATATATTTTCAAATTTTTTTTAATTATGTTATTAGTAATAAATAAAAAAACTTTTTCTTCATGTTTAATGCTTGGTACTGGTAAGTATCAAAATTTAAAAGAAGCTCAAGAAAGCATTGCTATAAGTGAAACTTCTATTGTAACAGTTGCAATACGAAGAGCTCAAAGAGCAAAAATTATGGGTCAAAGCAACTTGATTGATGGTTTGAATTGGAAAAAATTATGGCTTTTACCTAATACAGCAGGATGTAAAACAGCGGAAGAAGCTATACGTGTTGCCTTTTTAGGTCAAGAAATTGCAAAGCGTTTAGGTCAGGTTAATAATAACTTTATTAAATTAGAAGTTATACCAGACCCTAAATATTTGTTGCCAGATCCTATTGGTACTTTAAAAGCTGCTGAGTATTTAGTTCACAAGAATTTTACAGTTATGCCTTATATTAATGCAGATCCTTTGTTGGCTAAGCAATTAGAGAATATAGGATGTGCTACAGTTATGCCTTTAGCTTCACCTATTGGTTCAGGAAATGGTTTACAAAATAAATTGAATATTCAAATTATTATTGAAAATTCAAGTATTCCTGTAATTGTTGATGCAGGTATTGGTACACCTAGTGAAGCTTGTCATGTAATGGAGTTAGGTGCATCAGGAGTTTTATTAAATACTGCTATTGCTAAATCATCTAAACCTCAATTAATGGCAGAAGCTATGAAGCATAGTATAATATCGGGTAGAATGGCATATCTTGCTGGTAGAATGCAACAAAGTTTAACTGCAAATCCTAGTTCTCCTGTCTATGGTATATTAAATAGTTAATTTATATTATTAATTTTAAATGAATAGAAAATTATATGATCTTAATTATAGATAATTATGATAGTTTTACTCAAAATTTAGTTCAATATGTTGGTGAACTTGGTTTTGAAATTACAGTTCTTAGAAATGATGAATTATCTTTAAAAGATATTGCTATCTTGAATCCTAGTCATATTATTTTGTCTCCTGGTCCAGGTAGTCCATCTAATGTAGGTGGTATATTACTTAATTTGATTTATTATTATGCACATAAAATTCCTATTTTGGGAGTTTGTTTAGGTCATCAAAGTATTGGTTATGTTTATGGAGGTAATATAATTCAATTAAATGAGCCTGTGCATGGTAAAATCAGTAAAATTTTTCACAATCAAAATGATATATTTAAAAATTTACCAAGTCCATTTTTAGCAACTCGTTATCACAGTTTAATTATTGATAATAATTATTTGCCTAGTGAACTTGAGATTACTGCATGGACAGAAGATGGTAAAATCATGGGTTGTCGTCATAAACAATATAATTCATTAAGAGGTATACAATTCCACCCAGAAAGTTTATGGACTAATCAAGGACGTAAAATTATTGAAAATTTTTTATATCAATAAAAAAACATTGAATTAAATTGTTATTTTTATATAATATTTTTGAACCTTCGTTAATTCTTCTTCAAAGGTCAATTGTCCTCTGTTCGTAATTCCTCTTAAGTTAATTACATTTTTTTTACTATTAACCCAAACTTGATAGTAAGATAAGTAACTTGTGGCAATACTTATTATTAATATTGAAAAGCCTAAGTATACTATATAAATCCCAGGATCTGTTTTAATTTGTATTCCTGTACTAGGTATAATTTCTTTGATAGCAATTTTATGATTGTTTATTATAAATGTTTCATTAATTGTAATATTTTGCAGTAGCTGACCTGATGAATTATATATAAATATTTTATTTTCTAGTCCGTTAATTAAAAAAAATAATGATTTATGATTTGTGAAATTAAAGTTGTATACCCATGTTCTAACATTATTGATTTTTATTTCTTGTAGTTTTTGCTGTATTAATTGATTATCTAGTTGGATTTTTAAACCTTCTAAGTTCCATGATGTTTGATAGAATGTTAATCCATGAAATTTTAGTGGTGAGTTTACATAAATTTTTTGTTGTATGAGGTTTTCATTTTTATTGTTTAATAATGATATTAGTGAATAAAATTGTTTAATAGATGAGTTTTGATTATATTCTATAAAAAAGTCATCTATTTTTCCTAAAATATTATATGGTAAATGACTATATTGACCTGATTTTATAGAGTTTTGTATATGAAATATTTCTCCTTTTGGTATTATTTCTTGACTTGTGAAGCCGGTAAAAAGTCCTAATATATTACCTGTAAGAGTGATGATAATGCTAATATGAACAAATATAGGAGCTAATCTTCCAATTAAACCTTTATATCCATAAATTTTACTGCTCCGTTGAAAAACATAATAATTATGGTAGTTTAGGCTATAAATTATATTAATGAATGATTTTAGCGGCAAATAGTTAATAACATAATTTTTATCATAGTTATAAGGCATAAATTTCCAGTGACGTGCATTTCTTAAACTTGGTAGTTGTTGTGAAAATGTACAAGTAATTAAACTGCAAAAAAATAAAAATATAAGTAGTATAAACCACCAAGTTGTATATATGTGGTCTAATCCAAAGTATAAAATGTTTTTCCAGTTAATTAAATAGCTTATAGAAGATTTGATAGGATAATTAGATTGATAATATGCGGTATTTTTATCTTGTTCGATAATTGTACCTAATATACTAACTCCACATATTGTTAGTAGTAATGTAATAGAAAAATTTAAGTTACTTAATTGTCTGATAATTTTCCATTTTAGAGTTTTATATTGTAAATACTTCATATTATAAATTTATATGTAATATTATTAAATGGCTATAGATGAAATATATTGTCTAATAAATTAAAGCAACCTAAGGCAATTAAGATAGATCCTATAGTTGGTAGAAAATAATTCCAAGTATAATTAATGATCATTATCTTTTTATATTGTGACATAAATTTTACGAAAAAAAAACAGGTAAAGTATATCCTGTTAGATAAAATAGAATGTATAATACACCTTTTAATATATCAGAAGAGTAATTTAGCCATATTATAATGGTTGTTAATATTGGAGTGCTACATGTTGATGAATTAATTCCGATAGTAAAGCCAGTAATCCAAGTTGTCAAATAATAGTTGTCATCTTTTTTTATTTTTAAGAATTGATTAAAAAAAGAAAAGTTTATTTGTAGCAATTGTAATAAATTAAGCCCAATACATATTGTTAATATAGATGAAAATATAGGTACATAAATAGAAACTTTATTATAGAATTGAGTCAATGTAGTAATTATTATTACCATAATGATATTACTGCTTGTTAATCCATATATAAAAGCATTCTGGTAGTTCTTTTTTTGTATAGTTTTAATAGATGATAAGCTAATTGGTAGTATAGATATTAAACAAGGATTAAAAAAGGTTATTATACCGCCTATTAGTGATAATGTGCAGGTATATAAATAAGAATAATTTAATCTAGAGTAGAATAATATGTATATCTTCTGTTGTAGATAATATGATTGTATGTCTAAAAAATTAATGATGCTATCCATTTTATATTTTAATTGTTAACTGTCATTCATAATCTCCCCAGGAAGGATTTGAACCTACGACCAATCGGTTAACAGCCGATCGCTCTACCACTGAGCTACTGAGGATTTTTATATGATTCATGGATAGTATAATAACAAAAAATATATATTCTGACAAGTCTTATATATAATAAATAAACTACTTGTATTTAATAAAATTTTTTGATATAGTTAAATTCAGAAATTAAGACGCAGACGTGGTGGAATTGGTAGACACGCTAGATTTAGGTTCTAGTGAGAGTTTCTCGTGAGAGTTCGAGTCTCTCCGTCTGCATTGAAATTTATAGTGTATTATTCATGCATTGATAGATATACGATAATTATGAATGCCATCTTTGAATTACCAGTTGTATAGATCCATCTTCAAGAGTATGTCGATTAATATTTTTAAATCCATACTTGGCACTTTCTTTAAGTATAGTATTATAAGAGTATTGTTGAGTTATTTTTTCTAATAATTTTGTGTATGGTATATTCATGTTCCATAATTGTAAATCTGCTAAGAGCGAATATTCTTTTCCATTCCAAGAAAATGCAAATAAGTTTTTGCCATTTTGTTGAACTATAAGATTATTAGAATTAATGATGTAATCGTTTGTATTGTTTATTGTTTTACTTGTACAAACAAAATTTAGATCTTCTAATGTTTTCTTCAATATTTCTTTATTAGTAATAGATGTTTTAATACGACTTAAGTGTGACATTTGATTAATATTGTTTTAAATAAATTATTGACCATGTTATATTTTAGAATAAGACTATCTTTATGATATATTTTTATTCTAATTATATTATAGTTTTATTGATATAATGTGAAAGGTCAAGTGAAGAGTGTATCTTTTATCATAGACTTACTGGACTATACTTCTTCTAAAACTTTATATCTTTACAAGGTCTAAACATTTCTGTAATAATATATTTAACAAGTATTTTAAACTTGGGAAGTATCCTCATTTATCCTAAACACAATTTTTATTATTATGACTGCTACTTTAGAAAGACGCGAAAGCGCAAGCCTGTGGGAACGTTTTTGTACTTGGATCACTAGCACTGAAAACCGTTTATATATAGGTTGGTTTGGTGTTTTAATGATTCCTACATTATTAACAGCTACATCTGTATTCATCATTGCATTCGTTGCTGCACCTCCAGTTGATATTGATGGTATCCGTGAGCCAGTTGCTGGTTCTTTATTATATGGAAATAACATTATTTCTGGCGCAGTTATTCCTAGTTCTGCGGCGATTGGTATCCATTTCTACCCTATTTGGGAAGCTGCTTCTTTAGATGAGTGGCTATATAACGGTGGACCATATCAATTAATTGTACTACACTTTTTATTAGGTGTATCTTGCTATATTGGTCGTGAATGGGAATTAAGCTACCGTCTTGGTATGCGTCCTTGGATTTCAGTTGCTTTTACAGCACCTGTAGCGGCAGCAGCAGCAGTATTTCTTGTTTACCCTATCGGTCAAGGAAGCTTCTCTGATGGTATGCCTTTAGGTATCTCTGGTACATTCAACTTTATGCTTGTATTCCAAGCAGAACATAACATTTTAATGCATCCTTTCCATCAATTAGGTGTTGCAGGTGTATTTGGTGGTTCTCTATTTAGTGCAATGCATGGTTCTCTAGTAACTTCTAGTTTAATTCGTGAAACAACTGAAAATGAATCTGCTAACAATGGATATAAGTTTGGTCAAGAAGAAGAAACTTATAATATTGTTGCAGCTCATGGTTACTTCGGACGTTTAATTTTCCAATATGCTAGTTTCAACAACTCTCGTGCTTTACATTTTTTCCTAGGTTTATGGCCTGTAGTAGGTATTTGGTTCACAGCTATGTCTGTTAGTACAATGGCTTTTAACTTAAATGGTTTTAACTTTAACCAATCTGTTGTTGACAGTCAAGGTCGTGTAATCAATACTTGGGCTGATATTCTTAACAGAGCTAACTTAGGTATGGAAGTAATGCATGAGCGTAATGCTCATAACTTCCCATTAGATTTAGCTTCAGGTCAATCTTTACCAGTTGCACTAGTTGCTCCGGCTGTTAATGGATAGTTATTAGCTTTTGTATATAGAAAATTAATACTTATATTATAGTATAAGTATAAAAACTATAAAACATATATAGTAATATATGTTTTATAGTTTTTTACTTTTTATTTAAAGTATTAGAATAAATAATAAAAGGAATTATATAATTTTTTTTAGGGTTTAATAAATGTATGGTATTTTTTTTGTTTAAATAGATAAAATCTTTAGTAAATAAGTTATGTTGACAGTTTTTATTTTTATAATTTATTACTATTTTTTTTCTAAATTTTTTATTAAAAAATAAAGATTTAATATTTTTGTTGAGCAAATATTTAGATATATTTCTATTTATTTCATTTTGATTATATTTATAATTTTTAGATATTTTTAAATATATATTGTTGTCTCTATTAAATAACTCTTGTAAACTTTGTCTTCTTCGTCGTCTTGTTAATTCGACTAATCCTAATTCAGATAGTTGTACAATTTGCGGTTTTGCATAATCTAATTGAAGTAATTTTGTAAAATGTTCGAGTAATTGTAATTGATCTTGTTGTGATAACATATCTATAAAATCAACAATAATGACTCCATTAATATTCCGTATTTTTAATTGGTATGCAATTTCAATAGCTGCATAAAAGTTTGTTCTTAAAATGGCTTCTTTAGAATTATCAGATTTGTTGAAAGATCCAGAGTTTACATCTATAACAGTCAAAGCTTCATTGCTTTCTATTATTAAGTGACCTCCTGAAGAAAGTTTTACTTTGGATTTTAATGCTTTTGATATATTTTTTGTTATTCCAAAGTGTTCTAAAATACATTCAGGTTTTTTGTATACTTGGATTCGTGTGTTTTTTGTACATTGCCATTTTTTTATATAATATTTTATTTGTTGAAGTCCATTTTCTGAATCTATAATAATATTATTAATACTAGAATTATAGTAATCTCTAATAATTTTCTGAATTAAATTTTTTTCTTTATAAATTAAATTAGGACAAGGTGAACATACAGCCATTCTTTCGATTGAATACCATTGTTTTTTTAAGCAATTTAAATCATCTATTATGGCTTTAGTGGTTTTTCCTTCTGCTGAAGATCTTATTAATATTCCCATCATAGATGGTTTAAGAAGAATAGCTAATGAATGTAAATGTATACGTTCATTATGATCATATATTTTGTGTGAGATACATATTGTATTACAGAAAGGCATTAACACAGTATATTTGCCAGATAAGTTAATGTTAGTTGTTAACCTAGGCCCTTTGTTTATAGTGGGCTCTTTGATGATTTGAACTAAAAGTATTTGATTAATTGAAAGTATATCATTAATATGGTTGATGTACCGGTTCTTTTTTAAGTGTTTAATATCACTTATATGTATAAACCCGCTTTTTCCATGATTACTTATTTTAATAAAAGCTGCATTTATACTGGAAAAAATCTTTTGAACAATACCTATATAGATATCATTAACTTGGTACGTTTTATTTATAGGAATAATTTCTTGTATTTTATTATTTTGTAAAATAGCTGCTATATTATTAAAACGTGAAATTATTATTTTTTTTACCATTTTTAAAATATAGCTTCTAAGATTTATAGAAAAAATAAATTTGCATAAAGCTTTGTGTTTAGATATTTATAAATTGTTTTTTATAATATGAATCTATTATCTTTTTATTTATCACTAATTACATGTACTTTTTTTGTTTTTTTTTGAATAGTTTGAAAATTAACTATACCATCAGCAGTTGCAAATATAGTATAATCTTTACCCATTTTTACATTTTTCCCTGGTTTAAATTTGCTTCCCCTTTGTCTTATAATTATAGACCCTTTTATAATACTTTCTCCTCCGTATTTTTTTACTCCTAATCGTTTCGAGTTTGAATCTCGCCCGTTTTTAGTACTTCCGCTTCCTTTTTTATGTGCCATTGTTTATTAATTATTTTATTTTATATTGAAATTTTTTCTATTAATAGTCTTGTCAGTTTTTGTCTATGACCTTGTTTTAATTTATTATTTTTTTTGGGTTTAATTTTAAAAACTGTTACTTTTTTCCCCTTCATGTGTCTTAAAATTTTTGCTTTTATCGTAATGGATGTAAGGCAAGGATGTCCTACTTGAATATTATTTTTATTATTAACAAATAGTATTTTATTTAATTTTATTAAATCTCCTGGTTCACCTGGAATATAATTTAGATCATAAAATTTTCCTTCTTCAATCCATAATTGTTTGCCGCTTGCCTCGATAATGGCGTAGTTCATATTTGATTTTGTAAAAAATATTAAAAAGTTAAATGTGTGTTATAATTTCATTTATTTATTCACAATTATACTATAAATTTGTACTCTATTATTTCTGATTTGTGGCTAATTTCAATATTATTTCTATTGTGATATTTATTGTTTAATATACTTTTGGTAGTTCCTGATTTATGAGGTTTTGTAAATTTGTATCCATCAATAATAATTCCATCAGGTAACAAAAAGCAACAGCCATTTTTTAGTTTGCCATATGTCGGACCTATGGTAAATCGAAATTTTTTGGCTTTATATAATTTGAATTTGCCATATTTGTTTTTTGCAGTTAGTAAAAATTCAAAATTTAATTTATTATTGAAGGTATAAATTTTGTAATCTTGATTTTTTATTATTAAACCAGTTTTTAATATATACATATATATACCGTAACGAAAATTAGTTTTAGCATATCTTTTGCCTAAAATGATATATTTTTCTATTCCTTTAGATACGTATATATTTATTTGTTTTTTTCTATTAATAAGGCTTAAGCTAGATAGAAGTCCTAATAGTCCAGATATATTATCAATATTGTTTTCTGTAAGAATAATGTTAGATATTTGGTTGATTCTTAAATTTTTTTGTTCCATTAAATGTTGACATCCTTGACTACAATTTAAGATCCAAATATCTTTTGAATATTGAAAATTTAAAATAAAACTTGTTTTTATATTTATAATAGATGGTTGATTACGAGTTAAGTTTATGATTTCCACATGGCTTGTTTACTAATAATAAAAATACTTTAATTGTTTTTTTACTTTATATGCTATCATCACTAATATTATTGTCCTCAATATAAACAAAGCTACTATTTTTGCCTTTAAGTAGTGATTTAGCAAGAGAAAGCGATTTTTGGCTTTGAAAATAAGCTTTATGTTTCCAATTTGCTTTTCTAGATTTTGATTTTGATTTTGAAGTTCGTTTTTTAGGAACAGCCATAATTTGATTTTTTGTGAAAAAGTGTGAATGTTTAATGATATAGTCTTAATGCTATTATGGAATACAAAATATTATATGTTTTTGTATCCCTTCATTAATAATTTTTATACTATCTATTGTTTTTTATTTTTATAAAATTACATACTCCGAAATTGTTGTATTGCTACTCTACC